ACTGCAACCAAGCCTTCTCAAGGTCTCCTTTCTAAATATCGCAACCATTAGGCTAAAACGCATACTTGTTCAGACTCCACTCCTTACTTTGTGGTTAACTTGTTCCTGCCTCTCAAGATTTTCCGTATCGGTGATAGTAGCAAGCCAAGAGTAAGCCCCGCAAAAAACTAAAATTAACTGATAACCCAAGCTGGCAAGGGCACAACAAAAGCACAATCGATCTAATCCGTGAGTCGCCCCCTCAGCAAGTAAAGAATACTGTGTTGAAGGCTAAGCTTCGTTCAAGCAAAAAATTAGAAAAGTTCGTACGAACAAAAGTGATAAGGAAAGCAGCACTTCAATCATAGTATAATGATCTCTAGTCAAAACAAAAGGTTTTCCTTTTGTAGAAGCTTTCGGCAGTGGCCGTTAGTGCTGACTCTTCAGCTTCAGCCTTAGGCGTAGGTAAGCCGTCCTCGCTCCTGTAGGATAGAGCCGGCGGCAGCACAGAAAGTTCTTGTGGTATCGCATTGGCCGTGAAAATGTTGTTCTTGGCGTGAAGTGGGATATGATCTAACACTCTTCCTTGTAAAGTACCAAAGAAAGTGCCTAAAGGGCCGGCCCTTTGACAAAGAAAAAAGAAAACGTTGTTTTTTGCGCTTACTTTACTTAAGAGCTATCTCTGTTTTGAGAGCTTAGCCAAGCTGCGAAACGCTTCGCAAATTAGCTAAGGTAGCTGGCCGGCAGTAGTCTTCGGCCTCTTTCTTAGCCGTTGGAAGCAGCAAGTCCAGCGAGCGTCTAACAAATGCAAAAAGTAGAGAGGCAGGCTCACTCATATCAGAAAAGAAGCCATCAAGAAAGCTAGGCATAGCTTTCTGTCCGTTGTTACTAAACGATCAAGTGCTCCCCTTCCATTCGATGAAAATTTCTCAAAGGCTAAGCGAGCGCAGCGCCGCTTAGCTCTAAAATCAAAGAACAAAAGAGAAAAGAAGAAGATTGGGCTGGCTGTTGATGGATCTGCTCGAACTTTAGTGGGCCAAGCTAAGAGCTCAATCTTCTTAAAGGCCCAAGCTCAGCCCGGGTAAGGGATCAGAGGGCAGCACAGTGCGTGCCTCAAATTCGAATTGAAAAGGCCACTAAGCGAGCAATTCGGGGTAAAGACAAGGAAGCCCCTGTTATGAAGAAAGCGTATCTCATTAATTTTAGGCTGGGATAGAACTCAATAACAAGGTAGCCAGGTTCTTCTTTATTTAGAACGAGGTAGCCGCCCAGTTATTCGTGCATAACTCATCAAATCCTCTTTCAGGGCTAGCCGCCGTCCTAGGGTGATTCTTCAGATGGATTGATATGGGTCACATTAAATGGAAACACCACAATGTATTAGCATAAAAAATAGATTTGATATATCACCATACATAAATAATGAGATATTTTATTAAATGAGCTATTTTATTATTATTACAAATAATCTCTGATGTTCGCGGGATAGAGTAATTGGTAACTCGTCAGGCTCATAATCTGAATGTTGTAGGTTCGAATCCTACTCCCGCCAAAGAAAGGTTCTAATCGTAGTTGGCACACAACGAACGGGATAAAGAAAGTATTTCTTTTCTGCGCGCTTTTTATTGTTTTTCTTAATAGATCGCTTAAGTCAAGATGGAATTACGTAGTCTAGTCATTCCTTATCTAACCAGCTTGACGAGGGTGAACAAATATCAGGACCGGATCTCGAAAGAGGCGGACCTTTATTCTCAATTCGAACAGAAAAGTCAAAAAGGGAACAAAGGGTGGAACTCCAGAAAAAGTAATAAGGAGACTTTTTCTCTAAGAAAAAAAGTTAGCTAGAATATAATATAAAACAACAGTTTTCATTTCAAAAGAGATATTTTGAATAACGAAAGGCATTCCAGGATTTGTAACAGGTCCTTTCAAAGTTGGAAATAAAAAAAGCTCGTGGAAAAGAAAGAACAAGAGGATGCCAATTCAAAGCTTAAGAATTCTTTATTATAACAAAAGAAGCGGAGCTCTTAGTAAAATCATAAGCAATACTACTATTCCGAAAGATACTGGAGCCGACATAACGGATACCACGAAAAATCCCTTCGGACTTTCTTTCGAAAAGGAGAGTGCTTGATTTCGCCGTTTCTTTTGCGAGCTTCTCTGTTTTGTGAGCTGGTCAATTTTATTCATCGAAAACTTGAGTTCTGAGATAGAGGCCGAAGGCCGCCGTAGATCGCAGTTTTTCTTTATTATTCCAATATATTACTCTTTCTTTCCTTTGGCCGAGCTATCCGTTCCCTTTTTCATACTTGTCGCAAGACAAGATTTGAGGCTTACTCGTTTTGCTAAGTTTTTCCTTTTTCGCTACGATTCTTTCTCATGGTTTCTGTAAGAGCTATTGCTGTTTGATTTCCATCCGTAACTGTGGTGTGAAATAGGAAAATAGTAGAAATTCACAGGAATAAAGTATGGCGCTATTGATCTGTAAGTGGTATTACTGGACCTATTCCTGGGTTGGAAATCTTGGTTGTGGATTAGGCCACTTACTTTCCTTCTTCCGTTTCGTTTTTGCTTCCCAGTTTGATTTCATTAGTAGCATGATTGTATAGTATTTACTATGCATAAAATTACTTGGGTAAAAAAAAAGAGAGGATTTCCGACGACAAAATACAAATGCTCTCAATTTTCTTTCAGGATACTAGGAATAAATAAGATATATCTAATCTTTTAAGGTGAACGACTTTCCTGAAAGGGACGGAGTAAAGGAAAGGAAAGAGTCTGTATTTTAGTGCCACGACCTATATAATCAACCTTCAAACCAAAAAAAAGGCCTCCGTGTTTTGAGACAGGCAGCAATGAGCATAGTGAATCGAAGATTTGGAAGGTTCAAATCCTACTTATGCGTAAAAAAATACTAAAAAAAAGAGTTTGATCCTGGCTCAGAATGAACGCTAGCGATATGCTTAACACATGCGAGTCGAACGTTGTTTCTATGCTTACGTGTTGAAGGGAGGCAAATAAAGAAAAAGGCGAGGAGAAAACTGGTTTTTTTCTGAGCTGTTCTACTGCCTACGTCAGTGAAGCCCGCGGTCTCTATTTGCTCAGAGCAAATGGAGCCTTGATTGGTTACTGCGCGTCAATAAACCGTGAGAACAGTTGAAAACAAAGTGGCGAACGGGTGCGTAACGCGTGGGAATCTGCCAAACAGTTTGGGCCAAATCCTGAATAAGCGAAAGCTAAAAAGCGCTGTTTGATGAGCCCGCGTAGTATTAGGTAGTTGGTTAGGTAAAGGCTGACCAAGCCTATGATGCTTAGCTGGTCTTTTCGGATGATCAGCCACACTGGGACTGAGACACGGCCCAGACTCCCACGGGAGGCAGCAGTGGGGAATTTTGGACAATGGGCGAAAGCCTGATCCAGCAATATGGCGTGAGTGAAGAAGGGCAACGCAGCTTGTAAAGCTCTTTCATCGAGAGTGCGATTATGACAAGACTCGAATAAGAAGCCCCGGCTAACTTCGTGCCAGCAGCCGCGGTAAGACGGGGGGGGCAAGTGTTATTCGGAATGACTAGGCGTAAAGGGCACGTAGGCGGTGAATTTGGTTGGAAGTGAAAGTCGCCAGCTCAACTGGCGGAATGCTTTCAAAACCGATTCACTTGAGTAAGATAGAGGAGAGTGGAATTTCGTGTGTAGAGATAAAATTCAGAGATATACGAAGGAACGCCAAAAGCGAAGGCAGCTTTCTGGGTCTCTACTGACGCTGAGGTGCGAAAGCATGGGGAGCGAACAGGATTAGATACCCTGGTAGTCCATGCCGTAAACGATGAGTGTTCGTCCTTGGTCCGCGCCGTATGCAAACGGCTGATCAGGGGCTGAGCTAACGCGTTAAACACTCCGCCTGGGGAGTACGGTCGCAAGACTGAAACTCAAAGGAATTGACGGGGGCCTGCACAAGCGGTGGAGCATGCGGTTTAATTCGATACAACGCGCAAAACCTTACCAGCCCTTGACATATGAATAATTGTCTTTGTCCTTAACAGGATGATACGAAATTCGTACAGGTGCTGCATGGCTGTCGTCAGCTCGTGTCGTGAGATGTCGGGTTAAGTCCTATAACGAGCGCAACCCTCGTTTTGTGTTGCTAAGATAGGCAAGGGGTCCATTCTCGAGACTGACGAAGACCACGTCGTGAGAATACTGGATACTGGCGAGCGAAGTTGTTGCACATATTTCACGTCACATGGATTTCTTTTGACGAAAGGAAGAAGACCATATAACGTTAAATGGTACTCCGACGAACACAGCTCTCAGACAGTACTTTACACCGTGGTACTCAGTCTTAGTCAAAGTGATGGACACTCCATGCCATGTGCTGCACTCACAAGAAACTGCCGGTGATATACCGGAGGAAGGTGGGGATGACGTCAAGTCCGCATGGCCCTTATGGGCTGGGCTACACACGTGCTACAATGGCAATTACAATAGGAAGCAAGGCTTTAAGGCGGAGCGAATCCGGAAAGATTGCCTTAGTTCGGATTGTTCTCTGCAACTCGAGAACATGAAGTTGGAATCGCTAGTAATCGCGGATCAGCATGCCGCGGTGAATATGTACTCAGGCCCTGTACACACCGCCCGTCACACCATGGGAATTGGCTTTGCCCGAAACATCAGACCAAGGATCACCCATTACTTAAGGGTTCCACTCCGTGGTTGAGTGTGGTCTACTGGAGTAATTGGTGGTCTTATGTGGGATACCAAGGTAGGGTTATTGACTGAGGTGAAGTCGTAACAAGGTAGCCGTAGGGGAACCTGTGGCTGGATTGACTCCTTCTTTTTTTTAACATAACGAGTTGCCAAAAAAATAAAAATGTTTTTCCTGTTCTGTCATTATTTTGTCGTCATTTACAATTTCTCTTTTGTCTAGTGGTTTGCTCCGTTCTTGGCCAGACGACCTCAAGTCATTAGGTAATGACGACAAAATCTTGCTTAAAAAGCATGAAACAAAAGGATGAAGACGTTACTTATCGTACTGCAGATTTTGCAGTGTAAACTTCTTCTTTCCTTCTGTCAGATTAAGCGACTACCTTGGGCTATACTGCTCAATTTGATTTCGCCCTTCTTTCTAATGGGTTGTTTACTCTTTTACTCTTTCTATTAACAAAATTTGGTGAAAAAATGAATAGGGAAAAGAGTGTATGACAGCGCTTTGTTTCAGAGAATTTTTTTTTCAGGCTTAATCATGGAGAATTATGTTTGTAGAAATCTTTTTCTTTTATGGTCTAACACAACAATACAACATATTTGCTTTACTAAGAAAAAAATTGTCTTCAATTTGCTATTAGCGAAGAATTACCTTATCATCTTGGAGGAGACTCTAGTCAGTCTCGAGATGTTTGATTACTTGTTTCGCTCACAGCAGAGTGAGATCTCCGATTCAACTACAACCATTGGATTATTCGGGTGAGTCTCTGAATTCATCGGGGAAAGATTCTAACCAGTTTCCATGTTTCTCCCGATCCTCGCACCACCTCCTTTTCAGTTCCCACATCTCTGGATACGTGAGGTGGGTACCAGATTCACAGCACAGGAAAGGCCGCCGCCCAAGTGGGGGCCATACTAATCTATGGCTGGGAGTTTAGCCTCAGCATTGCCTATTGTCAAAAAAAGGTTTATTCTACCTGATGAGGTTGAGAAATCTTTGATGATATAGAAGCTTAGGAAAAAAACCAAAGGAAAACTAGAAAAGAGTTATCCGACCAGATAGCGAAATGGCAAAAAGCTGATACAAATTGTGATAGGTATATAAAGAGTTTCAATTTCATTTCTAGGAGCAGAAACGGAAAAATGTAGAGAGAATAATAGACGAATGAAAGAAAAGAAGGAGGCCGAAGGTCTAGCAGGCCTCCTAGAGGGGTAAACCCCAAAGTGCTTTACGAAGAATAAGGCACGTGGCACATTCGAAAAAAGAACAAAGAAGAAAAAAAGAAAGGCGCGGCTGAAAGCTGCTTTTTCCGGAGGACCTTACTGAATTGAATTTATTTTTTCTCTTCACGTTCCCCGCTGAGTAAGTCGTAGAACTTTCGTCAAAGAAGAGAATCCAGGGGTGACTACAAAATCCGCAGAAAGTCGAATCAGAGAGCCGTGGAATGAGACTATTATTTCGCACGGTAGAGCCTTTAATTAGCTCCTGTAACGATAGGGAAGAATTTCCGCTGCTCTGCTAAATCAAGAAAGCCGCCCGGAACTTGCTCCAGAGATTTCAGGAAGATCAGGCCACCGGACAGCCGAATGCCACTACGTGGCACGACCAAGCAAGAACTGTGAATCTAGCATATTAATAAAGTAGACTAACCCCTCTATCCTCGCTAGGCTCGCTCTATTCGCTTGGCAACCCCCCCCCGAAGAACCAGCCGCCTAAGCCCCTTTTTTCCACAACTGGGAAGAAGCTGACCCTGCGGCCTGATCTCGTGAGAAAGTCAAGATACGGCTTCGTCACTATACACGAAACTACTGGGTCTTAAGTTCGAGAAGAATAGATGACTAGAGCGCCTGCTTCTTGAATCATATCCATAACCGCGACTGAGCTTTGTAAGTAATGCGCCATTACATAGTCATTGCATTCACAAGCGTAATGACAAAGGCGTAAATACGAAATCTAGAATATTATTCTCGCCGGCTCCACTTGTCGTAGGCCAAGACTTCCAATAAGAAGCCTATGAACAAAGGCTTGTATCGCAACCTTGGTGCTGGCCACTAGCTATGCAATCTCAGCCTATAGAGAAAATGAAGGATGCGGGGCATTCAGCCAATTATCAGCCAACACCAAGCGGCAGCGAATTAGTAGAACAGCGGAATCATAATCCGCATGTCGGAATAGTTTAATCGGTTAGAACAGCGGGGTCATAATTCGCACACGGGGGTTCAAATCCCTCTTCCGATAGGAACTTTCCGAGAGGAATTTTATCTACGGCATAGTAGGAGGCGAAGGTGGGCAAGGCTGGTACCTTGGGCTGTTTGGGTCCTGCACGAAAACCGAAGTCTAGTCGATTATAGACAAAAGGCATTGCACTTACTCAGCGCGATACCGAACAGACACAACGACCATAGCATATGCCAAAAGCTCTTTCTGGTGGCGAAGCTGCTTATCGTAACTTACCAGCAGCATGGAGCAAGCAAGCCCTAAATGAACATGAGAGCGAAGATGTCGAATCGGAGTCTCGGAGCGTACCACCCGTTTCAGATTGTCATTTGCCAATGGGAACGCGCGTTCGTTACCGAACCTCGCTCCATGCCCTTTTCTGAGTTGTAAGGTTGGCAAACTAGGTCATATATAATGGCATGCTCCCTGGGCCAACCAAATGGAGTAGACTACCCGGAGATTACCAAGAACAGGAGACTAAGTGACACCTCAACGCAAGGTATCCAATCTTAGATTGGACAAGCCATGTAGGAAAGAAACAATGGTAAGATGCTTAAGGACTGTGAAGGCAAAACAAAGAATCATTTTTTCTTATCCATTTCACTTTCAGCCTTTTCTTAGCTATCGGTGGAATAATGATTTTCACTTAGTTGGTTTTATTTATGAAGGCGCCCGCCAAGGAGCCAAGGAAGGGTGGGTTTCCGCCGCCGCCGAAGTCAGAGGGCACATAGCTTGCGAGGCCACAGGGCGCTTGTCTAGAGGCTACAGCGCGGGTAAAGACGGAAATCTCCATCTTACATGAAGTGGGCTTGTCAATCCTCCCTCTATCACCAAGTTGGGAAGAGTCCTGCCCCGGTGGCTACCTGCCAACCACTTGACCGAAGCTCGCCATCATGCCATCTCCTCCCTATGAAAAATAAAAAGAAAGTCCAGTTATAGAGCCGTCGACCCTTTTTCATGGTTCAGAGAGCATTTGAATAGCTTGCGTCAGCAGTCAGTAGCTGGGTCAAACTGGCGGGCCTCATGGCAGAGCCCACTAAATTTGGACTCTATACTTCAATCCCCCCTCCCCTTTTTTTAGGCTGGGCTAAGTCCAGAAAGATCTACGATGTTTCTTAGCATAGCGTTCACATCCAACATAATGATATTGTATTGACGAAGCGATCAATCATATACCATCATCACCTTTCAGTTTAATTCTCTACTTCGTTCACGAAGTATATAAACAGCCGACTCCCATGGACTTATGTTCACTAAACTGTAGAAAATTTGTTGATGCGAAGCCGGTAGGTTACGAATATATAGAGGACTCCTTGCTTCGAAAGAAGACTTTTCGGGGAGAGAACTTCGCTCTCGATTGACAGGTTGCGCTTGGTCGAAAACGCCATATGCCATTACGCAGTAATCGCATCTTCGCTCTTCCTCGAACTTTTTCATGAGAAAGAACAGGGCAGTGCGCCAACCCCCCCAACAAAGTTTGTTCATTAGTATTTCCGGGCACTTTGGTAAGACGTGAAAACACCCGATCCCATTCCGACCTCGATATGTGAAATTGTCTTACGCCATATGTACTGATTTATCAAATTTGGGAGACATGGTCCAAGCCCGGACACCGCACTTGATCCAAATGGGAGTCTTGTTTTTTTGCTGATTAAGCCCGAGTTGATTTATGTTGGGCAAAAAAAAGCCGGGAACTTACGTTCCCGAGAGAGAGGCGGCTCTCATTTATACATATATGGTTAGTGATTATGGAACGATGTGAGAGGAATAGCATAGGCCTCCTGTATCTACCAACTAGATTCGGCAACCTATGCTTTCTCATCGTAAATCCTTTTTCGATCTTGGCCAGAGCAAATGGACGCTTCGAGAGGTACGAATGCACGAAGCGAAGTGCTCGTTCGGCGGCGAAGCTATGGAAAGCACGACAAAGTGGAGGGGTGTAGCTCTTCAAATAGAGGCAAGCTCTTCTTCGGCCGTAAAGCCAAGGCCAATGCTTTGTCCGTTTGGAGGATAAATAGCCTTGTAAAAGGAAAGGCGGTACGTGTAAGAAGAGTGTAATCGAAAAATGAAAGATCTACCAATAGCAAAAGAATCTTGAAATAACATCATAGTAGAGGCATTCCTCTTGGTCTTTCGTTAAGATTCTGAAATATCCTCCTAGACTATTAACCGCAGTAGTCAGGATTTGTCCTTTTGGTGTTTTGTCTTTATGGAATAAGCTTAAAAAGTCTGGCTGGCGAAAAGGAGGAGAGGGCCCCAATTCCAGTAGCTAAAGCGCTGCGCTCTCCAGCTATGCTATCATACCATGGTACCAACTCACCATTATAGAAAGTTGATGTCACCAAAGCTGGGCTTTTATCCGTTAGGAGCTGAAGCAGAGCCAAAAGGAAAGCTTGAAAAGACCCTCCGCAGAGTAGAGAGATGCGCCCGCGGCACTGAGTCTTGTATAGCGCGCAAAGGGGAGCTAGCCTAGCATTAGCTCGCGTCGCAAGCTAATCTTCTAGAAAGCTAGGCAGGCTCCTCAGCTCTTCTGCCCAAGCTTGACGCTGCCAGGCTGGAAGCCGAAGACGCCAAGCCTACTAAATGAACAAGAGGCCAAACTACCAGCAAGCCAGCTTTTTTGATACATGCCTTTTTTCTTTTAGAATGGGCCTTCTGCTTCGCTCGAAGCAACACATGCCTTACTTACTGAGAAAAACCGGCGAAAAGTGCGGCTGAAAGAAAGGAAAAGGAAAGCCGCGCTTCTTTTTTCTCAACTGAGATCGAAAGGATTATGAATCAAGACAGAAAGCCGAAGGTTTTTCTGTTTCACCACCTACGGTATCCCTCCTCCGACCGACGACCTCTAAAAGAGAAGCCATAGATGGCTTTATGAGTTAGTTTATGGCCCAGTTTTTCTCTTAGCAGTTCTTCAAGCTAGAGAACTCAAGTCTAAAAACAACATGCTTGCTTATAGACTAAACTTTTACCCATGAAAATCCAATCTGGGCGAACTTATGAGACTAAAAATTCGCGTCCAGATGGATTTAGCGTTAACTGTTTCTTCGAGTATCAGTATCGTTTCAGGGTTATATTACATAAGTTGATTGTTGTACTTAAGCGCAAGAGAAAATATGGTAATAGATTCATCAGCTGAGGCAATAGCTTGTGCTTATAAGTCCAATTTGTAGGCTTGGCTTCTTCTAACTAAAGCGTGTTTTATGTGTTGGTCAGTAGAGTAGTAAGTAATCAACGAAAACGTAGTGGCAAGTATTTCCAGAATCACGCTTACCATTGATCAGAGTTAGGAATACATAAAAAAATTCCATTCCTAAACTAAAGATGTACAACGAAAACCCGAGGGATGACCCTTCTTCATACGATCTTCTTCAATCTTTCGTAAAGCCAAGAAAATGGGCTTCGCCCCCATAGAGTCGGATAGTCACAAATTAGTAAAAATTAGGGAAGTCCTTAATGAAAATGACTTCCCCTAGTCAGAAAACAGAAAATAGAAGAAACAAATCTAAGCGAAAAAGCGATTTTTTGAATGCGCTACGCGCCTTTCTTCTAAAGCCTTTTGTAGTCCTTGATCGATCCATTTTTTGCGAAAGAAAGTGGCGGGGAGAAAAGAAGAAAACCTTATTCGCTTCCGCGGCGAAGAGGAAATGATTTCTAAGGCAACGAGCCAAGAAAGTGGGTAAAACTCACTTTTGTTCGCTCGCTAATCAAGCCCGCTTTACGCCTAGAAAACTACAAACAGAATTTATTCTTTGCTTAGCGCTTTTCTTTGCTCGCAGAAGCTGCTTTTAGCTAGAATTTTCATTAGGGCGTCCCCTCTTTGTGATAGGGACTTGATGAGTAGGCTTCCATTCCTACAGCTCCCAAAAGAATGCATTGAATGTTTAGGCATCGAGGCCAGAACAAACAAAGGCCAAAAGGCACGAAATATTCAGCCTTCCTCTTTATTGGTTTAAGACAAACCTAATGGAAGAAAGACGGAGAATAATGGTCTATAGACCATCATCTCAGGGGATAGAAAGGTTCTTTTAGAACCTTCGGCTGTAGCTGTGTCCTTTGGCTGACACCGCCAGCCTGTGGGACCAACCAAATGAGATTAGCTGCGAGGAAGGCTTGTGTAGCAAGCCTTCCTCGCCTGTATTTTAATTTGGCCTTAGCCGTAAGCGGTCAACTTTGGTTGTTAGCCTTCCCCTCGGGTGTGGCTGTTGTCAAGAAATAATAACGTACGAAAAAAGGCCTCTCTAAACCTAAACACAGGGAACGATCCGTGATAAAACAAGCTCATACACAACCAGGAAAGAGTAACACAAGCACTACAAGCACTACAATAAATAAGCCCAACGTGTGATAAATCATACAGAATTCTAAGGAATTTTCTTAATTATTCTCCGAAAGCTGCTCGCAGCCTCATCATATCTATAAATAAGGTAATTCTTTCCAAATTTCCAAAAGAATTCATTATATAAGCTCTAGTTAAGGCAGAGAGAGCACAAGAAGCCGCCGCAACCCCAGTTGTTTCCGTTCAATACTGGTACTACCATCTTTGATACATTAGAGCTTCAGTGACTTTTATCGCCTCGCCATAGCTGACGTGTGTTTTTAGTACGGAATATCGGCCTATTTCATTCAACATGCCGCTTACTTAGAGAAATTGAAAAGCTTCCCAAGACGAAATTCTGGAAAAAGTTTCATAAAATGATGACGACGAAGGATTAAGTTATACCAATAATAGCTCTGTTTAAAAGTTGATGGGATTCTGAAATCAATCAGTGCCGCATTAATGACATTAACTTATATTATATAGTCAAGTTGATGTCTGTGATGTATTCTGTTTCTTCCTAATATATGCATGACATATTATCATACGTAAAACATTTAATCATAATTAATACCTTATTATTTGAAAGTAGCTTGCAGCATCATACAAATTCATAATAAATAGAAAGGATGAAAGGAAAAAAACGAAGCGCTTGGCCATTGAGCCCGCCGCTTCAATTAGCTGTTCTTCTGAGCAGCCGCCTTCCTCGGGGTCGTCTACTGCAACTAAGCTTCCTTAAGGCCTCCTTCCTCGCAGCCATTAGGCTAAAACGCATACTTGTTCAGAGGCTCCACTCCTTACTTTGTGGTTAGCTTGTTTCTTAATTGGGAAGATTAGAAGGCTACACAAGCCTTGCGGCTGAACACAGCTTCCCCTTTATTTGCGGCCGCACCTGTTGCGATCACTTATTACCCACAAAAATAGTGGCTAGTTTTTCGCTAACTGGATGGAGAAGCTAAGCCCACTTTGTTGCGTTAAGAAATGCTTCCAAAAGTGTATCTCGCTCGTCTCACTTTTTTTTTCCGATCAAAATAAAGGACCGAGGTCTTTCCTGGACCTTTGGGGGTCTTTTAGAGGCTAATTTTTTGTAGCTCTTTCTAGCCCTTTTGCCATGGTGGGCAAAACAAACTAGTGATCCCATAGCACTACCCTTGCCCCTTGACTTCTTTCTTTTCTTATGGGCCCTGGTCATAAACAAACGTGCCTTTTCTTTACAGTGGCTTGACTGCGCTTCGCGCCTTGGCCCTTGCCGGAGACTACGACTTGACCTTGAATTCGAACTTGACCTTGAACTTGAACGTTGTCTTCGACAACGACTGCTTGCTTAAGTTACTTAACCGCGCGCCCTTGTCCCCAATCAAAGGCTAGGGCTAGGTTCTTACTCAGCGCGAGCAGAGCTTGCTTTGGTTAGCCTTCTTTAGTTAGCAGCGAGCAGAGCTCGCTGCAGTAAGCTCCCCTTTCTTTTGCTTTTGGCGAGCTTGCTTTAAATATCATATCTATCACCGAGCCTATTATTTAATATGGTAACGTAACATATCAAAGTGTCAGCATTTCGAAAACAGACGTTAGATAACCAATTATTTTACCTCATACAATAACATATGTGATAGAAAATTGTGCTAAAGTAATGGCTAATGCCACAGCCAAGGGGGCTCAAGAGGTAACTGCTTCCTCCCAATCCATGAACCGGGTTTTCTCTTTTTGATTCGGAAACAAAGAGACTAGTCTACGACTTATGTGGAAGTTACGGAAGTCTGACTGGTGAGACAATCCCACCAAGTTGGCTACCGACCGCCATTGATCGACGAGAAGAAACTTCGGCAACCTTCAGTCTTTATTAATTGATATTAAGAGAGTGCAAAAAGAATAAATAGAGGCCGAAGGGCGTAGCCGCTATAGGCGCTCACGTAAAATCGTAAAATCGGGCGTTAAAAAAAGACAAAAGTTACTGTTCAGACCTTCGGCCTCATTTCATACAGCCATTCTGAAGGCGCGAAGCGGGCCTCAGGGCGCGCTTCGCGCCTTCACTACGTAGCACAACTTTTTGCTAAGACCCACTATTCAGGTCCGATAAGTCATGTCTATTACGTAACGGACAGAAAAATCTCTTCAGTTTACGCTTCGCATCTCCAAACCTAGGAAGGTATTATTGCTGAAGTATCACTTAGCTTTAAAGGGCGCAGCGACTGTCCTTCGGCCCTGAGGCCATTACAGAAAGAAGTCTACACATTGGTGTGGAAGGGGTACCTACCCACCCCTCTAGTACTTTTGTTTCACCTTTTAGCAGACCTTTCTGCTAGAACAGGTGGTCATCGCCCCACCCCGGAGGAAGAAAGGCTGGGTAGGGCGGTTACCTACCGCCCTACCCAGCCCTTCCTTTCATGTGACCTAGTTGCTATGTTCTTTCTTGGTTTCTTTGCATGCTTTGCCTTTCTTCTTTGAATATAGAAGTCCACCTGTCCATAGGTCCCTTCTAAGTTCTCAGTTTTTTTCATCTTCGTGTGTGCTTGTGTTATTGGTACATCAGTCTATCGGTTCTGTTTTGGTTGTATGTTCGTTCCGATTCGTGTTTTTGCGCCATTAGTACATAGGTTTATCAGTCTTTATCTTCTCTCTTTTTCTTAGGCTTTCTTCTTCTCAAGAGAGAGATCTAGAGAAAGGCCTCCTATCTTGGGATGGGAGGGTTTCGTTCCCTGCCGCTGTTGTACCTCTTTTCTAGAAAACAAGAAAAATGTTATATGAAAACATCCAAAAGTCGATGCATGGCCCGTATGGCCAGGTCTAAGCGTAGCTCGGATCCTAATTTTATTATTATGCGAGTACTACTTATGAATGGTCTCATATTGGTTTCAACCAGAACCTTTTATGGCTTTTGAGTTTATTTGTTGATTTTCGACAAGGTCTTTTATTAAACGAATCTAGTGATTCCTCCTGCGTATCTATTGTCCAAGAGTACTGTTCTGCCCACAACATTGATCTCATTTTGTGCCCTATGCCTACTGATTCGACCAGTCTTCTTCATGTTTTCCTGGAGAAAGATGCGCCCTTGAATACGCTTATCCGCTTCATTTTATTTAGTTCTAATAAGTGTCTTGAGTATGCCGTGAGCGCGGACGTTTGCTTCGATTTGTCTCTTGGTAGGAAAATCGTTCAAGAGAAAATCACAAGTGGTGTATTTCCGTTATTCAAGTACAAGGTTTGCTTAAAAGAATTGAGTGGCTTTTGTGAAAGTAGTTTACGTGACTTAGCCGACATTGCCGACGTGCCTTTTGCTAACAGGTCCCGTGAGCCCAATCCGTTGAAAGCGTCTATGGCTGATCTTTTTTTTTCGACGCAGTCCTTTAGTACCTGTCCCAGAGTCTATGGAGGAGGGTAGAGCTCTCTTGCCGCCTATTATAAAGGGGATTTTTCTCAAATGTCATTGGTTTCAGTCAGACATTCTTGGTTTGGATGACCACTCATGTTTCACTGAGCGTACCATGCCTTTAACCATAGCTTCGTTGCCGACACCTAGGAAAGGTGGTTTCTTCCTCAGCTTTTCGTAGATTTTCCTTAGAGTCTTGAAATCGACTAGCTTAGAGTGGCTTACGCTACACGCGCCGTTGGTTTAATGGGCGAGCCTGCCAAGGACCATCGACGTACTGTAAAATCTCGGAATTTTTGTATGAAACACATCAACTCTGTAGAGGAGTGGGCCGAAGTTTGATCTGATCCTAAAAGAAACAAATACTACTACCCCGTGGTTAAGGAGTTTTTAGGAACTAAGTTCAAGGCGCACGCCTACTCTCAAGCTGGCGTTAATTTTTGGCATCAGCTTCACAACTGCAATGCTAATTTAGCCCCTGCTGTATTAATGAGAGACCTCATGTGTATCACGGTGAGAAAGGGGCTAACGTGGAGGATTCCCAAGGTTGCTATAGACAGTCTCTTCGGGGCCTTTTTCTTCCTGTAAGCATCCCTGATACGAGCCGAGTCTCGCTATAGGCTGGCCAAAGACCAAAGAAAGGGGTGCTAGGCTCGAGGACAAAGTGAAAACAGGAAGCCTAAGCTTAAGCTTTTTGGTAGTTCTCCTAGCTAGTCATGCTGTGCACGGGGAGGCTGGGAGACGACTTGGGCTCCCAGCCGTCGTGGCTTTTCCTAGCCTGTTGTCTTGTGTGTTTCCAGGGGCCGGCCGGGGAGCCCCTGTAGCTAGCCTGATTATTTTTCTTCATATATAGCCAGTCAGTCGTCTCATACGTCCAAAGGGCGCCCTGCGGGGCCTTTCATCAACAAACTTTATCCTCATAGCCGCTGCTTGCCCGCCTCATTTCCAGCCGTTTTATAAAGTCCCAGAACAGATGACGAGAGGACGGTCGGATGTGACAGTGAAATAAGTGACGATCGGTGACGATCTTCTTGAATCATCATGGTACTCTTTACAGAAAGGAATGGGCACAATTTCCCGCAAAAGGCCACAATACGACGATTTCCATAAAAAAACCATATAGCCTAAATGGAAGGTCTATATCCAGGAGCACGCTGAATCTATTTCTACAGAACTTTATCAGGGAATTAATTGATAACTTCATTGCGTAAATAAGAGATTACCTATTTCTCTAATCACGTAAGGCTAGGAAACACCTTTTTACTCCGACTTAAAACTGCCCTCCCTCGTCCTTCTTGGAAGGACGTTACTTTTTTTTTCGAAGACTCCTGTCCTGTGTAAGATTTCGTTCCTCCCTAATGTCACTTATTGCTTTTGATGTTAACAGAACGGATGAGCTACACTGTCTGTATACTCCTCAGCAGGGTATTTCAGCCTGTCTGTCTTTTGGATAGACGCATTCTACCTCTAAGCGTTAAGAGTATAGTAGGTCTAGATCGTTACCTATGATCGTTACTAAGTTCTGTAGAACTTTGTTCTAGGGTTATACATGACCCTGCGGAGAAGCCAATACATTTCCGTCGGGCGACTATAGGATGAGGTTCAGGGTAAAGCCTTTTCCTCTCAGGAGAAGCGAGACTTTGGCTAGGAGTCTAAACTGGTAGGACTGGAGATACTACGCGTATACTGAAGAGGCTTTCCGTTACCTGGTAAGCATTACCCGTAGTTCCCCTAAGGGAAACGTGTTGGTGAACCCTGTACAGTTCGCAACATTCCGTACAGTATTATATCACTCTGTTAGGTTGGAAAGCTCGCATTACCTCCGCTGCACGTTCCGTTCATATCGCTGTTTGTAGTCGGGCGAGCTCTTAAACTCCCTCAACTTCACTCCTAGGGTTTTGGTCTCCGATTCACAAAATCCTGCTGATACCATTGTGTCACTTTCTCTGCGAAACAACAAGTAGTGGCAACTTTGACCGCAGCTTTATCATAAGTCCCAAGTCGCGCCTACTAAAAAAAATCTTGGTACCCTCGGGCCTTAGGTTCAAGCTTTCATAACGTCCTCGGAAGAGAGACCTAGGAAGATCGTTGTGTAGCACGACGCAGCAGGGTCTATGTCAACAATGCTTACTGCATTGCCTGATCTTTAAGGCCGTAGGTCCGACCTCTTCTTGCTACAATTAGCTTATGACCCGTTTGACAGAATTCAAGGAGTCTTTACAACTGAGTCCATACGTAGTGAAAGAGCTATGGGCTTGTAGAAATGGGGCATCAGGCTAAACTTCTCAACAATGGTCAAACCCTTTTTATCCACTTATCTTTGCACTCTTTCTAAGAAAGGCCTTCGCAGGTGATTTGACATCACGTTAGATTTCCTTTAGAACAGAACTTGGATCCAATTTCATAAAGCAGGCTATGTTATTGATTTTCGAGTCTTCTTCTCCAACTACTCTATGTAATTCTCTGGAACCTGACGGCCTCAGCCGCCGCTTGTGCTGGCTGACAGCCAGAGGTCGAGTCTAAGTTCGACCTAGATTTTCTCGGTCTAGTGTTGGACTGCTAGTGGCCAGTTTGGCCTGCGCGCTCTATATGGGGTGTAGGGGCTCTGGCAACGGGTACACCCAGTTGCTGGTCAAGGTCGAAGAACTTAGGACTCAACTCTACTCCCTAGAGAACTTTCCCTTCCTCCTGTGGGAAAACCTGGTTATTTCTAGGTTGTTTGGAATGTGAATAAAGTCATTCCTGAACCTTCTTCCTTCCATCAAAAGCTTCATATCGGTGTCTCTTACACCAACGTTCATAGGCAGGATGGGCAGCACTCCCCGTTTTTGCTCTTCTTCCATACTACTAACCAAGTGAACACCGATTAGCCCTGCCCGTAATAAGTTTTTCCTTAACCTAAGGGGTTAGGGAATGGAGGTCGACCTTAGGGCTATCACTCTTGCCATCGAAGACCACATCCTTTTGGAAAATCTAGGAGTACGGTCGACTTCAATTCTATTTAAGGCGTTAACTTCATTTCAGAAACCCACTAAGCTCCTTAAAGGGGCATAGAATTCTGCTAAGTAATAGATAATTCGTCTACTAAGGCCCATAGAGGAATTCCGGGTAACCTGGTGATTCGTCATCTTCAACCTACAGTCGAATGAGTCCGGTGGCTCAGCCCTTAGCGCAACTAGCGACCCCGCCTCAACAGTTGGTTTTTTTCACTGGCGCTTGCATCTAGCTCTTCAGAGCCAGGTAATGATTAGCGCCTGTAGGTTTTCCCCGGTAAACCTATTGGAGCTAGTATTACTCTCATTTGAGCTGGAACTAGAACTTGAAGCGGAATCTTCTCCGAAAAACCTATAGAATCCCTACCAGCAGAATCAGCGGAATCTCTGCCGATTCTGCTCCAGAGTGCCGTACTGAGTGGAACGAGCAGTACAAAGGAATTACTAATCGACACTAAAATCACGGTTCAGAACCGGAAACAGAAAGGGTTTACGCACAATTTCTTTCATTATGGCAGTGGCTTTAAATTTAACCAAGGGACGAAATCACATAATGTGGTAACGAAGAAGCAGGGAAGCTTACCTTCCCCGCTTGAAGTATTGATTAATCTGTCTTCTAATTTGCCAAGAATAGGCGTAATAACAAAGTATAAGAAAGAACCAACCGAAGCGATTTGTCCAATAGTCACATATGGTGCCTCCACAGGTTGACATCCAATCCAACCTAAAAGTAAGCAATCTGCCAAAAGCAACCAAAACAATTTTTGGTGAATCGGTCGGAAACTTGAACTACGTACGTATGATGTGTTAATAAAGGGTAGAGCAAATAATGACACGGAAACTGGTCCTATGGCAGCTACACCCCCTAATTTGTTAGGTATACTTCGAAGAATAGCATAGACTGGTAGGCTAAGGGTTATCCTCGCCTCCGAACCGTGTGTGAACCTTTCAGCTCACACGGCTCTCCGCAAACTAACTATTCCTTCCTTTAGTCGCTTTTGGTCTGAGTCCTATTTTCGCTGACAATCTCTGTAGAATCGGATTGGTTTTCGATTCATCACTACCTTAGTAAAAGAGATACGATCCAGTCACCCTAAGTGAGGCAGCCTTCTGCCTTTGGCTAGGCTATACACATGAAAGATCTCGATATTTATATCCGTGCCACATTGAACACAAGATTACCACAGGTTAGAGCGCCCTACCTTCTATCTCCGGCCTGTGATTGAGAGCTATGGATGTGGTCTCAGTCTTGGGCTACAACAGCCTGCTTGCTCTTGAAGCGCCGTCGGTTTAAAGGTTAAACGGGCATCATCGAGACCTCTTTCCTAGCCCCTTTTTGAGATAATAGGTCAAATTGTTCCCAAATCCTTTTTTTGAACACCTTGGCCCGGGTCCGGAGACCTAGCTTCTTTGCCGGTGTGAGAGCACAAGATTCCCGAAGAAGGGCCTTGCCTAGATTTTCAAAGTTTCTATTAGTTATGTACATGCCTGTAGTATTGAATTCTGACTCGTATCACTTCAGGGTGTTTCGGGTTTAAGGCCCGGTTCAGCGCCGTTCTTTTGTAATTGGAGAGCTTTACGAAGCTCTTGCTAGCCAGTCGCTTTCACAATGATCAGAGAGGTGCTTCCTTTCCTTGATTATCACAAGAACAAGAAGAAGTTTGGAGCGTACTGAAGCCCGCTCTCCCTAGCGGCTCGTCTCGCTATAAGAAAAGCCCTTTTTTTGTATTGGTGTTGATATAAGTAGCTTCTGAAAAAGAAGACTGGATCTTGGCTGGCCCCTTTTTGTTGTTGTTGAGACACAGAAGTTTGTAATATGGGTCCCACCCAGATAAGAAGCAAAGCTTCTTATCTCCCACCCTGTTAGTGTGTAAACAATGGGTTTTCTAAAGGCTCATCTGCAGGTCTAGACCTTCCTTGGTAGAAGTGGCTACCTGATCATCCCGAATGAAGCAGCCAGTTCAGACCCTTCCACCTCAATAAGAAAATTATCTGCATAACGAACGTAAAAGAGCCGCCGTGATGGACTATCTTCGGTCTGTATGTATTTAGGCAAAACCAAGGGGTAGACTCCTTAATTAAGATACGGCGGCGGAACTCTCTGGTATCCTTCTACGTTCTTTCTTGATTAACCGATGATGCGAGAACTTAATTGGCGATACGTTTTGCTCCTTTTTTTTTTCTAGGCCGGATATTAAACTGTATCTTTAATTAATTGTTCCATAATAAATTAATCTAGCGCATGAGCGGGCTTAAGATACTCCTGGGGTGCCGACCTCCTTTAATTTAAGGTAAACTGACTACCCAACACATATCCGCATCGGATGGCTCGTTGAAGAAGCCACAAGGTCTTGGGATCTCGGGACAGAACGTTCAGTAGCTTACCAGGGGGAATACTGTCGAAACACTGGTGAATGTCTCCTCCTTCCATTACCCGTGAGAGATTCTTAAATTGGTGTGCTACTTGCTCTAGACAGGTGTGGTAGCTGCCGCAAGGCCGGAGTGGGAGCTGTCTAGAAATTAGGGCTCATAGATTCTTTCCAGAACTAAGAGCATAGCTTTCTGAACAATCTGGTCTGTGGGGGAAGTCATCCCTACCTAAGGGGGGGGGAGGGGGAAACTAACTGGCCCCTCCCTCCCTCAAGGGTCTTTTTTATTTCCTTCCAGGCTCTGGAATAAGGACTCTTTTGAGCAGGCTTAATAAAGTGATATCTTCCTTTTCGTAACTGGTCTGGTTCCGTAACTTTGAGATCAACGCCTCACTCAAGGATGACCTCCTATGCGGCGGCTGCTGCCACATTCCTCGGGTTGGATTTTGTTCTGCTCTCACAAGCATAGATTATAACATTGAGATCTGGGAACGAACGAGCTGGATGGACCTAGAGGAGACCTTGAAAAGTTGTTGGCTGAGCTCGTACGATTACGTCCCTTCCCTTCCTCGGAACCTTTTGGGTGCACAGGTTCGAGCTAAGGGGAATATACAGGTTCTACTACCTCTTCAAGGGTGTAATGAGCTTGCCATGAGTTTGCTACCATCCTTTAGGGAAAGCCTTACTACGATGGTTCCGTTCCCCTTAGGCTTTTTGAATATAGGCTGCCCACTTATTGGGTATTCAGTGGGTTTCCAAAGAAGCTGAGCTTTTGGAGATGGGTTGCTCATTTCTCGCTTTGGAGGAAGGGAATCCCATGCTTCCACATACGTGGTCTTTTTACTCTCTGTGGGTGTCCGCAGGTTTTTGGACGTGCTGTTGCACATTGCGGGACTGCTAACAGCGTTCGGGAAGCTTTTACCATTTCCCCGAATAGCAATCCTTCCGCCTATAGCCACCGACTCAAGGCGGAAGAGGGGTACCGAACCACCGCTACCTGTATCAGATTTTTGAACCTCCCCTTGGAGAGTCATGCCTTGCCCGACATACTGGCCACTAAGGTGGCGTGACCTAGAAAGGCTTTTACTCTTAGCTCCACTGCCTGGGCTTTCCCCAGGTACGTTGGTTCGCATTATCCAGTGTAAGAGTGGCTTCATCACGTTCGCTGCAGTGAAGACGGTTGCTTCCGTGTCGACGATGAGGTGCATAGCGCACGTAAGAAATACCATTCTGGCACAATATGAGCCGGGGTTGACATCGGATTCGGGCAAGTAGGCCGAGGCCTCTCTCGTAGTCCGTACGTGATCCGTTAAATCATACGGCTACCAACCAATTACTCCCGAACTCAACCACGACGGCCCTCTAACTAGGAAACGGTTTCAGTATCTTCGTCAGGTCTGTGTTGAAGATCTTTTCGAAATGTAGGATATCTAGCTCGTCCACTACGAGATGGCCTTGTCCTCCACCAGGTGGTGCTCTCCCTGAAGGGCAGTTGCTTCTTTTCCTCGTCCCTTCTGTTAGCTGGCGCCTTCCTTTGCTGTCCATAACGGGGGGCTTACTCTTATCAGTTAAGTGTAACTTTTTTGGAGCCTTTTCTCGTAGTGGAGCTCTGGAGCCTTTTACAGTTAAAGAGGCAGCATCTCTAACCTCCTAGTGTGCTAAACCCACTCGTTTCCACTTGAAGTCATGAGTCTGTCGAGGTAACTAAGACTAAGATCTTCTTCGCGCCCTAGGAATTTATGACTTATGCTAGAGAGTTCCCCTTTAGCTATGAATCTAATCAGGGACTTGCCTTTCTCGTCAGTTATAGTGACATCTTTCCCATATTTGGAACTTATCTTGCCTATCGAACTAGCTTCCTTCTTAGCTATTGTATACATCAGGCTCATTCGCATTTGATAGTCGACGATGTTTTTCACTAGGTGAAAGTTTCTGGTGCATCGATAGAAGTTTAGTATGCCCCTGGCCTTATAACCGTACCAGTTTATAATGTCTATAGCGTGCACCGTCATCAGCTGGTCCGCCGTTTTTGGTTCATTGGACTTTTTGTACACTATATTGGCGTCCTTTAACCGGTGCATAATTTCTTTTATGTTTGCTTCGACCACGATGTTATTCCTTGTGGGGAGTACTGCTACCATAGCTGCATACTTGACCCTCTCTTCTTCTGTTGCGTTTTTTCTCAGTCTGTTCTTCCATCCTGTAGCCTTTACGGCTAGGGTGTGTGCCTTCTCGTAATGTGTCAAACCCTTATACTCTTTACCCACTGCTTCTAAGAAGCTTTTTCTGGATTCTAGTATTTCAGAGGGAACAAGAGATCCAAGGTCTTTCCATCCCTCTACTAGGCTGGCCCGAATAGCTTCTATCCACTTTCGTAAGTCGTACCCTAGCTCTCTCTGGTCTATATGCTGCCTTCGGTTCTTAGTATCCTTGGCTTTCGGCAATATGGCTTTTTTCCTAGATTCTGCTAAGGCGCGCGCTTCCGCTTGTAAGGACGCCGTCTTGTTTCGGTGTTCCGACCTCATCTGCTCGAGGATATCTCCCGCTTTTTCCAGGAATAGCTCCTCGGCGAGAATCTCGGCTCCCTGGGAAAGGTTTTCCTTCTTTCGCCAGCGAGATCCCCAGTCGGTTAAAAGCGCTTCGATTCTATTTCCGACTTTGTTTTGGGCCAGCTTTTCAGCGAACCGATCGAACTGGCTGGTCTCTCTGTGAAGTCTGGCCAGCACTCAGTTCTTGTTCCGTCTGTACTTTTCTATAATCTTGGGATATGATCTAAGCTTCTTGCTTATAGCCCGGTCCGGTTTTCTAATGACGAATCCCAGAAAATCGATGATGTCGCTGGTCAGATGGGTTAGCTTATCTCTCTCTACCTCCAGGTGTAGGTTACCCTTGATGAAGTCGTTGATTTGCTTTTGGACCTCTTTCGCGTCCGCTTTGCTACCCCCTACCCCGACGATGAAGTCATCGGCGTACCGGATGTATCTAAGTCGGCGGTAAGTTTTCTTGTCGCAGACCGAGTTGTGTTGCTTGTAGTATTCTATCAAGGCCTCCCTCATCTTTTCGCGGGCCAGTGGAGCCCCATGTTTTTTCCCGAAAGTTGATTTGGTTCCGTAGGTGTTTCTTATTCTGTCGCACTCCCTCCTCGTGACAGTACTTAATTGACCCAGGTCAAATTTTCTTTTTAGGTCCTTCACAAAGTTATCCAATTCTGTCATATATATATTGAAGAGTAGCGGGAACAAGATACTGCCCAGGGGTGCTACGCTCTTTCCGTTACTCATCCCCCCTATTTCGCCACCTACTATTTGACATTGGAACATTTTGTTTAGTTCGTCTGTTACTCGGCGGTCGGCTATTCTTTGTCGTATTATTTTGGTTAGTTTTTTCTGGTTAAGAGAGTCGTACGCCTTCTTGATGTCGTAATTTAAGATCCAGTCGATTTCCTGCCATGTGCTGATCTCCTTTATGGCACTATGGACGCCTTTGTTAGGGCGGAATCCGTGACTTCTCTCGCTGAAGATTCTGGGTATTTCCCAAACTTTTTCGTAATATTTAGACGAAAGACTTTTGTAGTCGGCTTTGGATTTGTCTTCTATGTCCTGCCCTGCTTTAAGCCTGTAACTGAACTGTTCTTTTGCTGTTTGGTACTCCTGTTCCGGAATTTCCACCCACTTGTATGACCCCTCGTAGAAGGGCTCGATTATCCTTCTGAAGGCTTGTTGTATGATTCTCTCCTTGGGAGATGTTATGGTAAGAGGGCGCGTCCTGCTGGATTTTGGGCCTATCCCGATCTTTTTGGTTGGTTTGTAAGCGTAGTGTCCTTCTTGGAGAGCCAGGCTTGCTTCCTGGAACCATTTCTCTCCGATGCCGTCTAAGGTTTCCCTTTCTTCGTCCGCGCCAGGTGTGAGGTTTCCTGGTTCGCTCCTTATTTCCCAGTATGCTTGTACCAGGTTTTCTTTCGAGGTTATTACGTCGAAGATGTTGGTTATTATTCCGTCGTTGTTGATACAGGATAATAGTCTTACTCGGCTGATGCCGTTGTTACTACTTTTTCTTTAGTTGACCGCTCCATTATCGTGGAAGGTTTTTCCTTTCACTTTTAAGAGTTCCCCTGGACTACTGCAACAAAATCGTTCTGTAGTACTCCTCGTGTAGGTTTCTCCGACCCCCCACTTAACTTCCGTCTGGATTCTGGGCCTTAGCACACAGACTGTGTGCCTCGCATCTTCTGGTGTCCTTTTTAGCACCCCGCAGTACCTACTCTCGAGAGAATACTTTGTCTCTATACATGACTTGGCTCGCATTTTACCAGCCGGGGAGTTCCCTTCGGAGTGCTTCCATATCGTGTTGCGCAGTGTAACATCGATATGCTCTTCTGGTTCATTAAGGGGGTCACGAGAATCGCTACCCGCACCGGGTATATAGTTATCGGGATGCCCCAAGACATTAGGTGCATAGAAGACGAAAATAGAAAAAAAGATGGCAAATGCTACCCAACCCACTAGGTCTTTTACGTAAAAATAGGGATACAAAGCTATTTTATCTACAGAGGAATTGATACCCAATGGATTATTGGAACCATATTGATGTAATGCAGCCAGATGAAGAATACTAACACCTGCGATGATAAAAGGAAGTAAATAATGAAGGCTAAAAAACCGATTTAAGGTAGCATTGTCTACGGAAAAGCCACCCCAAAGCCAAGTTACTATAGTGTCTCCTACTACAGGTATGGCGCTAGCTAAGCTCGTAATTACCGTGGCTCCCCAAGAGCTCATTTGCCTGAATTTCTCCAGACCATGTCTTTTTTTCTACGCTCTAACTAAAGACCCATTTTCTACTCTATGGATGAATGAATGTAAAGTTTCGCCTGTTCTTTCATTTCACCATTTCTTCACTTACTGGGATATAGATCAGCCATTTGGAGCCTACGGCCTAATATTTATTAGCCCCGAAACTTGATCTTTTTTGGCAGTACCTTTACCAGTAATTATACTTCAGACTGAGTAAAACTATTTGTAGAAATGAGGAAGCTGGAGCCTGCTCGGCCTCCATCATCTATCTAGAAGCCAATAGACTAATGCTCCAAGAGTCGAATACTCAACAATGTTATTAGGAACTATTATCTTGACTCCCTCAGGATAAAACAGTGGGTAAAGCCCATTTATTAAAGTTGTTGAGAGCGAAGCTTCGAAATCTGAAATACTAACGGGAACCGCCCTGACCATCACTCGTCAGTTTGGGTGTGGGCACCCCAAGAGAGACCTATCCCCAGAACAAAGCGGGGAGTAAACCCAGTCCAGGCCGAAGGCCATGTTTGTGTTTGATGGACTGCTTGAAATCTCTTCCAGTGTTCACTTTTCATCCAGCTTAAGCATCACCCCAAGAACTACTGCCTTAGCCGGGATTTCTTGTTCTGGCAAGAGGTTAGAAAGCTTAGAGGAAGAAGCGGCCTAGATGGCTTAAATAGACCGTAAGTAAGACTCCTCCACCCTTCTTCGGTGGAAGGAAATCTGAGAAAAAAAAAGCCCCCTGGCCTTTCTTTCTCTATTCACTCGTTAGAGTTAAAAAATTGTCACAGAAAGCTGCTTCGTAGCGTGTAACGCGCCGACTCAGGTCCCGTGGGATCTTTTACATATTCTAGAGCATTAGCCTCAAAGACATTCTCTCCAAGGCCAGAAAGATCAGAATTAGGACGCTAATTTGCCCTGCGACCCCCAAATAGACATGATTCTTTGAAGAAAAGTGGGACTATATATTTACCTAGCCGGAGGTAATGACAGACTAAGCATCCCACGTGTAGTCTCTGAGGAACTCTGCTGCTTTTCCCGAGGCCGAAGGAGCCCGTATAGCGAGAGCTTTCCTGCGGATTGTCTATGGTTGCATCCTAAGGATTTTGACTTAGAATTGACACCCACGCGAGACAGCAACGACGGAGAGACGGCCTTAGGCCGTCCTCTTCGTGTCTTCCATAGGGAGAAGTACCTTAGTAATTAAGAGTTTTCCGCATTTAGTGGGGTTTTTATTCTTCTATTAGTAGAAGGAGGGGCCAATTCGACCCCAAGGTAGTACGTATCCTATAAAAGCTGTTATAATCATTGATAATAAAATGACCACTCCAAGACACCAAACTAATTCTCTAGGACTCGCATAACTTCCATAATATGAACCACGAAAAATATGAAGATAAACCACAATAAAGAACATACTTGCGCCATTAGCATGCATGTAACGAAGCAACCAGCCTCCTTTAACATCTCTCATTATGTGTTCTACACTTAAGAAAGCTAGATCCACATGAGGTGTATAATGCATAGCTAAGAAAACACCTGTAATTATCTAAATAACCGAACAAATAGCAGCCAACGAACCGAAACCCCACCAATAACTTAAATTGCTTGGAGTTGGATAATCTATCAAATGATTATTAACTGTAGAAAATATAGGTTGTTTAAGAATCGAAAGTCGTCTTGCCGTACGAATCTACGCCCTTTTTTTTAATTACCTCCCCACCAATAGATAGATAAAAACAGAAATAACCAAACCACATCCACGAAATGCCAGTACCAAGCAGCTGCTTCAAAGCCAAAGTGATGCTTTTCGGTAAAATGACCCAGATATTGACGAATACCGCATATTATTAAGAAAAGGGTACCTACAATGACATGAAAACCATGAAAACCTGTCGCTAAGAAGAAAGTAGAACCATAGATACCATCGGAAATTGTGAAAGGTGCTTCTACATATTCCATTCCTTGAAGCCCAGTAAAAATGGAAGCCAGCCCCACAGTAGCTACTAAAGCGTAAACAGCTTCCTCTTTCAATCCCGCTAATATAGCATGATGAGCCCAAGTTATGGCGGCTCCTGATAAAAGTAAAATAAGTGTATTTAAGAAAGGAATTCCCCAAGGATCTAACACATCAATTCCCTTAGGAGGCCAAATAGCTCCAATCTCTACCGTGGGTGCCAAAGAAGAATGAAAAAAGGACCAAAAGAAAGCGAAGAAAAACATGACTTCAGACACGATAAATAAAATCATACCATAGCGAAGTCCTAATTGGACCACAAATGTATGATGTCCTTCGTAAGTGAATTCACGTATGACGTCGCGCCACCATACAAACATGGTGTATAAGATCATTCCTAAGCCTAAACTAAGAAGTGTTCCACCTCCCGTAAAAGAATAGGGAGTAGGGAGACCGGGCCATTGCCGTCCTGGCTCCCTCTCACAGAACCGTACGTGATAGTCTCCCATCATACGGCTCCCCTATCCAAATTATCCCGCCCTATCCAATGGTTACGAAATTTTCCACATCTATGTTGCTTCTATGTCACAAATCATGATGGAGCCAGCCTACAGAAAGAAGGGCTACTGTTTCCGCCCCAAGGCAGACTGGATTCCCTTCTTTCTCACTCCTTATTACCCTCCACTCACTTATTTGCCTGTCTTCGGGACCCACCCCTGTGACGACACTGTGTTCCTTTGGGCTGCAAAGAAGTTAGCGCATATAATACATTTCTATGTTTGTAGCCGTGCCCCTTTCTTTGGACGGCATATCTGTCCAAGAGCAGTTTACTCTTACCCATGTTCAGAAATAGACGATCTATCCTTCGCCGTGATAGAAATTAGAGCAGCTATGGCAAACTCTTGGCCTACGCTTAGGTCGAGAACTGTTAGGTACTGAACTGAACCATGGTCTTGCCTGTGCTGAATTGGATGGAGGATCCCTTTAGGCCGGCCGAGTACCCTGCGTTGCACTTATGCTCGTGGGTTAAGGTAAAGATTGCCGACCATCGAACATGGTAGTCGATGATCTTTTAGACTGCGTGCGGGTTGTTACGGCATTTGTAGTCGTTTAAGTACCCTCGGGCTATGCCGTGGAAGCAATCCATAATTACGTGATCTTCTTGGCTCAGTAAGGCTCGCTGGCGGTTTCGTTTGCATAAGATGCCTTGGCGCAGCCTATCTTGGCTAGGCTCCAAGGAAGCTGTAACCTGGATCCAGCTGCGTTGCTGCTTCAGTGGGGGGCCGGCCCCCATCGAGGTCGTCGTGGGCCTCCTCTGCTTGCTCTGGAGCCGGCTCGCCTCTCAGTGCATCCTTGGTGGGGATAGCTTTTATTAAGGAGGCTTAGTTTGTTTCGAGGAGTATCCTTGGCTGTTGCAGTCGAGGCGGATGGGATCACTCCTATTTCTTTATAGAGCGTTCTAGAACTAGACGTCTAAGAAGTAGTGGTGTAGGTCGGAGTTGCGCTGTTTCGACTCTGCTGCTTGTAGAAAAGCCAGGAGCTCGCTCTAGTGAAGTGTTTCGGTTTCGACTCTTGACTATAGTTGTGGCCGCCGCGTGCTCAACTGTTTGGACGCCTGCTTGCCTAAGTAAGGTCCCACCTTTGTTTGTTTTTGTTTGTTGAGGACCCTCCGGCGGCGGTAGGCCGCCTTTCATGGGGCGCGCAGCCCTGTGGCCAAATAGACTGCGATCGCAGCGTAGGGCCTGAGTTGTTTTGGGGCTTTGAGGTCTAACTTCCTTCCCGCTGCACAGTGCGCGGAACACGCTAAAGAATTGGATGTCCGCGGACGTTGAGTGCTGCGGCGGCCTGGCCTTGTTTGGGTTGACTTTGAAGTGTAGGTTGCTTTTAAGTGACCCCTCTCCAGAGCTTATTTGCCAAGGATTTTGGCCCGGATATACCCATGAAGAAGTTCTCGGCCGGCGTAAAGCCCGCCCGTAATGTACCCGGACAGGGATCGCGGTAGTCTACCGTGGGAAGCTTCCAGGCTAGCTTTAGGCACCGTGGCTTTCCCCTCTGTAAAGCATTCCTGCATTAGCCAAAAAAACGGCGGCGGTGCTGCAATGGCGAATGGGGATTGGCCCTATTTTTGTAGAATCTGAGTCCGCCGGTTGCCTTTGGTAGAGCTGTGCTCTGCTATGAGGCGTTCTACTTCTATGTCTAATGGGTGCAAAATGTCACAGAAAAAACAAGAGGGGATAGGACGCCGCTTTATTTCCTGCGGGACCCCGTCAGCTTGGGGGTCCCTAGGCAAGCCTATTACCTTGGTATGGAACATTTGACGTAGGTTGTCGAAGAGCCGTTGGTCTTGGATCTTCTTTTCCAGACAAGTATGCTTAGGAGCTTGTTTTAATTGATGGTGTCCACTGGCGTCGGATGATTCGAGAACTCAAAGTGCTCTCATTCGTACTTGATCTTCATGCCGTGTGGCAGGATCTGTTCGAGCGGAAGCCATGCGACAGGTCAGAGAAGGTAGGCTCATCCTTTACAGGACTATACGGATGGCTTCTTTCTTGCACTATTCCGTCTCGAAGGCAAAGCGCTTTGTTGACTTTCTGAATCAAGGAGGGCGGAGCTACAGTCAGTGGTCGGAGCTCGTCGGCCGTACCTGATGGTATTTCCAAACATCTTGTGGATTTCCACGGATAGGTGCCTGCTTGTAGTCGGGCTACGGCCCGTCCGGTCGAACCAGGACGGGTCGAGGGCCCCGAGGGGAAGGGGATGAAAGCCCAAGCCCACTCTTCGCCCCCAATAGAAGAAAGGATCTCGCCTTCTTCCTCGCCCCCACGGGGTAGACAGGGTAGATTGAATTCTTTCGTACGCGGCTAAATGAAGAACTAAAGAGGTGTCCCGGTGAGCTGGGATGTAGATTAGTTTCAAAATTTTCCGTCTCTTTCTGGGGAGATTTTCTTAAGCCTTTCCGCACCGCTTTCGCTAGCATCGGTGTGCTCAAGAGTAGGACAGGGAGGGCTATCCTGAAGGTTAGGGTCGCGTTCGGGTCCGTTATCCCCAGGTAACTGATGTCGAACCCTTTCTTCAATTCTGCCCATCTCCGGATCAGCCTCGTTCCTGAGGCGAGTCCTTGGGGTGGTTATCCTTGGGCCGTTGGATAGTGGGCTCTAGGAGGCCCACTCCGGGGTAAGTGCCTCCAGGGCTTGACCGGATGGTAAAGCGATCTGCTCATTCACCGGTGGAGCTTGACCTTGGCCCACGTTGGGGACCCTAGCCTTTCCCTCCCATGCACTAGAAGTACTCAGGCAACGTGGCGCTACACTCTGGGACTCGCGGCCCTCGGGGACCGGGCTCCCACCCCTATGTAAAGGGCTGCCTTTGTTGGAGTTCGTTAGCATACACTTCATCCGGCATGTTACTGGGCCTCCTAGCGTAGATGCCTCTTGACTTGTGGGGTTAGGGCATCGGAGGCGCAGTTTAGGCGCGTCCGTAGACAGGTCTCTGCGCACGGCTTTCCAGCCGTAGCGACCCAATTAATATCTCGACCCCGCACGCATGTACATAACACCACCGATGGTGCTTGCCAAAGCTCCCAATGAACCCAAAATTAGCCATGGACTTGGATCTACTAAATGATAAGGATGCTTTTGAGAGACATTCATAATTGGTCCTGTGTTTGCTTTTTAGTCTAATTCGTTAGATACCCGAGAAACATAATCATCCAAAGAAACAGCTTCTACGACAATAGATAGGGGTCAGGCTGTAGGTATCCTGGCGGGCCTGCCCTCAGAACCGTATGGGAGCCTTTCAACTCGTACGGCTCGCCTTCCTAGATCTCTTTGGGCCTTACTTTCTACACAATAGTGTAAGTTGAAAGTATCTTCGTAGCGGTGGCCGTAAGGTTACCGTGTTGAAGGGCCAAAAACAAGTGTAGTCTGCGCAAGGTTATCTGCTTACGCCTGAAAGCCCCAGCATAGACGGATGGCACCCTTGTGCGAATCTGAGCTCTCACGTCTTTCACCTTTCTCAGATGATGCATCTCTCCCTAGGAAGGTCCACAAATGGTGCACACTCGGGGCAAAAAACTGAGCAGGTCGCCTTGGCGCCCCAGCTTAGGTCTACGATCTTCTTTGCTAGCGCTAGTGACTCAGGCTTAAACACGTTTATGGCTTTCAGGCTCTTTGGATTATAGAGCTCAAGCTTTGTCCTCGGGCAACCTAATCTCCCGCCAAAACAAGGTAACGGTCCACCACTTCTGAGAGCCAGGCGAGGGTGACATCTTGAAGAGATAAGTGATGTTCAGTAATGAGTTGCGGTTCAATGCGAAGGAATAGAGATTCACAAGACCATAGCCTTTCGATCATAGAACCTTATTAGTCTGCGTGGCCCTACGTGGTAATAAGCCAGAGGAAGTCTTACCAGGTTCCGCCAGCGAGCGGCGAATCCAGCTTCTTAAAGCTTGAGGCTGCAGGGCGCAGCATGGGTGCCGGCCGTGATTCTTAGCCCTGTTTTAATTGGGCTGGGCGCCTTTGGTGCACCTGTAATTGTGGACTACTCAAGTACGGCTGCGTACTTTTTCGCAGTGAGCGCCTAAAAAGTTGATTGATGCCGTCTTTGGCTTTGCAAATTTTGACCTGTTCTGCTGCCGATAGACGGGCATGGTCTGTCCAGTCTAGCTTGCGCGTAGAATGTCGTAAAATCCGCTGGGAGCGCCCGTTGTCTTGGTAAAGGAACAGTACAATCTTGGACTGGCCCCCTTGGCATGACCTCAAAAGGGTCTGTGCTACTATGAGGCCTCTGCACTCCCCAAGGAAAATATCCTGGGGATAGTTGGCCCCGACTTCCATAGGTCCGACTTTGTTTTTACCTCTTAGTGAGAATTTAGGTTCTTGCGCGGGCGTCTGATCCCTCAGACTTGCTCTGTATGGAGTGCCCTGTGGTTACTCGAGTGCCGCGGAGGCTAATGCCATCAACTGCGGGTTCAGCGCCATCGGCCTACTAACCACGCGCTCGCCGCTATATCCTGCTTGGGACGTTCAGTCCAGCTTTGGACGGGCCCCGCGTTTCAAGCTCGTTATCCTAACCGTATCCTTTGCTTCACCGGGAACTCCTAATGGGGGCAGGCCCACCGATCCTCGGCTTTTCCCTATGGCTGTAGCCAAAATATTGCTAAGATAGCTCCTTGGGTAGCTCGCACCCAGGTTGAGCCCTGTTCGAGAAGGTGCGACTGAGCTAGAGTGAGCTCAGCAATCGGCCTATGTATTCGGGCGCACGCATAAACGCATGATTGGTTCCACAAATTTCACTGCATTGACCATAGTAAACTCCTTTTCGTTTAATAAAAATGGAAGTCTGATTTAAACGGCCAGGTACAGCATCGCATTTTATACCTAAGGAAGGATAGGGGTCGGGGAATCACCCCGCCCTCCGAACCGTACATGACAGTCTCCCGTCATACGGCTCACCGCCAAAAATCAGACCAAAAGTAAACAGAAAGCGAGAGAAAAAAAACCGCCGCAGCTGAAGTGCCTTCGTTCTCGGATAATCAGAGCCATATCTGGTCTGGATTTGTGAAGGAAGGTGAGGTAAGGCCGTGGGTCTCCGGCCATGGCTCGTATTTCTGCTCTGGATAGGAAGCACACTTGTACATCCCCTGCCCTGGTCACTAGATTACTAGTAGACTTGTTGAGAATTTGGTGATATGAGCTTTTGGATTTGGATTTGGCGGCAAGTGTGAAATAAAATAGCGGACCCCTGGATTTGATGACAACCCTTTTCATTAACGACGAAGAGATCTTGGCAGCATCGGTAGTAGTTCAGAAGCCTATGGCCCAGGAGGGTTACCCCCCACTCTACTGCTGCCGCTCCCTCTTTCTTGTTCGAAATAAGGTCTCTTTTGGTGAGCTTTTTTTTCATAGACCTGTGGCCTCGGGACTAGTCTTTGGATCATCTTCTCGCCTAGGAGCGCCGCCTTCTTCATGTGCACCAGTTAATTTGAGATGCTTAGATGCTGCAGAAGACGCTCCGCTCTGTCCACTCTTGTATCGTAGTGTCAAGCTGGCGGTGAACCTTAGGGGCAGAAGCTGGAATCTCGGCCTAGGCCACAGATTTCAGGAACTGCTTTTCTACGCCCGAAGCACTCGCTGCGCGTTTTATTTTTTTCGTTTCCCTCTTTCGAACCTGTCTTTCGAAAAACGTCTTGGCCGCCGCGTTCCTTCGTCGTTAGGCTGTTTCTCCTCGGGCTTTTTTGCCCTCTGAAGAGACCAGGAAACAATCCTCAGCACCGATTATTCCTTCGCCATTGGAGGACCTATGCATGCACACTCCCCGTCCGCTCTCCCTGGTGCCATATGCTTTGCCCTTGCTAGTCTTACCTCCCACTTTAGGCCCGTTTTCGGGAATTCCACTATTTGGTCCTCTATTTTTACGACAAGTCCACACGGTCCGGCAATTTCAAAAAGAAAGTTGTCTGCGTACCTAATATCTTTTACTCAGACAAAGTTTGAATTGTTTTGTCTAAAAGGGAAGCGCGAGCCCTTGCGCCCTGTCTCTGATGTGTGAGTAATTCAGCTACTTTGGCAAGATCAGACGGACATTTGGCTTTCGGGATGTACGTTTCTATCCTGTATAATGGCTTATCTTGACGGAGTTTTGCTACAGTCTCGAATGGTTTCCGCCGGATTCCCTGGACTATCAGGTTAAGTTTGTGTAAGTATATGTTGCACAGGATTGGGGAGATTACACTTACTTATGGGACCCCGTCTTCTCTGCTGCAGGGGTCACCACCCCTACCGACGATCCTGGCATTACATTAACAGCCTAGAAGGTGGCCCATCTCCAGTCCTTTCTTTCCTTTTTGAAGAGCTCTACAAAGCGGTCTCAATCGTATTTATGACTAATCTGATCTTGAATTTGAGTAACCAGTCAGGTTCTTCTGTTCCAAGAATACCAGACATCACTGAGTGCGGTGTGACAGCTCTTTTCCAGTTTGAATTTGTGCGAGACGTCCAACAGGACTGGTTTCTAGATGTCTCAAGGACCATCCTCATGGCCTCTGGAACTACTTTGTCTTGCACAAGTCAACTTCCGGAGCAGATGAAAGAGTTAAACCTCCTTCGTAAGAAAAAACGCATAGCCAAAGTGCGGCTTTCAGCTGCGTTTTTTTCTCTTTTCGAAGCTTGCTATGTGCCTTCAGTCTCAAAAATCCGGCTTGTTTGGCTCGGGGGGCATAAGTCCTGCTTGGTTGGCTAGGGTGGGTGTAATCGACCATAAGCTAAGCTTCTTATCTCCCGGCGAGCGAACAATGGCGCGCAGCGACGCGTCTGGACAGCTTGAACTTGTAGTCGTCTGATTTCAGGCAATACAAGGAAGCATAGATCTTGTTTCTCTTGAACCCAGAAAACGTAAAGCCTTTTTTGTACTCCACACCTTTGTTTGTAAAGCTAAGGTACCCTCTTCCATCCAAAGTATCGCTGGGGTCTCCATCTAAACCCGTTCGTCGGATTTAACCTTTCTGTACGCCGCCGTGGCCAAAACATTTGGGTTCGACACGATTTGTTTTGATCAGCTTAATGTATTTTCCATCTCGGTTCTTTCTGGTTTAGTTTGAAGGACTTTCCAGCCCCGCTGCTGGAGCCGTCCATCTAGATTTTGCTACACTCAATATCCGCTTCGGCTTACCTGGGGTTTGCGAGTGTTATCCGAACTTAGGAGCCCGGGCTCCCAAGTCCTCGCGGCCATCGTTGCCAATCCGCACGCTTGCGCCTGTGTCCCCACGACAATTAGGTCATTAGAATAATGATCCGCCGCCTGGTCAAATAGTTCATTGGTTAGGAGCCCCCTTTCGTCCCTGTACCTAGATCTACTCGCGTAACCTCTGACTGACCTGGCCATACTTCTGTGGCGAAGTACGCCTCGTTGATTGAAGGGCGCCGTGAATGGGTTTTGTTCTCCTACACTTTCGCAAGCACTTACCTCCTTACAGGTCATCACACAACGTGCTGAAAGGGGTTTGTTAATACCAAGGGCTCCGGTATCTTTTCGTCGGACAGATAACGTAGAGCCTCGCACTACAGCCCAACTATGAAGTACATCAGCAGATGTTATAATCAGACGTAGATGAGTTTTTGCTGGTACAATCACTCTATTGTCTACTTCTAATAAACGTAATGAACCTAATTCTAAGTCATCCTCCGTAATCATATAACTATCAAAAGTTAGTGACTGTTCATCGGAACTGTTATAGTCTGAATAATAGAGTAGAAAGTTCGTATTAGTAACCCTACCACTTTGCAGCCGTTCAGCTTACTATGCTAATAAAGCTCTCTCCAAACCGTGCGAGATGGTCGCCCATCACACGGCTCATCAATTCGAATTGCCTGAGGATATAGACTTACGGCTTTGAGATTTCTTTCTTTTAAAAAATTCTACACAGAGTTCTCTGCTTTCGTTAAGCAGATATCATGAGCATCTCCAGACCTTTGAAGTCTCGGCAAGCTTGCGCGCCTGATGCCCCCTTTCTTTACATGCAGCACATACACGAGTTGTTATTCCATGGATAGTTTTCCAAGCTTCCCGACTATCGTCCGTAATCCCTCCCAACAGCGAAACTCTTAGCTATTGGGGGGAACGCAAGTACCGGGTTGGATTTTCTTTTGGCTGCAAATAGCATAGCAAGTGAGTTGCTTAGGAACATCTACATACGCACTTTCGTTTAGAGTCAGCCGAAGAGACTTATATAGTAGTTGTTCAGACCACGTTAAATCAAGGATATACATGACACCGAAAGAAAGAGGGTCCTGGAAATACTGGGGATTAGGCGCAGATTTCTCACAGAATCCTTTTTCCCCCTAGGCATATTAACTTCTGAACAGTGCGAAGAAAGAGCTAAAAGCAGTTTTTGTAGCCGGTATTGATAGTTCTTTTGTGGTCTATGACTTATGAGGTATCTGAGCAAAAGGTTTAGTGCCCTTTCTGCTCTGGTGATCAGGCCGATTCCTTGAAGCTTAAACTGTGTTTTCAAAAGACGGGCTTTATCACCTCACCGGAGTGCACATAAATAACCTCTTACAGTAATGGATGGGTCCAGGGGATAATGCATACCTAGGGGCCTTTGCTTAAGGATGTAGACTCTAGTAGAGCCGAAGAATAAAGCCGCGGCAGGCTTCAGCAATCAAATAGCGCCCCGTGATCTTATCGAAGTGTATCTATGACCCTACGCTTTCTCTCTCTTTGAACTGGGAGGCGCGAACTTATTATAGGTGGCAATCCTGAGGTCGCTATCCTTCATGAGCCTAAAATAAAAGTCCATTGGCTCTGAACTTTTAGTCTCGATTTAATTTCCAAAGGGTGTGGATTATGCACTTCCATTTCGAGGTTCTCCTTTCTTTCTAACAAAAGAGCGTAGTCGTCCACACTTTTCGAATATGCGATATCCCTGCTTCTAGGCTGGTCTATCAATTTAAGCTCCTTCCCGTCTGTCGGTAACGTGTACCAACGCCTCGCGGCCGCCTCACGGAGTCGCTTTCGGTTAGGCAGGTACTACAAGCCCTCTGCCCCAGACATTTATCCATCGAGATGTATGGTTCACCGGTTCTACCGAGCATTTTTCATCTCTGTCCGAGATGTTACGAAGGCGCAGTTATGCTTCAAGCGTTTTATGAGAGTTTTACAAGAAACTTTGGGTTTCCTTTTCACCTAGCTATGGTCGCTATGAGTCAACAAACCATGAGAAAAGACGCTGTGATGTCTTACTGGTTGAACGCCGCCGCGTCTGGTTGGACATCCCACCGCACGCCTCGCATTCACGATCAACCCGTTTAGCTGCATTCCGTAAATACGGTTGGGAATCATCGGGCAACCAGAGAAGAGAAGAACATGCGTCAAGAGCGCAGCTTTAGCATATCCATTTGTTTCGGTTTGGCTTGTAGCTTTCCACTCTCCCTGTGATTCCCTTTCACGACAGGCTGTGGTCATTGTCATGAGTGCTTCATGTCAAATAGTCGTGTCCGTTTTGCCGTAGGCTTCAACAGCACCTGGAAGGATTTTACTCGGCAACTTCTGGTCGCCCCTCATAAGTCCAATACCATTGATGTCCAATAGCTTTGATAGTAACAGCTGGATCTACCACCTCGTCCATTGAGTATAATAAAGCAAAAGATGGTATAGCAATGGGGTAGAAACCCATCTATAGTCTACCCATGGATGTGAGTCCCCCTCGTAATCGTACGTGCAGCTTTCACCGCATACGGCTTGCACGAACGTTTTTCATTTTCGAAGTTTTTGGAATTGACAAGTTTTGCGCGATAGCGTTGCTTCGTGATGTTTTTCTTTATTTCATTATCCAGCAAGCGCAAATATGTCTCCAAGGCTGCAAATTTTTTTTCAATAGACTAGGATTCACTTGTTCGTCGTAGAATTTGCCGTATAGGATTTGTTTATGGTTAATCGCAACCTGAGACCTTGATACAGGGTCCTTGTTCTTAATATTCGACAAGTTACGAACATAGTGCATTTCGGGCCGGTGCATTGTTCATCTTCTACCAGACATCTCTGACCTAGTAGTGGCACCGCAGCTCTCAGCACTTTGAGCATAGGCATAGGTTGTTCGTAAATCCAATTCGAAAAACAGGCGAAGCTTCTTTAAAGGCGGCGCAGCTCCTCGGTTTGCGACACTGTTTCGCTCTAGCCGTCCCGAGTATTGGCCTGGTCCGAGTTGATTACGAGGCTCTAGGCGCAAAGCGTTTGGCAAAATCAAAATCTAGATTTGAAAATAAAGGGCTGCTGGTGGTTAGAGAGTATGTTCCCTTCTTTGTTCAGTCCTTTCCTATAGCAGGTAGTTTAAGAGTTTGTTATACAGCTATTTGCCCTGCTCAGTGCGTTTCGCACGAGAGTCATTTGAGATTTAGTTCTATTTCTTATCTTTCTATTTGCGGCCCTTATTTTCATCGTTCCTCTACTTGCCAGATTTCGGTCGCATTTACAGTCTAGTTGTCGTGGTGACATTCCATACTTATTGGCTAATATTCGTACGCGGCTTAATCGTATCTATCGATTCAACTGTCCCTTCTCACGAAAGTCTGTGTCCTTTCCCCCTTGCAGCTGCTGACGTAGGTCCCCAGAAAGAGTGCTCTTGTAGGAGGTTTCGGATTTTGACCCTATCTCTGGAGATTTAGAATTGGAGTTGTTCTTTCAGGAATTTAGTTTTCCTCCAAGTTATGCACTTCTTCTGTTGTTCTTGCTATCCTTATTATGAAACGTGTAGCGGACGTATTTCATACGTCGGAAATCCGAGTCATTTTCTACAACAGAGGGCTCTTTGCATTGTTTATCCGGTCGTTCTACTGCATGAAGTCTGCCTCTCTTTCGGGCGCATTTGAGGCAGTCTGTTAGCCGCCCAGCTCCTTTCGGATTCCTCATTTTTGTTGTCACCTTGGTGGAATGTTTCCGTCTTTTCTTCTCTTTATTTGTCTAGTTGATGGGGATAGATTTTGGCCAGGATGGATGATATGTTGTTTTCCTTTGGTACGCCTAACCACGCCTTTTTCCGTACGAACTCCCAAGATCCCGCCATACATAGTCTTTCCAAAATGACTCAAATAAACCCTCGATCTCCCCTCTTTTGACTTAGTATCTCCACTTCTTTTTATGGATCGAAGCAGTCATAGCATTTATGAATTTTGCTTTCTATAGCCCATGCTGTCGCAAGTTGATCCGTATATGTTGCAAAGCCGTGTGGCATGACCTGTCTGTGCGAAATCCGTGTGATAACTTAAGAAGGTCAGGTTCGGAAGAAATAGCTTCTAGGATCATTTCTATTCCCTTTAACATAAGATTTTATCTTGGTGCGTGGTTGGGCGTAGCAATTTCCCATCCACCGAATGTTCTTATTTCTCTCTGGGCTAAGTTGGAACTTTGCCGATTTCAGTTCTTTAATAGTTTGATTCCTCTATTTATCTGAGATGTCGTTTCTGGTTACATTGTCTCGGGCTGGGAAATTAAGGTTTCCTGGATATGATCGTATTCTACCGCAAGCTATCTACAAGAGTTGTTTGCCCACCAGCCAGCATTTTGTAAATTTGGTAATTTACACAGTTGTGGTTTCTAGAATGAACTTCGTATATACAGCTCAGTTTTTGTATTACCCTACTGTCAAGCTTTGAAGTAGTAAGTGTGCTACATTTCCTAAGACCAACCGTTCCTAGCCCCGTTGAACCCCTTGAATTTCTTGAGGAATTCAAATGTCTTAGAGGGGGCCTCTCCAACCGGTTAGCCTTCAGCACACCCTCCTATTGGTGGATGTTAGCCGGACCACTTCGGCCGCACTCGGTTTAGCTTCGGTAACACTATCCCCGTCGGTGTTGGAATTCGGATCTTTAAGAGACTTGAGGGCCTCCGTGGAAAGAACATATGGCGTGTGGCTAGCGTTTATTGTTCTAGCTCCGGCCTTCTTCCGAACCGAAGATCTGGGCTTCCCTGTATCCTTCCATTTCCCTCATGGGTTACACCTTTGGGATCTCCCTTTCGGTGAGCTTCTTGCATCTCTCCTTCTGGCATTGCGGCTTGGCTTCGTGGGCTTTCCCTACTGAGGTCCGCAATTGAGGGAATCTCCAGCGCATTCTTTCGAATTCCAAATAGGTAGGAGATTGAGCCATTGCCACCATTCATCGGGTAGAGGTTGCCGTGTGTGAATTGGGTTGGCACAAATACCGATAGTTAACCAGTCGCACATAAACATCAAGATAATACTAGGAAGAATAGTCCAAATAATCTCTATAGTAGTTCCATGAACAATCCTTTCTGGAATTGGATTTCTTTTATAGTGAAAATGCCATAAAGCGCGAACCAACATCCATAATACAAAGATCATAATAATTAATAAAAAGAGAAAAATATCATGATGTAAGTCAATTATTCCTTGCATCATAGGTGTTGCTGCGTCTTGAAATCCTAATTGCCAAGGTTCGGCAGCATCACAATAAGCAATTGGAAATAGCCATGTGTTTTTCATTGGGTATATTCTTGTTTTTTTTAGAACTACTTCAGCCCTTCCTCCAAGAGGCCCCTTACCAAACCGAAGAGCCAGCCAACAAAAGTCTACCATAGATAAGACAGACAACGTCAAGAACAAGAGCACCTCTTTGCAAGATAAGAGTAGAGAAATTTACGAGCATACTTCTCTTGCCCTAAGTATGTGTTCCTTGCTTAGCCTTTTTCTATTCGCTTTATGGGAATTTCTCTTCTTTGTCCTTCACTAGCTGTTGCTAACTAAACCTCCCTTGGGCTTTACCTTTTACTTCCAAAGCTTCTCCCAGCTTTGCGTACCTTCTCTGGCTTGGCTCTTCCGTAGTCAATTCTATTTTTGTAAATTGGGTATGCCTCTTCTATTTTCTATAGAACACGAATACGGTTTGCAAAACTGGCCAGCCTTTCTTAAACCGTAGTACTGTAATTTGAAGTTGTAGCCTCGGCGGGTAGAGATCCCTTATCTTGTAGCTTTATCCTTAGATTTAGCTGTAGCGGCTGTAGCTGCAGTTTTCGACTGCGGCTCCAGCCCCCCGGCAGGCGGGCGCCCTGGGAGCAGGTTTAGGCAAGTTAAGGCGAATCCCTCACCATGAAAGACTCTACTCCTAGAGTCAAAACCCAAGCTCTCTTCTTTTCGAAAATACAAAAAGAGTGCCCGCGTACCCAGAGGTGCCTCTAGAAAGGATCTACTTACCCCTGCTTTAAGGGACTCATTGGCTAAAAAAAAAGGGTGGAAGTTGTGTGTTTGGTACTTTTGGATGGGAATTCTTCTATGCTTCGGGAACGAAGCTCCCAGTGTCACTAGATTCCCCAACGCGTTGTGTTTGCTGTTTATTCTCAGACATTTGTACATGAGTCTTCTTTAGACTTTGCTCCTGTTCCGTTGTATGGGGTCACCCTTTGTCTGAGTCATCTTTCCCTAGTTCATCACGATGCGGTACCCGTTTAGGCTTCTAATTTTCGGCGTCCTTTAATCGCCGATCTGCGATTTTCACTCTCTCATTCAATATCAGAGATTTACGATTCACCTCCGACTGCGTGACATCATCTTGACCCTCATTTTCTCGTCTCTGCTCCTGCTTTCTTTTGATTTTGGCGGCCTCGTCATTCTCTTTCTGAAGCGGCCCTCCAGCGCGGGCTACAACTACTACAGCCCTGAATCCCGAAGTCAAGCGAGCAGCTTTCCCTGGATTTTCCTTCACCACAGTAGGTATGCGCATGAAGTGGAGTCGGTATTGGTGAAAATTCCGAAAGTGAGGAAAGTAAAATGCACATAAGCAAACGGTGGATGTTTATTAAGCACGGGCGTCGACCTAACCGCCACCCCTTTCTGGCAGAGCCAGCGCATGGAGGTGTTTGTTCAGAAGCCTCACAACACCCTGTGGTGCACCCTAGCCCTCCTGAGTCTTTGTGGAATCAGTGACGTCTTCCGGTCTCTGGAGACTTCAGCGTACCCTCGAGCTATGATAAAGATAAACAAGCAACTCAAAAAAAAGGAACCAAAAATCCGTGGTCTGCCATGAGAGCCCTCATGCCCAAAGCACATAGCAATCAGTGTTTTTCGAAGAACTGAGGGTATAAGTGCTCTGGAATCCAAAGGGAAAACGGTAGATTTTGCAAAGCGCCGGAGCTTTTTCTGGGATAGCTGAATTCCAACTATCTTACTCTACTTAATAAAAGGGAGGAGAGGCCACACACAGGTAACACAAATGATTAGAATATAAAACGAATCCACCTGATTTTTCTTTGTAACAGCGGGTAAGCTCCCTAAAAAGGAGCGAAGTCTCTTGCAATCAAAAGAGGGCCCCGCTTAGAACTCTCCAATCATTTCTGTTTTTCAAATCGTTTTTTAGATTTCTCAAAGTGCTCATTTGTCTGCGTAGGTCAAAGAGTTTTTCAAGAGTGGGGAATGTTTAGCTGGCAAAAAAGGGTTTGAGAAGTAGAAGGACTCACGGTTTAAAATGCGTTTTTTGATTACTCGTGATGAACTAGTCTCCTCCGAGAAACACACATAAAATATTCATTGCGATTGATTAGCATTTAAGCTTCCTACCGCTTTATCATACACACTACTCGAATGCTCCAGATACACTTGAGATATAGGAGACATTGGTATTAAAGCATTATTGGAGAACCACATCCTGTTCCACACCGTAACGGTTCTGTTCTGCACCTACATTTGAGTGTGAAACTAGTTACTTCCGTAGTTTGAGAGGACTTTTTTTATTTTGGAGTGATCTACCATTCTCAAATAATACGTAAGAATTCTAGGTCATCCATCATTATATAATAATACATAAAAAGTTATATAGAACACACGTAACCAAACAAATTGCGTCAGATACGTAAAGTGATCTAGTTGAGGCATTTTTTCGTTCACCTTTCTTTCTTAGCCAAAAGACTTCTTGAATGACAAGAGCAGAAAACTTGGTTTCTGCTCTGAGCTCTGGATGCTAATGGTGCCCGAAAAGCGAAGCGCAGCGTTGCTAATCAAAGATCGACTAAAGTAGGTGCATCAAACAAAGGACGACCTGCGGTTTATCTAGGTTAAAGGAAAATCTACGAAATGAATAAAAGCCATTTGGAAAGATAAAAAAAGATAAAACATGGGCCTCGATGTTAGGCGAAGACCTTGAGAATGATGCAAGATGGTTAGTGAAAGCAAATCATACATACATTGCGTTCATGTAAAACATTTCCTTAAATTGGACCCACAAGGATCTAATCATTCCAAAAGCTCTCTGGAACCGTGCTTGCAAGATCTCCAGACACACGGCTCTTGCTTCAGATTTGGAAGCAGCATTATGGAACGACCCCATTTCACATTCAACCACAGTCACTGTTCTTATGAAGACTAAGTTCATACCATGACTACATAATGTTGAAATACTGATTATTTCCCTTTCGATATTGTACAAGGAAACTCTGACGCCATGGCTGATGGCTCTAAACTTAAAGCACTTGGTTCCCGGCGGCCCGCCGTTCTTACTGTAGCTCATTCCTAAAAGGCCGGCCGAAGGGGAGGAACGAAAAGTGCGACTGGCTGGCCCGTAGGGCACCGACTTCTTCCTCCTACATAGGAAGAGAGCTTAAAAGAAAAGAAGCGCGGCCAATGGAAAAATTGAGATTTTTTCTTTTTGTCTTTGGCCTAGTGTTCTTTATAATGCAGAGCGAATACTGAGTTTGGGGTCTGCTGGATGTACTTCTTGATTCACAATCAAAGAACGCCAAATAAAGGGTTGCTGAAAACTACTCCTATTTTCACTCTTTCCTCTTTCCTTATTAAGGTCCCGGGTTTCCACGGCAGATCCCTTGCATTGCATCACCGCGCGGGGCAATGAAACATCGCTTGTAGTCGTATTAATGGACTCTTGGCGTGACATCTTTTCTTCGAACCTAGTTTTTAGTTGCTCCGCGTCGACACACCGACAAAAACTAATTCTTCGCTCCTTTCTATCTTTGATCTTTGAGTTCAAACATGTCATTTGTGGTGGATCGTTCTGTATTTTCATGCATTTCCTCAGGGGTAGGTTCGAGACTTTGTACTTAAGCGCTTCAAGCTCTGTCCGGGTTTTTTGGTCATAGGAATCTCTTCCATTACGAGTAAGAAAGCAGCGCCCTCGGAAATCAAACACAATTTAATTCTTTTTGCTGGTGCTTTTTTTGATGTTTCGCAAGTGTTTTTGCTTTGCGCCTAAATGCTCCGTTTGTTTTTGATGTGGTTTCGCCAGGGAAAAAGAATCTATTTTGCTATCATGAATTTCTTTCACCACAATATTACCGATGGGTCCATGTTCAAAATGGAAAATATTTTCTATGGACTATGAGGACTTTTTCACTTCTGCGAAGACTCTTGAGAGGAGAAGCTGTATGACCTGCAATTGCTCCAGCGTAACCTCTATGGACTGAATTAGAAAAAGCCCTGGACCAAATTATGGTCACTTCGCAAAATCTTGGTTAGTTCAGTCCAAACTAGTTTGCGTTTACATCTCTCCTTCTGGGTTCTGGTAGAAGCCTCTTTGGGTCACCAAGAATTTCCTCTTGGATCCCAAAAAGAAACCTTGCTTGGTAAGTGGCACTCTCCACAGCTCATTTGAAAAAAAATTCTTGGAGTTTTCAATCCTGTCTCCATCAAGATCCTATTTTGGTGTGATTGTTTCACCGAACATTGTGTAGCGCTTCCTTCCAGGTAATGGTAATGGATTCAAGCTAGAATTCTATTTGGGGAATAATGGACTTAAGCCCATTCCATTTCGCTTCTTTGGATTTTTCTTAATCTTCCCATTCGATTAGTTGGCCTATAAAGGCCTTTTATGTTTTCCCTCAAATTGGGATTCATAAGGAATGCAATTACTATGGAATTGCAAGAGAGTCAGGAGATCGGGCCTTTTCCGTTCCAGTTCCCTCTCACAAAACCGTAATGATAGTCTCCCAGCATAGAAAAAAAGGCCCCCTATTCCTATTATCGCGCCTCATCAGCGGTTAAATCGATACCGTGGGTCAGTTTTCGTCTTTTTATAGAGAGAGGTACTTGAGCCTTTTACGCGCACAGCAAGAAAAAAGGAAAAGTCTTTCTTTGCTAGCAACGGTATGCTTCAGAGTAAGGCACAGCGGGCTATCCTGAAAATGGGATCTCTTTAATTCTGCCCATCTCTAGACCGGCCTCGTTCCCGAGATGAGTCTTCGAGGTGGTTACCCAAGAGATTCCTTTTAACTTTAAGGATTTTAAATCCCATCTTCATGTAACTTTAAGGTCCAGTTATCGCTTCTACGAATATGAAGAATTAGCTATCAAAAAATTGACCAGATCTCTATCATTCTCTACACTATGAAGCTCATTGAAGACCCCATTCGCTCCGAAAAACCTTAGTGCCGGCCTGAAACTGTTCTAAAAACTTTTGGCTCAATTACCAATATGATCTATGATATACTTTCTATCTATGAGATTTTCAGTTGGATTCAACACTAACCATTCCTAGTCCCAGATTGGGACTAGACCAAAATATCAATTATCCTAAATTGATTACTGGCGAAGAAGTTTAGCTTAATTCAATCGCGCGTTTTCTTGAACTTTTAACCTCTTCTTTCAGTTCCTAACTGATAAGAAAAACGCGATCTTGGGCCCCAGCTGTTGGCTGGCTGACGGCCCCTCGTCAAGAAAGCAAGAAAGTCCGACCGCTATCACTAGGTAAGGCTATCAAAGCTGTTCTCAAAAAGCGTATGTGATAGTTTCCCATCAGCTCACCTATCCTAATCATTCCGCCCATTGAATAGCGTTTAGACCTACGGTCTTACATACGTGGATAGGCCGGCTATGCCTTTCTTCGAACTTCGGACTGTGGGACAGTGGGCGAGCCACTCCTCCGGGGAGAAGTGCCTCCTTGGCATGATCGAATCGTAGAGCGGTCCGCTCGGCCTGTGGAGTTTGAATTTGCGGTGCCCCACGGGCCTTTGTCTTCTAACTCGGATGCTTCTCTCTCTTCTGTAGAGTTAGGGGGAAGGGAGAGAGGGGGGGTTGGAAGCTTAGTCTAGGCGCTTCCGACAGGTCTCAGCGCACGACTTGCCAGCCAGAGCGACTCAATAGGAATTTAACTCCGCACTGCTACACAATAGAATGATAAACGGGGGAAGCTCTTGTAGAAAAAAAAGTGACGAAGAGCTTTTTTTTCTCTTTGAGATTTTTGTTTGCGAAGCTTTCGCTTCTTCATCTTTTACCAATGTTTAATGGCTGAACGTAATTTTTCTTTTCAATACGAAAAGTCTAGGAAATGGCTAAGTAACATAAGGTTAATGTATTGGATTGCAAATCCTAGAAAGATGGTTCGAATCCGTCCTTAGCCTACTCTACAACTATATTGTTCTCAAGGTTGATCTCTTATTTAAGGTAAGGCCGAAGAAAGACCCTGACTAACCTTTGGACTTCCCTACCATCTGCAACGCAGACAGTGCGAGCAACAACCAGTCAAGCGCCTGCGGCCTTTCCCACTGGATGGGCGAACGCGAATTCAGGCCGTGTGTGTAATCGACATTAAGCTAGCTTATTGTTCATTCTCGAGAAAGGAAAAAGAAAAACCAAATGAGTTTTCTTTGTTGGTGAGGTTACAGGAGGTTCAGAGAAGGGAATTAGGCCTCTTTTCCTCCAGGTGCTTTTTTTGGAGAGACGAGGGTTGAAAGCAATTAATTGCTCGGGTGGACTTCTTAACCTCATGTGGAATCAGACAGCAGGTAACTCTAGCATGAATACTATTTGCATCTTGCCACCAGGACAATCATATGCATATAGAGTGAGGCCACTTGCCTTTCCCCCAAAAACGCAGGTCGAAAGAAAGTCCGAGCCAACAAAATCTAGATTTTTCTACCTCCGAACATGACTGTAGCGTAACGAACAAGAAAAGTTGTATACGCAACTAAACGGCAAGCAAACGACCAAACGTGTATCACGGGACTAGAAGCCAGCTGGGGTGTAGCCCAGTCCTTGGAAACCGAGACTTTGGCCGCCGGAAAGATACAGGTGACAAATCCTTTCCTAATGTACTCCGAAAAATAAACTGAGCCACTAATACTAATGGCGAGCATACGACGATCTTGAGAGTAAAGAGCTCGAAGGAAGGGAGGGTAGGTTATAATCGCTGTACTGGAAACACGCAGACGTGTACCGCGTCTGAACGAGAAGTGTAACAGAATTAGAAAAGCAATTTAGGAGGATGCCCAGAACATAAAGGCAGGCTGACTGACAATCCGGGTCGAGTCTCATGTAACACAAACTAATAGCTAACCTGGGGGGGGGTTGGCTACGATTGTAGTTAAGTAGTAACCGATGTTAGGATCCCAGCGAAGCGAAAAAAGTCCAAAGCTCGCAGGTACCAGGCCGGGGATTGGGAATTTCTGTTCTGAAACAAGGCAACTAGTTCTTTGGACTAACTTGTATCGCGATAGGTAGTAGGTTAGCTTGCCCAAGGGCTAGCAAAGGAAGCTGCTGACTTGAAAGTTATAGTACATTTAGCCTTCTCCCTTCTGGAGGGGGCTTTTTTTTGGAACCTAGCGCTTGAGTAAAAACCAGAATCTTTTAGCGCGGGCTGGGCGGCTGCTGCGCTTTTCGCCTGGCTTGTCTCTTAACAAAACAAGATGCATCTCGAATAACCACCCCGTCTGGGACGGCCCCCCGTGGAGAAGCCTAAAAAAAGTCTCAATATGGGTGGGAAACGTGATGCTCCAAATAAAGAAAGCGACACAGCGCTGATTCCTCAGATCCCGACCTCGCTGAGCTGAGTGCCTAAGCCGAAGTCCTCATATTAACGAGACGCTCTGTGTCGATGTACCAACTTCGGAGAACGAACATAGAACAACAGCCAAAATAGAAATTTTGTTAATGAGCTACGCTTTGAAGGAAGAACTAAGGCAACGGCTGGTAATTCTGAAGCAAATTCGACTCCTTCCCTTATGGACATAAGCAATGCGGCCCCCCGCCGCCCTCGGCTTGGTCCATCAACCCTAAGGAATAAAAGCACATGTAGGGAAACTTGCACATATGGTTCTGGCCGAAAAAAAGGGGTTAGTAAAAAAACAAACCTATCGCTTTCAAGTAACCACAAAACAGAAAGGTGAGCCGATAAGGGCTGGCTAAAGTTGTTGGCAAGCGAACAAAAGCCGAAAGTCGTTCACTTGTATAAGAAAAGATCGAAGACCAGAGCTAGAGCGGACGAAAGATCGAAGACCAGAAGGCTTTACGAAGTCACCATCAAAGCGCGGCCCGAAGGGCAAAGGCCGACTGTATGTAGGGCGCGTCCTCACAGGAAGAGAGCTTAAGCCCTGGAAAAAAGATAGACTTTTCTTTCTTTGAGTCTCTTTCTCTATTTTATTCTAGCTCTGCTTCTTAATGATCTTTGGCCTCCATATCACGTCTGGTTTGGAAGCCGGCGGGTCCCAGTCGCAATGCTGTTTTTTAAGTTAAGTTCGAGAAGTTTTAATATCACTTTCCGCATCTTTGCTCTTCGCAGACGGAGATAGTAATCTACATATATGACGAGCCTGGTTACTGGCGTTCCCAAAAAACTTAGGTGGACAAAGAAAGTTGGGGTGGGCCTCAGTCAGATAGAAACATGCTTTTGGTTAAAGCCATAGGGAAACGCGTAAACGTGTTATTTTCTTCCCTTGAGCTTTCTTCTGCCTTGCTTTGCTCTCCAGAGATATTTCATTCCAAGCTTAAGTCTATTGTGTTTAGAAGTGGATTCGAACCACTGACACAAGGATTTTCAGTCCTTTGCTCTAACCACCTGAGCTATCTAAACCAAAAAAAAGGAACTATGTACAATTCCAGTTTGTGGGTTATTTTCAAATTACTAACTACAAAAGCATCTCCGGGCTATTGGAGACCTACCTACTTCCAATTTTCAGGGAGAAAATAAATGCCCCCTTTTCCAGCTGGAAGTAAAGCCGCAAGTCCATCGGTGATTTGGACCTCAAATCTTCTTCGCCGCTGGAGCAGTATGCGGGGAAACTCGCACGCGCGCTTCTTAGTGGGGGTTAGAGAAGCTCGTAAAAGCCTACCTATCCGAAAGGTAGAGTGCTGAAATGAAGAAGAAAGCTACCTTTCCCTTTTATTTTTGGCTTTAGTTCAGGAAAGCGCTGCTTCCTCCTTCGGGCCAGAGAGAGAAGAAACTTGCGAAGGCTTCCTTCAAAGAACCTCGGCCTTCATTTCATTTACTATCATTTACTACCCGAACGCTACGCATAAAAATAGGTCTTTTTTATAAAGAAACAGAAGAGGCAACACGCGAAGCGAACACAGAAGAAGAGAACATATTCTCTTCTGTGTGAAGGCAAGATCATAGAAACAGATAGAGCAGCTGGTCCAACTACAGGCCTTTCTCCTTTTTTCTCTTCTCTTTTTTTATTCTTTTTTTGCCTTCTCATGGTTGGTTGTGCTTTGTGGCATCGCAGTACTCAGACCATTTCCATGTTGGTAAGTAGTAGAGATGTTTAGGTTCCCACAGGTGCCCCTTTTTCTAATGCACTAGAATATCTTTCATATCTTTTCATCATATGGCTTAGCTTATATCTATTCTGGGGAATTTATAGGCTCTAGAATATAAACAGAGCAAAAAGGATAATATTGGTAAGAGCAATACTCCTTTATTACCTAACATGATTGGAAAAGACTCACCCCAAATTCATCAAAACGTTTCTTTTTGTTCTTTCGTTTTCTTTCTCTCAGAATCAGGAGAGACTTGTCACATTTACAAATTTTCTGCGATGTGCTTTGTTTTAGAGTATCTCGCACATTCCTTCATTATTTCATCGTAGGCGCGAGAGCTTAGCGAACAAGGGGCATATTAGGGTAGAACAAATGGAAGCACGTAAACGGGCACGGAAGAGAAAGCGCCAAGCGCTTTGGCCTAACGAAGAAAAACAACGGGAAGGGAGTGAAATAAAGAAAACTCTAGAAGTCTAAGTTACTCAACGTTTTTTCTTTTCCGCCTTCTTCATTGTAAACTTCTCCTCTTGTCTTTAAGAAGAAAGTGCTTAGCACTTTGCTTGTAGTAGATGCTTTACTGTTCGCGTTTCACTGAGTCTACAGATTGCTGTTGATCATGACTTTCAAAAAGCTCCCATGAAGATGAGGATTTCACATGGAGGAGTTTGCATCTCTACCATGGGTGTTATTTTGCTGTGCAACTGGGTGGCTGGCTTATGTGCGACCATCATCGCTTTCAGGCCACGCTTACGCGGCGGCGTGAACTCTGGTCATTCGGGTCTTCCTACATTCTGCCGCTGAGACGGTCAGAGACTTAGGATGAAGCAATGTGAATGGATGTAAGCTTCGTTGCTCGAAAGCACTCAGTGCGAACCACACTGAAAGACTTGCCGGCGCCAACAAGAGGGGCTGCAGTCGGCAGTGGGTAACGTCAGTTGGTAAAGTGGCCTTAAGCATTCCTAGCGATACGAAAGGAGAAGTCGTGGTGATATCATCTACGTTCGTACAACTTTTCCTTGAGTAAATCTCACATCCAATTATCTAACTAAGGAACGAAAGAATTCCCACTAAGTTTTAGTAAAACTGGCAGGCCAGCCGAACTGTCAACTAATAAGGGCCTGGATTCTACCAAAAAGCCAAAACTCTTTGTGGCGGCAAAACAAAGGCCACTGAGGTAGCATTAGTTTAGAATGAAGGCCTCGAAGAAGAGAACATCAGTTGTCTTATTTCCTACTACCAAAAAGCGAGCGAATGAAGGCCGAAAGTTATTCGCTTCTGTAAATAAAGGGGTTACTAAAGGAAAGGCTAACGTGGAGACTCAGGGCGCAGCGTAGCGAATGGCCAGAAATGGGCAGAATAAACAGTTCATTCAAGCGGATCTCTGATCATCGGTCTTTGCCCATTAGTTAGACTCCTTCTTATTAGCTAGGGCAAAACTTCTGCCTAATTTTAGTAAGGTAAAGAGGCAGAGAATAAGTTTGTTTGCAAATAAGCAAGCTTTTTCTCTCTTATCTAGGGATCTCCTCCCCATGAGAAGAGCTGTATGAAGCCAGAGACTCACGTACAGTTCGGGAGCCCAGTCCCCGCAGTAATGCTGCGGCTTAGGTTAACTGACACAAAAAATATACAGTTTACTCCATTATGGTCATTGGGTTCTGAACTCTATCTAGAGAAGGAGCAAAGCACTTTGGAAGGTATTGATCAATTACATAGATCTACTTCTCATTCCACTCATGGTAATTAAATTCTCTATAAACCCTCTAAAAAAAAACCGATTCATATTTAAGAATGATGAATTACTTCTTCGTATCATAATTGACCTGTTGCCAATTTACTCAGCCACCTATGGGAATGAGGAAGTAAAAAAACCAAATCTATATTCTAAATTTCTTCTCATCTTTTCCATCGTGATCGTGGATGAATTGCGGACATAATTGTTTCGGTTCCGCACATGGGTTGACTATGCAGAAAAAGCAGAAAAAGAAGGATTTGAGTTTTCTACTAAAAAAACGGGCACTACCAAAATAATTATAATTATACATACCCATTTTTTTTACGTCTCCGTTTTGATTGGAATTGGAAATTTCGAAACAGGCTGGTATACTACCATAATGAAGCTATCCCCTACTTTCTGTATTTGGATAGGGTTCTTTTCTCTCTGTTGGGAGGTTTGCGTAGTTTCTGACGTCAGCTCGCTTTTCACAAATTTAATGGAAATTAGAGAACCAAAAATCCTCTAGAGAGAATTTGCATGAATCTGGAGTAAAAGGATTCGAACCTTTGTATGTCGATTCCAAAAACCGACGCCGTTCCACTTGGCTATACTCCATCCAAAAAGCCTAGAAATCACTCTTCTTCATTTGTTGCTCGCTAAGGGCTTTGCCTCCTGGAATAAAAACCATAATCACTTCCCACTGCGCCAATGGCGAATAAGAAAAGACCGTAGAGACAGAGAATTTGACCATAGAGCCAGAGAATTTGTTTATGTTCCTCCATATTTTGCATAACTGAATTTCATCCATGTCGTAAAGAACTAAGCTGTACTACTAAACTTGGCTCGTTCCCCTATGCGTACATAGTGAACGGAGCGCGTAATAACTTCTAATCTGATTTTTGAATCGAGCGCGCTTCGCGTTATGAATCAACGTAGATGATTTTTTAGGAAGCCGCCCCGCCCGGAGCAATGCGGCGGTTTCATCCCTTCACTCCTTGAGCACACGAGCCAAGCAGGAGAAAATCAAATGCGTTTTATTCTATGTCGTCAACCATCGTAGACGGTTGATTACTTCGAGGTCTGCGGTTTTTTGTTTAGGACTTCGTCCAAACATCAACCATATTGACAAACATACCCTTGGCTTTTTTGTGGCAAAAAGCCTGGCTTCAGTCACTTATTCGACCACAGATATGCCTATATGCAAAGAACAAAAGCCTAATTGCCTTACGCAAGTTAGAAAAAATTTTCTGAAAAAAAAGCACAAACAAGAGATTGATAAAAAATCTTTATATATTCTTTTATTTTGTTATAGTGGCTTAATTAATAAGTCAACAATGGCGACAATTCAAAATCTATTGTGTGCCATTTATGATAAAACGTTATTTCAACCAAGTCGCAATATGAAACCACATGAAAACCAGCAGAATGGTTTTCTTGCACAGCATGCTTCTAAAGCAAGCCCCACTTCTTTATTGTATTTGACTAAAAAAACACCGAATGAAACATGGTCGGTCGCAATGGCAACCCTTGGCCTACTACAACCAGAATCTAGTTTTACTATACGGAAAACTCGGATTTACTTTACTAAATCATACGCATATAAACGAAGCTGCTGATTTCGAAATTAGATAAATTTTCCATAATTATTTTGGCTTTTGTTTTACTCATTTCATGAGTTGTGTTTTTGTTTCAACCAGCCAACGAACAAAGTGATCGATCAGCAAACATGATTGATGATATTCAAGCATGGGCACAAACAACACCCCATTTATTTAACGCTTCCTTCGTTATACGAACATATGACTTGAAGGACGACCATGCCTCTAACCTAGGGTCTATGGCCATCCCAGCCAACGAGAGAGAGACTTTTACCTCACCAGGCAGGCCTTTCTGGCCACGATAGGCTATGAAACGTAAAGAACAAGGTGAAAAGTGTATAATACAACGTATGAACTGTTAGAAGTGGAAGTGACAAGACTCTTTTCTCCCATCAAAAAAAGTGAACTGTGCAACGACGCCTCGTAAAAAAAAAGCAACACCTACGAGCTGTCATTGAGTAGGCGCGTGGGGACACGATGGGTTTTTGCGTGCCTCGATCGGTCAAGGGTCACCGGAGGAATAGCACAAGATCGCCAGACCTTGCCACAGAGTCAAGCTGTCAATGAGATAAAAAAAAGGGGCTCCTGAAACAACGGATATTTAGTCATCGGATCAGATACCAGGACGGAAGACAATCTAAGGAGCGAAAGCTCAACTTAATGAGTGAGATAGGCCACCCGCCGCCATTCGCCGACCGACATAGAGGGCTAACTCGGACCTTAGGTAACAAACGACTAACCAAAAAGTCCCTCATCTTGTTAACCACGCGAAGTATTTCGTATTTCAGGGGAAGACGTTTCGTTTGGTGCGCACGTATTTATTGGTCGATCGCCACGTTGCGATATACACCACTCGCGAAGTGGCAACTTTAGTGATAGCATAACCGCTGGAGCCCTAAGTGGGGGGCGACAGCGGTTGGCCTGGGCCTAAATTCTGCTTCGACAATTCTGCTTCGACACTAGAGTCGTCTAATGGGAAACTATCACGTGCGCTTCTGAGAGGAGGGAGGAGGAAGAGGAGGGGGAAACAGGAAGAGGGCTTGGAGTCTACCTATCCCAAAAATACAGAAGGAGACGGAAGGGCTAACTTAGTCACCAATTCCTGGGAGGAGGCCACTTGGCCCATCAAGTGCTTTGCACCTTGATGGGCCAAGGCCAAGTAAGCGGGGGCATGTAGTTCATGGCCAAGCTCAAATAAAGGAATGCGTTATCTTTTTTCCATGCTGCTTGATGGAAACAAGCAGCGCGCCCGCTGGTCAGGTGCGCGGCACTTCGTGAGCGAGCAACAAAAAACTCGATTTTTCTAAGAATAAGAAATAGAACTTTTCTTGTTATGCTTTTTTCTCTTCATTTTTGGCAAGAGAAGAAAACTTGTTTCTCTGAGCGCGAAGGTTAGAAAGGTTAAAGTTAATTAATAATGTGTTTTTGGCGAATAACGGGATTCGAACCCGTGTTTTCAAATTCACAATCTGACACTTTCAACCCATTAAGTTATATCCGCCTTTCCTTCTAAGTTAAACACTAAGATACTCGCTACCGGATTCGAACCGATAACCCATAGGAACAGATTTTGAGGCTGTCGTGTTTACCATTTTCACCAAGCGAGTATGCTCACTATCGGACTTGAACCGATAACCCATAGGAACAGATTTTAAGTCTGTCGTGTTTACCATTTTCACCAAGTGAGCTTGAGAAAGCAAAACGCGGAACGGAGACAAAATCTTTATGTTTTGCTCTCTTTTTTTCGCTATTTTTTTCTCTAGACATCCCTACCTTGGCTTCGGCGAGACTTCCTCTGGCTTCTTGGCCAGATCTGCGACCTCTAGAGCTTTTTGTTGCCTTTCTTGGTGGGAAGGTGCGGGGCGATTATGCCGACGACGCCCTACTTCACCCTCTGTGGGCTGCGTCGATAGTAGAGCGCTCCTTCGTGTTCAAAGCCTGGCAAACCTCTTACTTATTGATTTGTACCAGTCTATTTCAGATACAAGTCGCCAGCAGGAGTGCACTTGGCAATGGCTTTTGTATGTATGACACGACTCTAAAGAGAATAAAGGTTCGAAGAAATCAGCTATGTCTCGCGGAAGACTCTCTTGGCTAAAGAAATAGGAAGACATCCTAAAAGTGGAAGGAAAAAAAGCGCCGCTTCTCCTATTTCTTCTTTTCATTTGCGAAACAAAGGAAGAAGCAAAGCCCTATCTCCCGTTTTCTTCTTTGTGGTTCTGCTCTGTACATGAGAATGGAGAAGAAGCTTGTGAAGAAGCAAGCTTCTTTTCCGGGACCGGAACAGCGCTTTAAGCTAAGGTCCTCCTGTCCTGGCCTTCTCTTTCACAACATTATCGTCCACACAAATCCAGAATCTGTGTTACCAAGGACATGCTTCTTCTCCAAACGGCCTCGCGAGCTTTGGCTATGGCTAAGCAATTTTGATCGCATATGCCATTGGCTTCTACAAGGACTGATAGAATAAAAAAGGCGGCGTAGCCAAGCTGATTGCTCGCTGCGCAAATCTCCTGTAGTTATTGTATAATGAAGGTTCTTAGTAAGAAAGTATCCCTGAGGATTTTCGCCACTCGGTGCAGATGGTGAGTGGATTACTTTATTCTGTGGATCATCCAAGTCAAGATGACTCATCTTTCATTCAGTTATGCCATTATATAGTAATGGCATGCGGTGACCTCCCTTTATGAGCTTGTTGGCCAGCTTTGATGGGCCGGTAAATTGACAGGGAGAACCTTTATCTCACTCTTGACCTGGGCAGCTGTCACCCAAAAACCAAGAAATTATCCAAGCCATCTATTAGAAAAAATTCGATTTTTCTTTTTGGTCACAATGAAAAGAAATGATTCATTATGTATTTACTAATCGTAACTTTACCTTTGCTAGGTAGTTTTGTAGCAGGTGCCTTTGGTCGTTTCCTTGGTTCATGAGGAACTGCTACAATCACAACCATGTGTGTATCATTATCTTTTATTTTCTCTTTGATCGCCTTTTATGAAGTTGCACTGGGAGCTAGTGTTTGCTATATAAAGATTGCTCCATGGATTATCTCGGAGATGTTTGATGCTTTTCGGGGCTTCTTTGGCGACCGTGAAGTCACCGGATAAATTGCCAGATGGATGATCTGGATGCTGCAGTGGTTCCGCAGCGAGACGGACTCGACTCACTCTATAGGACGGAACAACTTCTCCTAGAGTACCATAGCATGTCGAGAAAGGGGCATATTGGGCCGTAGGCAAAAGCGGCTCTTGGCTGTGCCCCGACCGTGTCTTCGAGACACTGGTGAGACCGTAGGTCACGAACGTGAGGTGGAGGAGGGATCCCAAACTGACTTGGCGCAGGCGGCCTCACACGCAGGCTGGATGACACGACGGACGCCCCCCCGCATATGGGCAGCAAGAGGGCGCATATGCCTGGACAAAGGGGAACCTGAGTCCGATAAGGGCAGTACACCACTTAAAGCGCACCTGTGTCTCGACATCAATGGAGTATTCGGTGGAACCGGTGAACCACGCATTGGCCGCGCGCTAGTTAGATGCGTGGAGCAGAGGGCTCATAGTACCCGCCCCCCCCCAAGAAGGGAACCCCGGAAAGCCGCGGGGCGCTGAAATCAGCAGAAGGGAAGGGGCCTAAGTCGGCAGATGCCGTACACTTGAGTGGCAAAGTAAAACGACACCGTACACTCAAATGAAACTAAGCAGAAAGAAGTAAATATCTATATCTTTTTTACTTCGCTTGGACGTACGCTGTTCACCCCAAGCCTAACAGGAATAATCTCAGGTTGGTGAGCCGTGTGATGGGCGACCATCTCGCACGGTTCGGAGAGCACTTGATTATGTCACTTGGGTGAACGGCCGCATTATGGCAGGGAAAAAACCCGCTTGATTCGCCAAAAAAATCAAGGGCCCAGTGAATGAACTATTGACCTGTGTTTGATAGTCTGACTGTAGTTATGTTAATTGTGGTTACATTCGTAAGTAGTTTGGTTCATCTTTATTCTATTTCATACATGTCTGAGGATCCACATAGCCCTCGATTTATGTGTTATTTATCTATTTTCACTTTTTTTATGCTAATGCTGGTTACCGGAGATAACTTTATTGAATTATTTCTAGGATGGGAGGGAGTCGGTCTTGCTTTATATTTGTTAATTAATTTTTGGTTTACACGACTTCAGGCAAATAAAGCAGCTATCAAAGCTACGCTTGTGAATTGAGTAGGTGACTTTGGATTAGCTCTCGGGATTATGGGTGGTTTTACCCTTCTTCAAACCGTAGACTTTTCTACTATTTTTGCTTGTGCTAGTGCCTTCTCTGAACCCAATCATTTTTTTCTTTTTTGTAATATGAGATTTCATGCTATAACTGTTATTCGTACTTTACCTTTTATTGGCGCTGTTGGAAAATCTGCACAAATAGGATTGCATACTTGGTTACCCGATGCCATGGAGGGTCCTACTCCAGTATCCGCTTTGATTCATGCAGCTACTATGGTAACAGCAGGCGTTTCTATGATAGCGAGGTGCTCTCCCTTATCCGAATACTCACCTAATGCTTTGATTGTTATTACTTTTGTAGGAGCGTGCGACATGAAGACATTGATAGCAATCTGGGGGAAGGTCCCATCGGGCCACAGTTTCGGCCTGACCCTACTCAAGCATGCCTTGACTGAAAAGACTGGGTATGAAGCCTTGGGGACAAGTGTACCTTAACTAGGGCTAGGGTAAGCTAATTAAGACAGCGTAAGCCAATGTATCTAAGCCTCGTGAAAAGAGGGTGGCCTTTGACTGGATAGTTTGACAGACGGTGAACGGATTAGCCTCTGTTCCTTGGGCACGTCGAAACCGCATAAGTTCACCGGGGTAGAGTACAGTCCTAAAATTGGCATAGGTTTGGTGCTATCAATGGAACATGGTAAGCCCATACTTCTCCATCTGGAGGTGCGTTCGCAAGGGCACATAACGAGCTGTGGGTAGAGGAAAACCCCAAAAGCGAAGGCCGTGCTGTAATGGCACGGATAGGGTGGCATGACCTGCCCCGAAAGGAGGCTGACTTGGGTAAAAAGGGACAACATTCACCTCAAATGGATCGAAGCAAATCAGGGAGCGGCTCGGCTTTAAGCATAGAGTTAAACCCGGAAAACGGCGTTCAACTACAACGTCCAGGAACATCTCCTAGTGGTCTGGAAGGAAAAAGGCCTACGGATTTCAACGCCTATTAGTCATTAATCTCAGTGCATAGGCCTGTGGATCGGATCTACATTCCGGCCAGCGAATGTAGTGCAGATGCTATGGATCATGCTTTCCTGTGGCGGGCTTCGACCTGGAACCCCTGAAATGTCAATATCTGGTGCTAGACATGTTTGCGCATGAATAAGGCCCCCCTGCCTGTAGACACATTATTACAGTGCAGGAGCATTTGAAAATAAATTGGAGCTGTATGAAGGGAAACTTTCACGTACGGTTCTCGTGGGGGGGAAGCCCTAAGGGCTTACCTATCCAAACTATGACGTCATTCTTTGCGGCAACCACAGGAATCTTACAGAACGATTTAAAGAGGGTCATAGCTTATTCCACTTGTAGTCAATTAGGCTATATGATCTTTGCTTGCGGCATTTCCAACTATTCTGTTAGCGTATTTCATTTGATGAATCATGCTTTTTTTAAAGCATTACTTTTTTTGAGTGCAGGTTCCGTGATTCATGCCATGTCGGATGAGCAGGATATGCGTAAGATGGGAGGACTGGCTTCCTTGTTACCCTTCACCTATGCTATGATGCTTATAGGCAGCTTATCTCTAATCGGATTTCCTTTTTTAACTGGATTTTATTCCAAAGATGTTATTCTAGAGCTTGCTTACACAAAATATACAATTAGTGGTAACTTTGCTTTCTGGTTGGGAAGTGTCTCTGTCTTCTTTACTTCTTACTATAGCTTCCGCTTACTCTTCTTAACTTTTTTAGCACCAACTAATTCATTCAAGCGAGACATCTTACGATGTCATGATGCGCCCATTCTCATGGCAATCCCTTTAATTTGTTTGGCTTTTGGAAGTATTTTTGTAGGATACTTGGCCAAAGTGTGACCTGTTAGCCTATAAGTCACTCCTGGACGAAGCGGCTGTTGCTCACCCAACACAATCCGAGGTAAACAATAATTGAGAATTGGATGCGGGCGAAATTCCCGCCAATGGCTGAGATGTTCAGTCGACTCTCTCCCCTTTGTAGGAAGTCTGGCAGCCTCTGAGTTACAAGTAAGCATAAAAGGGGAGAGGAAAGAGGCCCTGGTGAACCATCATAAGTGAACAAGTGTAAGCTTTGCTGCCCAACAGTATCCAGTACTGACCACACTGAGGGGCGAGGCCCTACCTAAGGCGAAGGGCTGGAACAAGGGGTACTTGCAGTGTAATTTTTTGGCCTTGCACTGAACATCCAAAGGACCCTGGACTAAAGGCCACTGTCTGAAAGGACTATGTCCAGGAGACCGCCCCACAAAGTACATCTTGCGCCTATAGGCCGCTATAACTATCCAATACACTCGAAACTGGAAGACTCTGTTAGGGCTCCCTCGCGGGCGGGCCGCCAAGCTATAAGCCCTACAGGAGCAGGATTCTCTAAGAAGCAAAGGCCCTGGCTTAATTTGTTTTCTTCGCCTGGGATAAGCCCACTTGGAGACTTAGGATATCAGTAAAAACTGGAAAGGGGAATGGGTTATAAGTAGGTTTTACATAGCCCGAACGAGACCCCGGGAAAGGTCCTTTGGCCTACTTAAGTGGCCTACTTAAGGTCGAGGCTGCCTTTTGAAAACCCCAACCAGGATTTATCAAGCTTCTCGCTATAACGATATGGACCAGATGCGTGCTTTACAATTCAGACTCATACAAAATAGACATGCAGGACTCTAGGCCGTGAGACAAGTCACGCAGGAGAAACTGGTGAAACTCCTGACTTTGACATTTGACAAGAAGGTGGTGACCTCAGAGCCACAAATAAAGATGGCAAGAGGTCTCCAGTGGAATGAGAAGGTTACACTGATTCGTCAGATATGGATATCAAAGCCAAAAGAGAAAGAGAAGCAAGCATGAAAACGTCAAATCCCCTCTTCATCTGGCTCTACGTTTTCTGAGGCCTAGAAAGGAAGCAAGCCTCTTTTCTGAAATAGCTATATTTGCTTTCTTGGCTTCTAGAATTAAGGGGGAAGGAGGTTAAACGCAAGGTAAGAAGAAGGCCAAGGCCCCCCTTGAGTGGCTTTATCAAAAAAGCCGGCCTCCACCCTGTTATCAAAGACAGAACCAAGCGGGCTGCTCGGGCCAAGATGGCCCTGGAAGCTCCATGGCCGCTTCGAAGAACCCACCCAACTCCTTTGATTCAGACCTGAACAAAGCAGCCGCCAAGACATCGAACCATATTATTAGCCATCCGAGCCAAGCCCAAGTAGGTTTTGGACGTAGACATTGACTAATATTTCAATCGCATTCACCATAATAAGCCCCCTCGGACGAACTTCACACTCTGCCCAAACCGGTCAGGCTTGGCTGCAAGCCGACATCCTGACCGGATTGGGGGAGAATATAAAGCGGAAACCCGTGAGATGATGGGCACCTATGGCGTTATATCCCCACAGCTAGCCAACATGGCTCTCCATGGGACGGAGACAGCTTCGAAGAAGTGGTCGCTGGAAACCTACCCCATAGAATAAGCAACTTCGATACTGGTTAAATATGTCGACGACTTTATTGTACTTCACGAATCCCAGGAGGTTACAGAACAGGCTTAGACATTCCTAGGGAAATGGTTCAAGCCCATGGGACTAGAAGAATTGCACCCAGAGAAGACTCGGATAGTTAACACCAGGTCTGGAGAGTTCTAAATCAATCATATCTAGAAAAAAAAGGGGCCGAGTCAAAATTTTCCAAACTCCGTCTCGTAAGTCTCGCCGGAGAGTTTTTAGAGAAAGGAAACGGGGTCTAAGTCTCAAAAAGTCAAACGGCGGCCCACTGACCGCTACCTGGTACCCAATAGAAGAGTCGTCAAATGGGGCAAGTACTTCAAATAAAATACTCCGAATGCAGCCACGTCTTTCGAAGACTAGACCATGACCTCTTTCGGAAGATCCGAGATGGTGTACCGACGACACGGTACTCAACATGGGTCGCTTTCAAATCAAACTCAAGCACTTCCCTGAGAAGAATTCTATTTTCCAAAAAAAAGTACAACGAAGGAAGTGGGGGTTGTACAGCTCTTACACTACAATCTTAAGGGTAGAACATCTTACCCGGCCAGACTTGCTTAGATAGCTAGCCAGACCTAAAGGTGAAATGAGACCGAAGAGACGTAGAGCAAAAAGAAGTCTATAAGCGGACCGAAAGAGCTTACCGACTTCTCCAAGAAAAAAGAAAGCAAAATTAAGAAGGCCTAGGGATAGGAAAAACGCTTTACTTAAATCTGAGGCTCCATAAGTGGTAACCAAATCCCTAAGAATAAAAGGTTCGAAAAAGCGTACATTGCCTTTTATTTGGAAACCACGCGAACATGAAAGTAGACCGCATCAAAGCGAAAGCCTTGGGTTTCGGGTACAACTACCTTGGATTCCAGCATAAGCATTGCCATATTGAAAATTGAAAACACGCGGGAAGACCAAAAAACCTGAGAAAAGCCGTATGAGGCGGAAGCTTCACGTACGGTTTTGAAGCCGAGCCGTGCCAGCAATGGGGCGGCTTAGGGACCGATATGATGATTGGCTTAGGTAGGGCGGCCGTAAGGGCACCTGTAGGGATACCCTTTGCGGGACTGCAATCCACAAACAAAGCATGGGACTCACCTTTACTTGGAAACAGATAGAGGAAACATAGCATGTCACAAAAGCGAGGCTCGGTAGGGGATTCGCCGGCCCAGTAGCCTGCCCTAGGACGCCTCGCGAGCTTATTGATGCAACACGAGATGAGATCACAGAGCAAAGCCGAGTCAAATTCGGGCCACCAAACCCTGCAACTAACCGGATTTCAGAACTGGGAAAGCGCGCGAACGTATGTTGTAAGCTCCCTGCCTTCCCTTGGTGCCTAGAGGACAGGTCAGACACAGAGCGACCCAAAGTCGTATGGGAGCAGATTACCCACCGCACTGGGGACAGGAGACTAAAGGCCATCTCGTGGCATTCCAACCTACAGGCAACACCGGCGAAACCCAACAAAAGGGGGCAGCAAACCCCACCCCAGTTGGGAGTCAAAGGATCCATAGTACCTGCCTACCCGAAGGGACCTTCCTTGTGAAAGGAAAGCGCCGACTGGCAGCAAAAGGAAAGGGATCTATGCGTCTGCCAAATCTACGCAGATTTTACTCAGCACAACCTAACAATATATCCAATACCCATTTCCTAGTGAATGAATGGGCTGACACCAGCACGGATTGGAAGCGTTGCTAGGTCTTTGGTTTTCTAGTTACCAAAAACCAGAAAGGATTGACACTAATCTGACAGGCTGCCAGCTATTATTGCAAGATGGAAGCTTAACTAAAAAAAGCTCGCGCCTTCGGTCTAGACCAAACTGCGACGCAATTACTGTGGCCTCCCTATTACAACTCACGGATCTCTGCAACGCCGTTATCAGCAAGAATTTGAATAGAGAGGGAGGAAGAAAAGTGTACATACTCCAATGGGTGAAGAAGGAGAAACGGCCGCTAAGATTCTCTCGTTTCCGAGACAGACTCCTAACCTCTTTTTTTGGACAGAAAATACTGAAAAGGTACGAGCCACGCTTCTAAGGCGAGGGACCACGACTTTTGTTAGCCTTATTGACCCTACCCCTAATCTCTGGTAAAGCGAAGAATACGCTTTAACGCCGCACTTGATACGTGGGTGGAGCCCATTCACCGCTGCTAGACTGTATGTCCTAAGCAGGAAACAGCGGTATGCCCATGGTTAGTAGGCTACATGCTAAAGCCGCAGCGGCCTGAGTTTTACAATGGTATGCAATTAACCATAGGGCAGTCTATACAGACCGAGTCGGAGATATCTGACATCCGCGGACTTGAAATATCACTAGGACGTTTCACGCCTTCATTCGCTTCCGCCCCGGTCTTCAACCCTTTCTTTCTATTTCTACAAGCCAAAAAGCTTTCCCTGTCGAACGTAAAGCCAAAGAAAGATGTTCAAAACTCTCCTACCCCCCCCCCCCCCCCTTCCTCAAAGTCCTATGGAAGCCCATTAATTCAGGGGCTGTCCCTATCAGAAGACTGGAAATGAGGGAGACCTGCCCTGGGTTGTACTGTTCTACCAGACCAGAATAAACGAGCGCTCCTGACGACTATGTACTCCAGTCTATGCGTAAGCGAGACTGATTGGACCGTGTTCGATGCTTGGTATCCATGGATAAGGATCGCAAAGAATGAAGGAGGTTAAGGCCTACGAGGAGCCTCTTCTAAGGGCAGGCCGCCAGAGAACCTACAGCCTGACTCCCATGGACCAATTAAAGTATTCTATATCGCGAAGACCTCACTAATCGCTTAAGCCCTAAACTGCCGAAAAAATCCGAAGAACTGAGGACTTAATTCAAAGTTGGGAGAAATCCTGTAAATTGGATACTTTAAAATCACTTTGAGCCCTCCCTATATAACTGCAATAAAGACTTACTCCAACGCATAAAGCGCACGGTCGCCTGGTCATCAGAACGCGAGAAAATAACAAACACGAGAGAATGCTACCCAAGTCGTCGTGAAATCTCCTAATATCTCGCAATATAGGCGATACAAACTGAATGAGCCTTATCTAGCCATGGACGTCCAGTTAAACAACCGATCTAACGTCTCGCTTGGCATGGCTCAAGGCCAGCCCTAAAAAGCCCCTGCATGTTGTGCCAATCCACATCAAGAGTAGGGACGCATCACATAAGGGCGCTCAAACATCTTAGCGGAAAAATAAAGGCGGAACAATTTCTGCGGGCCGAAAGCCGGTGGTCCCACTCCCACTCCATAGAAAGTACCGTATGGATTTCCATACGGCCAACCGAGGCCCAAAAGTAAAAATGGAGCTTCCTGATGAAGAATCTGCGCCGAAGGGGTAAACGAAACCAAAGCAAGCAAAGTTAGTGAGCCGTGTAATAGGCAACTATTTCGCACGGTTCGTAGGGCACTTCCCTAAGCCTTAAAGAGGCTCAAGTCTTGACCCTATCTAATTTTTGGGCTAATTCTCTCTTCACATCACCCAAAAATGAGATTCTTGCCGAATCTGAGTTTGCTACTCCAACCATTATCAAACTAATTCCCATTCTGTTTAGTACTTTAGGCGCATTTGTGGCGTATAATGCCAATTTTATAGCAAATCAATTTCTTTTCACTTTGAAAACCACTTCTTTTGGTAGTGAACTATATTGCTTCTTAAATAAGCGTTGGTTTTTTGATAAAGTCTTTAATGACTTCATAGTGAGATCCTTTCTGCGTTTCGGATATGAAGTCTCATTCAAAGCTTTAGACAAGGGTGCTATTGAAATCTTGGGTCCTTATGGGATTTCGTACACATTTGGAGAACTAGCTAAGCAAATAAGTAAACTTCAAAGTGGATTTGTTTATCATTATGCTTCCGCTATGTTGATTGGCTTAACCATATTTATTACTATCATAGGTCTGTGGGATTTTATCTCTCTCTGGGTGGATAATTGATTGTATCTTATTTACATAGCGACTTTTTTTTTTATTAATCTCGAAGGAGACATTAGCACGAATTAGAGACCTATACTTAATTGTATAATACAAGAATCTTTAAGGGACGCCATGATAAGCCGGTGCTACGCTCTTTTCGTAGCTCCGCTGGGAGGGCCTAGGCCCACCTAACAAACAAAAGGGAAAGTCGAAAGTTCGGAGGCCGTAAAACACCAGATTCCCAGAGGGCCAGGTCGAGAGAAGAGGCGAAGCCTCTTCTATGGCGCGAAGCGCAGAAAAGAGCGCCGAAGGCGCGCCTTCGGCCTTGTGCTGATGGTACAGAACATTTCCTATTTGTAGGAACCTTCTTTGTCTATTACGTTCTTTGTCTATTACGCGGGGAGGGGGGGCACGGGTTCTCACATAACCTCCCCATATGACTTTCATCCTGAGCCTGGCCGGTGCTTAAACCGCCCGGCGGCTTTGATTTTGAAATAGAATAGAACGACACATATACAACTAAACACAAATCTAAATACGCTATTGCAGCGTAATAATTATAATCCTTCCAATTTCCTACCTTTTTAGTAAAAGCCTCAAGCCTAACAGCAAGTGGCCGCAAACGCGGTTTCTTCTCTCTACAAGAAAAGGCCTACCCTCTCGAAACAGATGATAAAGAAAACTTAGTAAAATAACCATGATACTTTCTTCCGTTTGAGTATTGCTTCAGTCTCTAGTGCTCTGGTACTACGTGCCAAAAATCTAAACCATTTCGTTCCCTTTTTTAGACTTGTTTTTTACAATACTCCTAGAACAATCCTACTTGTTTTGTTAGGTCTCAACTTTTCTGCTATGATTTTGTCAGTGGTTCACATAGGAGCGCTTTTCCATTCTCATCCGTAGCTACAGTGTTCAATATCCAAATAACAAAAATTTACAAGAATGTAGTGCGCTATTGACCTATAGGTGGTATTATTAGATTCATTTATTGGTTGAAAATCCTATTTTTTCTTTGAGATCATGATTCATTCCAAAATTACCAATAAAAAACTGAGTACAACCTATCTAACTTATACAGTTTATGCTAGAAAGATACAAGGTTGGACTAATGAAACCGAACCCCGGGAAACACAAATTACGCTCTTATTTTGTTTTGTTTTTTCTTTCCAGTTTTCTGCTATCAGTAACCATGAGTAGAGTTATAGCACTTAACTCTGCAGAAAACTACTTAAGTCAGAAGAGTATTCTGACAAAATCTAGAAATTTTTTAAATAGGAGAAAGAAATGACATCGCACATAGCATTGGAGACACAGCACTACAGCAGTACCGAAACAACTAACGAAACTACTTTTTCGATTACTCATAGCTATTGATACAGCTCGCCCCTCTTTCTTCGAGACGTTTCTTCGTCTTCCTTTGTGACTTTACGTCGATTATGAAAAATTTATTTGACTTGTCTTAGATTCTAATATGTAGTTGAATTTACTTCTCATTTTTGGTCCATATTTTTCCGTTTTAGAATAATAAAAGGGAGGGAAAAGGATATTCATAAAACTGCCCTACCTTCGATTTGGTTCTAGATCGTTTCAGTACTTGTTATATCATTCTTCCTTCATTAAATGGTTAGACAATGAGTCCCATTTTATTCCAATACGAAGGTTTCACTGTGATTATATTGATGCATCGGCTCCCATTGTGAACAAGTGATTCATGTTGATTTATCTCTTTAGTGTTTGTTGGCTTTTGCCTTAATTGATTCAAACGAAGATAGTGCATCTCCCTAGAAAACGAAGGAGGAAACAGAGGGAAGGAATTACAAGGAGGCCCTAGGCAGCGAGGACTTAGCATCCACCTAGGAGGTTCTTATAACGGGTTTAGACTGCTACCTAGATGCTATGCACTAGCTTTACAAAAAAAAGTGGCGCTTAGGTTGACGCCCGTACCTAAGAAATATCCGCAGTTTGTTCATGTACCCTTTTTTTTGTCACCTCTGTTTATCTAGCTACCATTTGTTCCACTGGCTCCGCATGACTAAAAGAAGAAAAGAATCTTCGAGGGCAGTGCATGTCACGGCAGCAAGGGGTGCTAGACAAGCGGAAACGGCCAACGAGGATAAGGACCACCCAGCGAAAGAAAAGACTCTAGAAACTTCAGAAGGAACTTCTATTCTGCTAGCCGAGGCCGCAGCAGGGAGTTGTTATGCGGTATTGAACTCCAATGGACATTCCGAAGCGGAGTCATCAAGAAAGAAGTCCAAAAAATCAGGAATGAGAGGAGGTCAAGATGGTCGAGCGGGCAGCAGAAAAACATCATGATCAGCTTGCGAATGCAAAATAAAGGGTGAAGAATGCAAATCAGGAATTAGAGTACGCGATAGATCATCGTGATCAGCTTAGGCGGCTTGACTAGTCACAAGTTCTCACCTACAAAGAAGCAAAATTAAGCTCTAACTAAGTCTAAAGCAGCTGTAGAGAACGCTAAAAAGTACGCGGATTCATGCAAGTTCTATAGGAAAGTAAGTCGGTTGGAGATATTCTGGCGCATTCCTCCCTGTCTTTCTTTTTTTTCTTTTTCCTTTTCCTTTTTCTGAGAAGTATCTGAGGCCGAGGCTCAAAAGTATGCTAGGGATGTTGGAAAGAAAATATTCACACCAGCACCTCCACCTTCGGCCTCTTCGCGCTTTCTGAAGAGGGGCCAACCGACTCTTCCTACCCTGCTTCTCTCTCTTGGGGGGTCTTAAAAAAATAAAACAAGTTTTATTCTCTGAGGCCCACCTTTATTAGGTTAGCTCGTCAATAACTTCATCCCGTTTTGTTATTTCTGTGCTTCGCGGCTCTTCCGCTTTCTTCAAACTTTCGTTCCACAAGCTAATGAAGCGAAAGGCGCAGCAGCTCCCCCGCCTTCTCTAGATTTTGTGGCGTATTTAAGAACTGCTTTCCTTTTCAAGAAGGCGTCTCTCGCCCGATCACTAGAGTATGTCGGGAAACAAGGCCCTTCGGCCTGCATGGTCCCGGTTTTATTTTCGCAAAAAACTGCTTTATTTACTCAGGCGCCCGACGCCCTGGTATGGCTGGGCCATAGAATAGTGCTTCTCGAGATTTATTGGAAAAAGAGTAAACATATACGTTACAATTTATAGCTTCGTCTCATTTCAATCTAAGTGGTCTGATTTTGTGTCCTTTGCTGGGAAGCATTATTCTTTTCGTTATCCCTGATTCAAGAATACAACTGATACGAAGTATTGGTCTATGCACCTCTTTGATCACTTTTTTATATTCTCTTTTCTTTTGGATAGAATTCGATAATTCTACAGCCAAATTTCAATTTGTGGAAAGCATTCAATGGCTTCCTTATTCAAATATCAATTTCTATATAGGTATAGATGGTATCTCTTTATTCTTTGTGGTCCTGACCACGTTTCTAATTCCTATTTGCATTTTAGTAGGTTGGTCCAGTATCAAAAGTTATAAGAAAGAATATATGATAGCGTTTTTAATTTGTGAATCTCTTATGATTGCTGTGTCTTGCATGCTGGACCTCTTACTATTTTATGTCTTTTTTGAAAGCGTGTTAATTCCTATGTTTATCATTATAGGGATATGGGGTTCTAGACAAAGAAAAATACAAGCGGCATATCAGTTTTTCTTATATACTTTACTCGGATCTGTCTTCATGCTCTTAGCCATTTTATTTATTTTTTTCCAAACAGGAACTACTGATTTACGAGTATTATTAACCACAGAATTTAGTGAGCGGCGCCAAATTTTGCTATGGATTGCTTTTTTCGCTTCTTTTTCTGTGAAAGTGCCTATGGTACCTGTTCATATTTGGTTACCCGAAGCTCATGTAGAGGCACCTACGGCTGGATCTGTAATCTTGGCAGGAATTCCTTTAAAATTGGGAACCTATGGTTTTTTAAGATTCTCTATACCCATGTTTCCTGAAGCGACCTTTTTTTTCATTCCTTTCATTTGCACTCTAAGCGTGATTGCTATTATATATACTTCCTTGACTACAGTGAGACAAATCGATCTGAAGAAAATGATTGCCTACTCTTCAGTAGCCCATATGAATTTTGTGACTATTGGTATGTTCAGTCGGGCGGCCTAACAGTCATCTATAGTTATAAATACACGAGGCCAAAACATGTGTGCCGGGCGTGCGACTCATCAACCTCCTAGCAATAGGGGAGAAAACATAGCATGTCGCAAAAGCTTGATTGAGGGATACTTTAGTCTCGGGAAGCGCTTGCACTTTCTTGGGAGCCTTATAGAAGAAAACTCAAAGTTTGCTATGCGCGTTAACGCTTTTTCTTCTGCTCTTGCCACCTTTCCACACGGAAAAATTGCCCAACAATATCATGCAAGTCCGCTAGCGTTAAGCGAGTTGAGCCTGAATTGGCAAATCGAAATCACTTTCAGAGCAATACTTCCTACTGCTGACACGTGTCCAGCATGCATGGGGAGAAGCACAAACGTAAGCTGCTACACTCTCCGCCTGCCATCGAGACTGAGTGGTAAGGCCATAATTGGCAGGAGAGTGAATTACTCATTTCATTGGGGACAAGTGCACAAACGACAACTCTAAACGTCACAGCCTATAGGTGACACCGGCGAGATTCAGCTAAGCGGCAAACCAAGGAAACGCGCCGCTGTAAAAATCGAAAGATAGATATATATTTCTTTTTTTGCTATGCTTTTTTGATAAAGCACGAAGCGGTTTCTCCTACATGGCGAACAAGGAGGAAGAGATAAAGGAAATGTCCGCGCTTCCGAAAGAGCAGCGCGCCTTCATTCGCCGCGCTCGAAGAAGAGAACAAGTTTTCTTCGAGAAAAAAACGCAAAGGGAAAAAAAACCGTGTTATTTTTCTCCTATTTGTTATTTTATCGTTCGTTAGAGAACGCTATACGTTTTTGTTGCGCACCCCTACGAAGCGAAAGGCGCGCGGCGCATAGCTTGAAGTCAGAAGGCCCATAGTACTAGCCTAAACCTAAAAAAATAGAGCTGTGCAAACGGAAAGTGCAGAACAACTAAGCGGAGGGAAGGGGCCTATGTATCTGCATGATCTTTGCGGATTTTACTCCACACCATCCACGGAGCCCGTCCCTCTTCCTAAGGGAGTGCCTGCTACCAGGCCCAATGGGATTGAGGTTTGTGTGGACCTTTGGATTTCTTTATAGCTTTCGTAACGGCAATGAAACATACCATAATATTACCAGCAGAAAAAAGCGTAACATAGGATTATAATCACTGCCTACCTCAAAATCAGCCGAAATACTGGATGGATCGCGGACACCCGGTCTTGATTGGGAGAAAGCCATTGACGGCACGACCCTAGCTGAGTTAGAGCTTTGAAAAAAAAGGCGGCGCCATCGAGGCATCCGACCTTTATTTCAGTAAGGTGGAACCCAACAAGTCTATATTGCTCCTTAACTTAGTAAGAAGGAAAAACAGGTGCCCTGCCTCCAAAATCGTAAGTTCTGAAAATGATTTCATAACCGATTCACGAATCTCCAGCCTCTTTCTCACAGTTTTTAATCTGAGAAAAGTATACGTACAGCCCTACCGATCACCAAGAGCACCAAGATAGCCAAGTAAATAAAAGGTGATTGACGACATTAGCTTGTTCTTCAATATAATCAACGTATATTGTCTAGATTATATGAAGGACTCTTCGGTACAAAAGGCGAAGCAACTAAATCTGGACTAAGCTAAAAGCCAAAATTCAAATGTACGGAAAACCTCGAAACCAAGAGAACTCTTCTCAAAAGGCAAAGAGAGAAAAGTGAGGCGAAGAGAAGGAAAGGCACTTTTCGCTTTTCTATATTTTCACGGGGCTTAAGCCCTTTTCCCAGAGGGTAAGAAGAAAAGTGAAACGAAGAAAGAGAAGGGTAAAGGCCCGCTCCTGTTTGTGTTTGCGAAGAACGAAGGCCTTCTTTCTTCTTCCTTCTCCTGTTTTATGGCTTGGAGGTTTATGGCTTGTAGCTTGCGCTTCGCTCTCAAAAACAAGGCAAAGTGAACTAGGTAGAGAATTCGAGGATATTAAGCTCATGAATTTTCCTTCGCTCGCCTTTTTTTTGGTGGGTGGTCGACGAAGAGAGGAAAACTTGTTCTCTTTTCTAAGCCCTGTGTTTGCTTCCGCGAACAGAGCGCGTCATTGGTCGTTCGCCAACAACCTTCTTCGGCCTCAATGATGTTTCACTTTCTTTGAGGGGTTTGCTAGAAAGCGAAACTAATCAAATCAAGAGAGTTTCGAGAGGTCTTTATGGATTAGTACGGATACGCCGCCGGTAATAAAGGGAAGATCACTTCTTTCTCCCTACTTTCTTTCCTAGCTGAAATGTCTGCAGCCAAGTCAAATTGGGCATGACAGCAAAGGCATTTAAGATGGTTGGTTATGATCTCGGTAAGCCTAGGGCGAGGTACGGGTGTCGCTGACTCGGCAGCCTGGGAAGCTTCAGTGATGGAAGCTACTTCCAGCCAAAGAGATTCAGGTGCAGAGCAATCAGTAGCGACTTCATCCAAAGCCTAATCGGTGGCCCCTGGGCCATGGCTACCAAACTAGAAGATAGTTTGGAGAGAGTCGGCTAAGATCAACACCTGAGATCCTGGAGTAATAACGGAAGCGGCTGAGAGGTTGAATACGAGGAAGCCATAGTTTTACACGTGACCCTATGTCATGCCTTGCTTAGCGATTCTCCTATGGCTTATCTGCGTCAACTAGTCTCCGTTACTATGCGGTTCCTTTTTTGGAAATTGAAGTAAAGGGGGATATTAAACTTCTAATTATAAGAGAGATATACACGCTAACTATCAAAAAAGGTAAGCAGGTGACCCTATGTCCAAAAAGTCACCCCAATACCCCAGTAAAAATCCCCAAGACTACTATTAATCGAAAGCAAAACAACCAAATAAGTGGAGTTAGAGAGCCGTATGATAGGTAACTATCTCATACGGTTCGGAGAGGACTCCAGTACTCTGATTAGTGATTGGGGAATGGTTTCATTCCATTAAACATACAGGGAATTGAAGGTAGCATTTTACTTATGTTAAGTCACGGACTGGTTTCCTCAGCCCTTTTTTTATGCGTTGGTGCTCTATACGAACGACATAAGACTCGACTTGTTAAATATTATGGAGGGTTAGTTAGCACCATGCCAATTTTCTGTACCATTTTCTTATTCTTTACCCTAGCCAATATGAGTTTACCGGGTAGTAGCAGCTTCGTCGGGGAATTTCTCATCTTAGTAGGAGCTTTCCAGAGAAATAGCTTAGTGGCCACATTAGCGGCACTCGGGATGATTCTAGGCGCAGCTTATTCTCTTTGGTTATATAATCGTGTTGTTTTTGGGAATTTCAAACCTAATTTCCTAACAAAATTTTCCGATTTAAATAGAAGAGAAGTTCTCATTTTTTTACCCCTCATCGTTGGAGTTATTTGGATGGGTGTTTACCCTGAAGTGTTCTTAGAGTGTATGCATACTTCTGTGAGTAATTTAGTGCAACATGGAAAATTTGATTAAGAAACAGAAAAAAGAGGTTCGAAGAAATGTTTGACCATGATTTTTTAGCGCTTTTCCCAGAGATCCTTCTTATTAACGCAACCATCATTTTGCTTATTTATGGAGTTGTATTTAGTACCTCTGAAAGATATGATTATCCACCGTTAGCGTGTAATGTAGGTTGGCTTGGTTTACCTAGTATTTCAATAACCATCTCATTGGTCGCCACTGGTGCACCGGTTGCCAATTTATTCTATAATAATTTAATAATAGACGATTTCACATATTTCTGCCAAATCTTTCTATTATTAAGTACGGCTAGTACTATTCTTATGTGTTTGGATTATTTCAAACAAGAGAGTTTGAATGCTTTTGAATTTATTGTATTAATTTTACCTTCCATTTGCAGTATGCTTTTCATGATTTCGGCTTATGATTTAATTGCCATGTATTTAGCTATTGAGCTTCAAAGTCTATGTTTTTATGTGATCGCAGCATTCAAAAGAGACTCTGAATTTTCCACAGAAGCCGGCTTGAAATATTTTATTTTAGGTGCATTTTCATCTGGAATCTTGTTGTTTGGTTGTTCTATGATTTATGGGTTTACTGGAGTCACCAACTTTGAGGAATTAGCCAAGATTTTTACTGGATATGAAATTACTCTGTTCGGTGCTTAATCTAGTGGGATCTTTATGGGGATTCTATTTATCGCCGTAGGTTTTTTATTTAAGATCACTGCAGTTCCTTTTCGGGCGGCCGTAAGACGGCCTATGGGTACCGACAGATTATTGCGGCCAATCTAAAAACTCTCGGGGCGCCGCCTTTGTGCGCCGAGCGTGGAACTCATCACTATCTCGTAAGAGCGTTGAGACCATAGCATGTTACAAAGGCGCGGTTGAGGGCGCAGCTCGCCCCCACAGGAGGGCTACTCAAGAGCACCGCGCGAGCTCTTCTATAGTGTCACACGAGATAAGCCCGCTTGGCGAATCGAAGTTATATTTTGATTTAATTCTTTCTTGGGCCACCCAGTCAACCTGTGATACAAGCACGGGGGAAAAGCACGAACGCGCGCTGGTATGCTTCCTGCCTGTCGAGGTGGAAAGGCGATAAGGTTCAGATTGGAGCTATAAACTGCAGGGGAGCTGATTACCCGACTTCTTGGGGACAATTGACAAAACGATATCTCGAGACACCGAGAACCATAGGCTATACCGGCGAGATCCAACGGTGAACTAAATCTCCGGCTGGAAGTCAGAGGACCCTTAGTACCCACCCGCCTCCTCAGCGCTTTGCGCCAGAACCTTCGGCCTTTGCTTATGAAGCAAACCAAGCCAAAAGCATCTCTCCAGAGATATCTCTAAATGAAAACGCTTCTTCTCAAGTCCCGACCTTTGGCTTGGCGCCCAAAAAAGGCAAAGCCTCTTCTCTTCTTTTGACCTTGAGCTCCCTCCCACCCCCATTGAGATCAAGATAAAAGCGCGGAGCGCGTTTTCCAACGTAAAGCGTGCACTTCCAATATGTTTTCTTCTCTCCCGCTTTCGACCTCTAGCGAATCGGGGCCACAGAGAGTTCGGATAATATAATTTGGCTCTTTTCCACTCAACTACTCGAAGCTTTAGAAGGGAACACAAGGGGCGGCGGCGCAGCCTCTAGATCTTCTCTAGATTTTGGTTCGTTTGACGTTTTCTGAACGCATGGTTGGTTAGTTTTTGGGCCAAAAAAAGGGGGGTTGGCCAGCAAACGAAAACCGAAGGTGGCCGTACGCGTTCTCCAAAGGCTGAAACGCACCACTGTAAAAAAAGGAGTAAATCTATTTCCTTTTTTTGGTCGAATAGAACGAAGTTCGTCAAACTTTGGTTCGCTTTCTTTGCAAATGCAAACCAGTGCGAAAGCGCGAGAAGAAAAAAGTTTTTTCTCGGCCGAGGGGAGCACTGACAACACCAGAAGGGAAGGGGTCTATGCAGTACCCGCCTAGATTAGGCAGGTTTCACTCTACAGAATCCACTGATAGCATTACCGGTGACCTGGGTGTATCCGACTTCGTGTGGAATGGAATAGCTGAAAGCGAACCCGAGGATATCTAATCGGAGTTAAGTAGAGTGTCGAGAGCCGTATAATGGGCGACTATCACGTACGGTTCGGAGAGCACAAGGGTAGGTCATTCGGAAAATTCTCTCAACTGTTCGCTTAGCGAACAGCGAGTGAACGACAGCCTTGCTACACGGCTCGGTGAACAAACTTTTGACTCAATATATGTGGGCACCTGATGTATACGAGGGTTCACCTACTCTGGTTACAGCCTTTTTTTCCATTGCGCCTAAAATAGCTATTCTTGCCAATATGTTACGTGTCTTTATTTATAGTTTCTATGATCCGACGTGGCAACAACTATTCTTTTTCTGCAGCATTGCCTCCATGATTTTAGGAGCACTGGCTGCTATGGCCCAAAACAAAGTCAAAAGACTTTTAGCTTATAGTTCTATTGGACACGTAGGTTATCTTCCAATTGGTTTTTCATGTGGAACCATAGAAGGGATTCAATCACTACTAATTGCTATCTCTATTTATGTATCAATGACTATCAATGTATTCGTCGTAGTTTTAGCATTACGTAAAAATCGTTTCAAATATGTAGCGGATTTAGGTGCTTTAGCCAAAACTAATCCTATTTTAGCTATTACCTTGTCTATTACTACGTTTTCATACGCAGGAATACCTCCGTTAGCTGGATTTTGTAGCAAATTTTATTTATTTTTCGCTGCTTTAGGTTGTGGGGCTTACTCACTAGCTTTTACAGGAATAGTTACTAGCGTTATCAGTTGTTGGGCGGCCGTAAGGTTGCCTAAAGTCAGTGTGGGAGACCTCGGCACGAGGTTATCCGTGCACCGGACACGTAGCTTACCGAAACGTCGCGAGACGGATGGGAACATAGCATGCTACAAAAGGGCAAGTGAGGGCGCAGCCTGCTAAGATCTCATGAAACTACCCAAGATCCTTGTCCCAGTCCGCTATCGCTATACGAGATGAACCTGGTTTTGGTGAATCAAAGTACCCTTCGGTGTAATAAGACTTTCAGTAACGGCGCGCGATCGTACGCTGAGGTGCTCCTTGCCGGTTGTTGGAACAATGCAAGCCGGACGAGAACAGAGGGAGCTGATTACCCATTTTCTTGGGGACAGGGAACGAATTGACATCTTAATGTGATACGCCTTTAGGTAATAACGGCGAAGTCCATCAAAACCTGAATAAGAAAACCGAAGCAAGGAAGCGGCGTTTTCTCCATGAGGATAAAAACAACTTGTTTTCTTCTTTTGGTTCAAAAGAAAGTTCGAAGAAAGAAAAAACGCATGGCAGAGATTCTTCTGTCTTTTTTTTGCTTTACGTTGTTTCGCTTCGGAAAAACGTTATCCGCTTTCTTTCGCGAAAGGGCTCGATGGATGGCAGAAGGCCCGTAGTACCTACCCGGCCTCCCTTAGGTAGGGGACAGTACTGAGGTGAGCCAGTAGTCGGAAAGGGGCCTAAGTGCCTACGCCTTGGTAGGCTATACTCTACACATTCACAAAGCTCAGCCCCTTGAACCCATTAGATGTGTCTGACATAATGTAGACTGGGGCTGAAGAAATTCTTGTGAATCTTTGGATGCAAAGTCTTCTGAACAAAGCCGCAGGTCGGATATATCGCTTCGCCTTGATCCGTGGGTCATGAATACACAAAGCTCTAAAGTTATCCAGATTCTGGAAAACTAGAACCAAATAGTTACACCATCGACGGTACGTTGCTAGAGCAGCTTGAAGTGCCGTGAATGGGATCTCGGTAAAGTGAAGCCCAAAGAGCCAAGCTTGGAAAAAGGGAGAAGCGAAGAAGAGAACACTTTGGCTTCTCTACCCCGCTTTTAAGACCGGCTGGTATATATAAAAGGTCTAGAGAACAGGCTTTCTAGATTATCACTCAGATTCCATTTCCGACCTAAAAGAAGCCCATATACAGCCCTTCGGTCGCTTAAGCGTGACTTAAAAACCAGACAAACCTATCTTTAGATATAAAGCAGTCCTTTGATTCTATTCGCCATGGGATATTGATGGATGTCATTTACATGGAGCTAAGAAATGAAGAGGACGCTGAAAGGCACAGGAGAAAGAAAGCGCATTGCGCTTTTTCCTACGGCCTTTTGTCGAGAAGGACGGGTCACGGCGATCCCCACCCCAACTAGGCACCACACCCCAAAAGCCCTCTCTTAAATATCCATGTATATGAGCTTAACAGATAGGTGGAGGATGGTATCTCCCCAAGCAACCAAGACCCAGTCCAAGAAAGAAGGTTGAACATCTCCAGGGAAGAAACAGAAAAAATAAAAGAAGCAAGCTCGCTCAGCAGACCATTAGCCTTTGTTTTCGCGAATAAGTCGTTCTTCAACCCTTTCTGAACTCGCCAAAACAAGAAAGGGGTATGGAAAATAAAACTGGTTTTCTTCTCGGAAGAAAAAGCCCCGGCTCTGCAAACAAAAAACCGAAGAAGCCATAAAGCGCTTTGCGCCTTCTTTCTCGGCCTCGGTGAAGCCCACCTTTTTTTGTTTCTCTGCCTGAAAGCGTTAGCGCTTGACTTAGGGATCGAAGACCTCAACCACTAAACGCTGGTTGGATGGAAGCACAGAGAGAAGGACCTACAGGCCAAAAAAGAATAGGGGTGCTCCACCCCTTGAGCTTCGCGCCAGAGAAGAGGCGAAGCCTCTTCTCTCGACCTAAGAGTCCCCCTCTTTTTTTTTTGGAAATCAAGAGAAAAGCGCTGCGTTCTTTGCTTTTTCTCGGTTGAAGCCTTCCCTGTGCATGGAATGTCATTAGAATCTTGGAAGGGATTGAAAGAAGAACCTTCGGTCTCTAGATCTTTTATCGTTTGCTTGCCAACAAAGCAGGGCTCCCTCCCCTGGAAGCCTAATTCAGAACTTACATTCGAAGCAAGTTGGGTTGATGAGCCGTATAATGGGCGACTATCCTCTGCGGTTCGGAGAGGACTCAGTACCCCGAGGCACGAGACTTTCACTCTATTTTATTATATACGCTTTGTGAAAATAATGTATTTCGATACACCCGAAACATGGATTATATATAAACCCATGGATCGTGAGAAATCGTTACTATTAGCAATTACTTTATTCTTTATTATTTCTTTCTTTCTTTACCCCTCCCCTCTGTTCTTAGTTACTCATGAAATGGCACTAAGTTTATGTTTGTAAATTGTACGATTTAAATCGAAGAAAGCTTGCGGGGAATCCTTGTAAGTTCCTCGTAGTAGTGGCATAATCCGCGAGTCTGGATTGTTTTTAAGGCTGAATTCGAGCAAGGCTTGGCTTTTGCTAAGAACCAAGAGAGCGCTGTGTTGATAATGACTCCCTGTCCCGTTTTCTTATTTTACTCTCTTTATGTTTTCCTTCTGGAGGGAGAGGGGAAAAGGAGAAAGAGAGTGGCCCCTTAACCCTGGTTTATCGCGCTTTGTGGGGCAATGACCCCGCTGCGCGAAGAGAGAGGGGCGCACCTGCGCCCTTAATCCTGACAAAACAAATGATGATTTCTCTGCTGCGTGGCGGGTGAAAGCAATCCCCTACCAAGCCGAAAATCTAGTCTAGAATTCCAGATCTTGAACCCGGTATTCGCTTGGCAAACGAAGTGGTTTTTGAACGCCGGCTTATTAGCGGGCCAACATGCTACGCTCTTCGCTACGCCCCTTATTTGATTTGGTGCTATGCTTTTCGTTCAAGTGTTCAAAGATTACAGAGAGAAGAAGCGACTACACTGGCTGCTGCTGGGCAAAAAGCATAGGCTCCGGGAATTCCAACTCGGGCGCGGAGCGCTGCTTGATGCTTGGACGACTACTCAAGCCTGGGCCGCAGGTAGCTTGATGAAGATAAGAAAACGAAAGGCGTGGCTTCAAAATAGGCTATATATAGGTCTAGACCTCCCACTTTATTTGGAAAGTTGAGAAATGGATTTCTTTTCTACTTAGATCTATCTCTGTTTTATCTTTTACCTGAGCTTTGCCATGAACGTAATCGTCCCGCCCTAAAGTTATCAAAAGCAAGTTTGCTTTTTTTGCTTAGTTCGCTTTGCGACGGCCTTCATGATATGAGCCAACAAGGCGAAAAAAGGCCTGCTCGCGTCGAGGCCACTCCTCGGCCCCAGCAGGTTCTCTTGGCCAATCTCCGTGCGGCCTGGTTTGCCGGTAAGCACAATCACTTGTCCGAAAGCACCAGCGGGCCGGTACATACCAACCCAAGCGGAAAAAGGGACTTGAACCCTCAACCTCAGCCTTGGCAAGGCTATACTCTACCATTAAGCTATTTCCGCCACATTGAAGTCAGGTTTGAGTGAACAGGCAAAACCCCCTTCTTTCTATTACTACCCGCTTCGCGTTTTCTTGAGAGCAGAGCCGTTGGCCAGCAAATAGTGAAAGGAGGCCTTAGACCAAGCAAGCCGATCAAGGCCACAGTCAGAAAGGCTTGACGAATGAAGGCAGGGACGTACATAGTGACATAGTTGTTGGCATGGCAAAAACTACTATAAACCCTTTCTGCTCTTCGCCCTATTTTCTTGGCTGGCTTTACGACGAAAAGAAAAGGAAGCGCGGAATGGCCGCTTCTGGTGTGTAATGTTGACAGAATAAAGAGCTTTGGTTTTTGGTTGACATCACGAATTCTCGTAAATGGAAAAATAAGTAGCGCATAAACGAGCTACAGGCTGCAAGCTGGCTCTGTGCCATTTTCCTTGATTGCTGTGCAGGGCTGGGTATCCTTCTCCAAAATAAAATAATTTCGTCCCTTTCGTCTAGGGGTATAGGACATCGTCTTTTCATGGCGAGAACACGGGTTCGAATCCCGTAAGGGATAAGGGACCTTACTCTACATTATTACTACAGTTACTCCAAGGGAAAACGCAAAATCAACAAGTTTTTGAGGGTTATGGTGCACAGAGGATTTTTCTGCACAGAGGCTTTTTCTTAGAAAGAAAAGACAAGAGCGCAAGAGAAAAGGCCTGCGGCAGCTCAGCCGTGATTTTTTTATTTCTCAAGCATGTGATCGCTTGGCTTGGTAAGGGGAGGAAAAACATGCTTCTGTGCTGCTCAAAAACCCGCCAATAATGCAAGACAAGGGAAATCAAACAACAGGAGCATGAATGATCTACAAGAATTTATTATCTACGCGCCCTTTATTCCTTCCTAGAAAACATAAAGCAAAAACAAATCTATTTCTTGTCAATTTAATTTATCAAAAATCTAGATTTGTTTTTTAATGCTCTTTGCTTCCTTGTTCATAAAGCCCACAGAGGGGAGAGTTTGTTACCTTCATCTATAGATTCTCACACTTTATTCGCCGCAAGACCGGAGCCTGCGGCCGCTGTGCCGGCCTATGCAGAGCTCCCCCGCGATCTTTATCAAAAAAAAAAGCCAAAAAACAAAGAACAAGGTTTGAGAAAGTGGAATGAAGGCCTAAAAGAGAAAACAAGGTGAACAAAGAGATATGCCTACAATATCAATTAATTCGTCATGGTAGGAAGTAAAAACAGCCCACGCAACCTACTCGATGAAATCAATGTCCGCAAAAGCAAGAAGTATGCCTGCGTGTTTCGAGAAGAACACCAAAGGAAACTAATTCAGCTTTACGCAGGATAGGCCACTCACGTTTAACCGATTGAAATGAGATAATTGCTTACATTCCAGGCGAAAGTCATAATTGGCAAGAGCATTCCGTGGTTCTTAGTAGAGGAGGTAGAGTGAAAGATTTGCCAGGTGTGAAATACATTGTCTTCCAGGAGTCCAAGATTTGCAGGGAATACCGAGTCAACGTTAAGTCGGATTTGGATATGATACCAAAAAACCCTAAAAAAAATTATGAATTTGTGGAATCAGTGGATTCAAGCCGTGCTTTTGCTTTATCCCTCGATGGCTTTCACTAACCAAGACTTTCAGAGAAGGTAAGAATGACGCGCGTAACAGAAAGCTTTTCTATGTTTCGCTTATCCCATCGTAGATCCTTATGCTACGCTTAGGAGGGGCTTGTGTCATCACGACCCAGAGCCGTGAAGCAAGCACATAAATTGCTCAGACCATTTATTTGAGCTACATCCAGGGCTTAAAAAACGGTAAACCAAAACTATTAAGAATAAAATTTGGTCTACATTGGCATGATTAATAATGAAAAAAACAAAAGGGATCTCGCACTATTGTTTCTAAAACTTCTAATCGTCTAGCTTATCATAGCAATGCAATAACACTTCTGATTAACTACAAATCAAGTCTCTTTGTGAACTGAAAAGAGTAAGATTGTGAAGTGAAAAGAGTAAGACTTTCTAGTACTACTCAATTAATACCATTTGTTATAACAAAAAATCGTCAAGAAACCTTAGCTATTCGTTGGATGCTTGAAGCAGCTGCCGAGCAACGAGCCAAAAGAATATAAGCTTAGATCCGTATTTCTCTACTAAGATACTAGATACTTCTCAAAAGCTAGATACTTCTCAAAAGATGGAGATGGCACGTCAAGAAAGGGATGATCTTCATAAACTTGCTGAAGCCCATCGTAGTTTCTTGCATTAGAGATGGTGGTAAACTCTTTCAAATGTGAATTGAGCTACAAGGAAGGCGAAGCGCAAAAAAGCTTATAATGAATGTTGAATGTGCTTCGCCTTTTTGTTTCCTTACTCTAGAAATAAATAGAAAGCTAAGCTTGTTGATGCGTCTGCCTATTTCAAGACCAACCCTCATGGCCCTACAATGATTCAACTATTCGGCCTTACTTAAAATAAAAAGCAAAGCGTTTCCGAAGACGAGCTTGCTTCTTTTTTTGGCTTCAAGAAGAGAACGCAAAATCTATCTAGATTTTCTTGCGTCCTATTTTCTCCTTTTTTGCTTTACACTAGTATGGCTCTGTTTTATGGTGGGCTTCGCCTGATTTAGGGAGGAGGGTGAGAAGGGAGTGGCTTTCAAGAAGCTTAAAAGCTACTCTCAAGGGCATTTGCTCGTTTGGCTTACCCATCTTCGCTCTTTCTTCGTTTGCTAATGGAGCGGTAGGCTGGTGCTTGCTGGCAACACCATCTGCAAAGTAGATGGTAGATAACGAGAGTAAATTACGATGGCCTTTCCCGTTCACCGCCTTCTCATGGAAGTGTACATGAACGTTACCGCTCCCCACGCCCTTTGCTTGAAATTGAAAACGAGCGCTTTGCCTTTCTTTTCCTTGCTTCCTTTTTTCTACATTTCACACACCTCTTGTCGCTATGCCTTTTTGTCAGCCGTCGGCAATTTAATTTGCGCCTCCGCGTTAACCAATGAGTCAAAAGTGAAAAAAGAGTGAAGGTGAATTCTCTGACGCTTTGGGCGGAATGGTCCGAGATGCTACACTAAGTAGCGGCTCCTTACTTCTTAGTGGGGTGATCTTTCTTTTGTTCGCTCGCGCGGACAAAGAAAGTGCCTCAAGGAAGGCCATGAAAACGCAAAGCGTTTTCATAGTCGAAAAGAGGAAAACGAAAAGCGTGGCTTTCTTTCAGCCGCGCCACGCTTTTTCTAGATTTTCACGTTTAAGTTTAAGCTCTCTCCCCGTAAAAGGAGAAGGTTAGATATCTTGGTTTTTTTGGATGAAGTTTCTGACCAAAAGCCTATTTAGACTTGCGTAATCTTGTTTTGCGCACTTCTGCTGGTAACGCATAGGCTACTCGCAACCCCCGCGATCGACCGGAGCTTTTGTCAAGCATTACAGCCCGATTCCAGCATCACGGCTCGATAAAGCTCCGTTTTTCGGCCAAAGAGTTTATCCGAAGACAAAGAGAAGGGAGAGGGGAGGGGAAGTCAACTCCCCCCCCCCCCTTGTTTTGGTAGGAATTAGTCTTCGAGGTCTTGGGACATTATTGGCTTCCGCCAACAGTTAACTCTGTAAGGTCGCATCCCGTGCGTTCACAAGGTAGGTAAAGGTCTCCGACTATTGGTGTGCATCCTCGCTTTGTATCATCAACAGCAAAGCCAGCTCTTTTATTCTGTTGATGATGACGCGCCTAAGAGTAAGGAAGTGATGCAGCAACTAGTTCGGTGCTTTCTCTACCTACCAGTTTCTTAATGAAGGTTTATAGCATCATTGAAGTAAATACAATTTAAAGTAGTAAAAACATAAGCTTGTGATATACCAACACCTAATTCTAAACCAGTTAATGCGAATACTACCAAAAAAGGAGCAAGATGTGCTAAATACATAATACCCCCCATAGATAGCATAGTCCGAGCAAACCCACTTAAAATCTTCACTAAACTATGGCCAGCCATCATGTTGGCGAATAAACGTATTCCTAAACTTAATGCGCGAAAACTATGAGGAAACAGCTCGAGCATTACTAAGAAAGGAGCTAAGGGCAATGCTACTCCTCGAGGTAAAAAGAATAGGGTCAAGAGTTCATTCACTGGGCTGTACAGCAAAGCTGACCTTTGCCCGAGTGACCGTAACAAGTGCTCTCCGAACCGTGCAAGATAGTCACCTATCACACGGCTCACCAACCCGAACTACCAAGGAAACACCCCACTTATGAGCATGTGCCGCGCTCTGAGTTCTCTGGCGCAAGATAATCTGTTTTCTTTCAACGCGCCATTTACACATATGATCGGCCTTTCGAATCATTCAGCTGAGGAATCACGTCCTTTGGCCTGCGGTCTGGATGTCGCAGCCCCGCCGCGGCCTTTTAATGCCGAAAGGCCCTGCCGGGGCCTAGAATTCCTGTACAGCTTGATTAATGGATCTCTTTGTGTATTATCCATTTCGCCATCTTCCTGCAATATAGCGGTTTTATTGCGCTTCGCTCTGTGTCTTGGGCTCTGTGTCTTGGCCTACAATGCATATAGTCTATGGCAGGGCTTTGCTAGATGAGAAGTAGGCTTGCGTCAAATAGGAATGGCATAATCTTCTTCCGCTAGCTGTGTTTTGGAAAAGCGCTTACCGGCCATAGCGAACATCTTCTCTTCGCTCGGATGTCGCCCGCCGCCCAGAGGCCTAGTCTTAGAATGGTTGACCATTCGCTTAGACATGGTCACTTAGGGTTTGCGATGTGAGAAAAGTTAGCAAGGCCCATCTCTGAAAGTATTAAAGTCTTTCCATTTAGTTTTTGGGGAAGAAAACGGTTCCGCACCTGAGGGCTGAGCAAGACGAAGAAAGGCCTCAGAGAAAAAAGGACCAGAGAATAAGCTAACTTAATGTTGATTACACAGCCTGGCAATTGATGAGTGCTAAGTTCTTGTTCTTTGCGCTTTAGAAAACTCAGAGAAAATAAGACTTCTCTTCTCTGGTTCCCGCCGAGGCACTCTTGGTATCGCCAACGCGCCTCGCGCCTATTTGTTAACTTGTCGCGGCCAAGTCTAAAAGTGTTTTTCCTCTAGTTTTATGAGAAAGAAAAGGCCGCCGGACCAGCACTGAAGAACATCTAGGACCTGCTTGTCTGGCCACTCGTGTTATCCGGCCGGCCAGTACTGGAAAAAAGGAAGCGATTTTTCGGCTTAGATTCTTTCAAACGAATTAGACTCTTGCACTTTCCGTTTCCATTTTATTAATCCTTCTACAAGCTAATTCAGAGAAGAAAAATCTGATTTTCTCTGAACGAACATTGGAAAGCACGAGGAGAGAGTGTCCAATAGAACAGAACAGCCCAGTAACTTGGCCACGGGGCTCAACCGTGCACCTGCAGCCTGTGGCTTTGTGCAACTTTCCCCTTTTGCCAAACGATTCCTCTGAGCCTTGCTATGCTCTACCGCCTTTATGGACAAAGCGCTTTAGCGGCATAACAGGTTAGTCTAGCTGATGAAGCACCACATTGAGCGTAGGATTTCCTTCCCAAGAAGCCAGATTTCAGCATGTTCTTCAAGCATTAGCGCATTAGCATGAAGAACCCCGCATTTTTTTCTTTTCGGTTTCGCCCTTGCCCGTACTCCCTTCTAAAAATGAAAGGGAAGGAAGAAATAATACCAACGAACCGTGCTCTGGAAGTCTCTGCGTATCTGCTTAATGTAGGCCGAAAGGGGGGATCTTACCGGTCGGGACCCGGCTCAAGCTGTGCCAGTTTTACAGAAAGCGAGTATACATACGTCCCTCAGGATGTAGCGTATCCGGCGACCTAAGATCAAAAAGCGCCTTAAAGCTTAAAGCTAAGGGTAAAAAAACATTGTAGATATTGGTGCAGCCTTAATTTGCTGCTACACGAAGCCCCAGGGGCAAAGAGGTCTTGATCTTTTCAGGTATGTAGACTCTCTAAAGAAACCTGCCCTCTTCCTCTAAACCCTCTTCCTCTCAAAAAAGATGTTTATATCTTTTTTTGACGTGCCTTGCGCGTTCTCTTCCACTTACGGCCTTTTCTTTTTTTTCTTTCTCTCTTTTGTGATTGAATCAGGGTGCCGCAGCTCCTTTAGTACCATCTTTCTTCGAACCCAGATTAGGTGCTAGCTCCTTCGATTCACGGACCTTTGGCCTCATGACCTGCATTTGGGCTTTGGCCCTTTCCTTCTTAAAGTGGCATAAACGGGTGGGAAGTCGTTCGGAATAGGTCCAAGCGCTCCTAGTATTTGGCTTATGTTTCTTTCATCCGAGCTTCAAACTGAGCTCTTCTAGTTAATGTGCGGCGGCATCCACTTGGTTTTGTGTTCGTCGATCTAGGCTCCTTTCCTTCCGCTGTCTAGTGCCAGCGCTCTGCAGCCTCGCGAGATTGTTTTGCAGTAGACCGGTATTACGAGCCCTCTGTCCCATTCGGAAAACCGGAATCCGAATAGTTCACCGGTTCCACTAAATGCTCCCATGTGTTTGGAGTGCACAAGTTGCACTTCCGATGCTTACGAATCCATAGAGGATCTTGGTTTCCTGTCTGTTCCGGTACGTGCGCTCAGTTTCTACGCAGTGCCAGGAAAGGCGCAGTGTCGCCTCCTCCTTGTTAAAAGAAAGCGTCGCCCGGTTTTTGATCCCACCAGCATTTCGTGTTCACCAATAACCTGTTCAACTGTGCCTCCAGGACACGGTCAAGGTTCATCCAAGAGTTGGCTAGCCCGGCCTCTTTGCTCGCAAAACGGACAAAGTCTCTTTTAGAGAAGAAAAATCAGGAAAGCAAGCTTATTCTGGTTCTGTGTCTTACGTTTTCCCGGTCTTCAGCCCTCAAGGAAAGTGTTGGCGTTGCCTTAGGGACTGAGAGGAAGAAGAAAAGGAAGTTTTCTTCTCTTCCTGCTTTGTTAGCTTTACAAACGAAAAGCGCGGCTTAAAAAAAAAATCCAAGAAGCTTATTATAGATCTCTTCTTTGTGTGCAGCCTCGAGAAAGCGCAAAGCGCTTGCTTTCTAAGAGATAGAAGAGCTTTATCTCCCTTTTCGAAGACGTATTCCCTTCTCTGAACACCTTTCACGACATGCTATGTTCCCCCATTCGAGTTCGTCGCATGAGGTGTCTCTTTGTAGATAAGTCGTGCCCGTCTCTCTGCGAACGTCAGAGCCTGCTTCGGAGGTTAGTCCGCTATCTTTAGAACAGTAATTCATTTAGTGTGTCATCGGTTGCCCAACTGAAAAAATGAAGCCCATGTATTTGAAATCCAAGTAAAGTCATTCCAGGAAAAGGAGAGAATGAAAGACCCAAGGTAAATATAAAATGACTTGTTACTGTGAAACTATGAAGTATCATGCCAATGAGATTACGAAATAATAGACGAGTAAAAGTGACAAATATCAACGGAAAAAACCGTTGTTTCATTAAAGAAGCACCACTTATTTGTTCGTTCACCAAGTTAAACACAAAATCATAAATCATTTCCACGAAGGATTGCCAAGCATTTGGTACTAAGTGTCCTCCATTCAAGGTGACAAAATAAACTAAAAGCAATACTAGACTAATAGTTAGTAGCATGAACAAAGATGAATTGGGTTGGTAGGGGATTGCTCTACGTTCGGGAAAGCCCCCAGAAGTTTTTAGAAGCTGCCCTCCTCCTAAAGAACCGTGCGTGATAGTCTCCCATCACACGGCTCTTCTCTCCCTATGACCTGTGTATTAAGAGGCCCGAAGGCTCAACAACCGGAGGGCCTTCTGGCAGGTTGTTTGTTTTCTTCCAGACCACTAAGCGTCAGAATTACTTTGCCCAAGAGAGCCAGGACTACATTCCTCACTGCTTTTTATGTAGGAAGTTTTCTATCCATCCCCGGGCGCATTCCACAGTCTCCTGAACACTCGCCCTCATAGCTGTCACCCTACAAACTACTCGCGCGTTCTGTCTAGGATTCTCTAGGCTTGACCGGCCTTGTGTACCGGCGTGAACATGGTTCGTATCCCGACCTAGGGGCTTCCTTTCACCGTTTACCATTGGCTACTTGAGTAGGTCAGTCCTCATATTCGTCCCCCTTTCGGAAAAGCGGCCATCATCGGAATTCGTCAACCTATCTTGTACAGAACACTTTCCTGACTCCGCGGCATCGAGGTAAACGGGAGTTGGATTATCGTCTAAAACCCCGACGAAGTGTTTCCACCATCGAGTAGTGGGTGCGAGCTCCGCACGTAAATGAAAGATACAAGTTTCCTATATGAATAGGAATCAATGGAATAATTGCAAATTGTTCTAGTGGACTGCAAGCCGTGATGAATTCTCTCTTTTTTTTCTAATCTTGGCGCGAGGCGAAACCATCAAGCTGCAAAGCAGCTTGATTAATTTCAAGATGAAGTCTTGAAAGACTTTGCTTGCGCTGCAAATAGAGGCCAGAGGCCTTCCCTTTAAGCCAAGCCTGACTGCCCCGTTTGCGCAGCAAATAGAAAGTAAAAACTACCTTTCCTCATGAAAATAGAAAGGAAACCATGTATTAATAATAATTATACCTTTCGTTTAAACGTGCTATAACTTCTCTATCAGGTGAAAGTTCAGCTTTTTCCACTCTAGCTACGAGCTTTTTACTTTTTCAGATTGGACCCCCCCGATCAGGGTAAGTTCTCTTGTTACAAGAATCAGAGGCGGGTTCATTATATTGATCATTTTGCGCGACTTGAAGAACGATCATGTATATAGCCCTAGGGCTATATAGTCATCCCAACTAACGGAACGTTTCTACCAACGGAGAGAGTATGAAGCGGGGAGAGCAAGGTCAAAAGGGTATGATACAGTCTATAACCTGCTAAGAGTGGCAAGGCTATTTGATCAACGTAAGTGAACTGTGCGACGACGCTTTGTCAAATCGCACCCTACGAGCTGTATTGAGTGAGGCCGTGATTGGGGACACGATGAGAAGGTGCGTGCCTCGTTCGGCCAAGGATCACTGAAGTATAGCCTAAGATTCTCGCCCAATCTTGCCATACAGTCAACTTGTCAACAAGGCCGGGTCGACCACCCATGGGCTCCCTTTCCTGAGATTCGCTTGTGAGATCAGATACCAGGGCAGAAGACCATTCAAAAAGCAAAGGCCAAAGATGGGTAAGATAAGCGTTCTGGCCCTCAAAGAAGATCTATTTTTTCTTATTGGTACTAACTTAAGTAACAAAAAGCTAGAAAAGCCATTCTTATTAACTACGAACAGAGCGGTTAAATAAGCAATGCGCGCGTATTGGTTAATCGCAAAGTGGCGACATACGCCACTCGCAGAGTGGCAGAACACTTTAGTGATAGCATAACCGCCGGAGCCCCAAGTAGTGGGCGACAGCGGTTGGCCTAGGCCTAAACTTTGCTTCAACACTGGAGCCTATGCGACGGGGAAAACTCGCATGTGCACTTCTACAGGAAGCTTGAGCCCCACTCTCCTAATCAACCCTAGAGCTAGAGAAATTCCAATATGAGAGTTCTGTCTCTATCATCTGCGAGCCCCTTCACCTCACTTCTCAAATCCAAATTTCTTAAAAGTAAAGACATCTAAAAATCCCAGGCTACACGAAACTAGAGTACACACAGCCCATGAAACATGCATTACCTTTTACCTTGAATTAGCTATGTGGAATCTCAGAGATATACCGAATAGAAACGCGTAAGAATATATAGCACTCTTACCACTTAGAAATACCAAGTGAAAAAGTAGATGAATTTAAGACTTCAGTTTACGCTCAGAATTAATCTTGTTTTTATACAAATTTGAACGTAGTTTATAATCTGGTTTACGCGTTCATCCATATTCCTATTATTTCTGACGTACTTGATTTAGCTAAATCTCTTAGTTTAGTTAACAAATTCAGTTTTATGTTAAGATTGGCTTTTCGCAAACGGTTTTAGTAAGGAAAACCATAAGCATTTTCTCACTGGTTTTTATCCGTATTTATTCTTTAATATCATCCAGCAACTGTACCTATTTCTCTTCCTACATATGTCTATTAACTCGTATAGAGTTCTAAAGCTTAGCTTAGCTACGCTAGTGTGGAGTTCTACTAAGAGGAACACCCAGTTCGGAAAACCAAATACCTTAGAAAGCACGATTCTATAGACTAAACGGGACATCGAGCTTAGCTGGGAAAGCCCACAAGTGTTTCTTTTTCAGAATAGTCTTCATCCTCATGGGGACGCTACGCGTTATTTTTGGCGTTCAGTGTTCAATTCTGCATCTTGTGGTGGTCACAATCCTCCATTTCAGATGATGCTGCAGAGCGATGCGCACCCTTGGTCTCGGCTTTGACTGAGCCAACGGCGGGGCTAGGCGAAGCGAATCGTTTAGCTTTAGCTGAGGTAGTTGGCCGAGCTTCGCGTCTAGCAGGGGCAGCAAGTGCAAGAAGAGCTGTCTCTAAGAGCAAAAGCAGTAAAGAGAGATAGGTGCCTTCTTTTGTTTCTAAACTGGCTTCCCTACTGCGGAGCCTGGGAGAGAAAGGAAGCATTCTTCACACGTGAGTACCTAGCGAGCCCACTCCCCAGCACGTCAAAGAAAATACACTGTGTTAAACGCTAAGCAAGCCAAGCCATACTTAGCTTATTCTAGTAGGGGTAAAGAGAGAAGGTGGGGCGGTTATTCAACCGCCCCACCTTAGCTAGGGTGAGCCAAGCCGCCGGCCGAGAAAGGGCTAGTTTTACATGCCACATCTCATGGCAGTGTTTACTCGTGTCACTACGTGGTCTTTGGCCGTCAGCTTACAGATTGTTTCTTAAGTCCTATCTCAAGCTAGTGCCCCAGCGAAGCTTTCGCAGAGCTAAGGCTACAACGTAGCCATGCCGTAGCAAAGCGACCGCCTCGGCTGAAGTTAAGGCGGAAATGCCCGAGGAAGGAGGGGCCTCAAAAAAGAAAACTTGTTTTCTTTTTTGAGGCTCCCTTTTGATCGCCAATGGTTCTGCCCTCAACCATGTGCTTTCCCATTCTGATTAGGATTCGTCGTAATTTGAAATTGGTCCAAAAGCAAAAGTGAAAAGCCTTCATTTACCTAGCTAATCCAAGATTCGTTCCCCACGGAAACTACTACCCGAAGCCGTTAAGCTCCTGGAGCCTTAAGTGAGAGGAAGCTCGGAAAAAGTCTCTCCTCGAATGACATGAAAAGTAATATGATAATAAATGTAGAGATGTGATCATTTATTATCATACAAGAGAAATAATCTGCTTTGTGCGAATTCACGAAGAGTCGAAGAAGGCTCTAAGGGTTGGCTCCTCCTGCGAGGCGTCTGAGAGCTGTGGTCGCCTTCGTCGGAGCTGCGCTTTGCCATGCCCGACGAAGGAGCTTGCATTCTCTGAGAGCTACCGCTTTTAAAGCCCAGCAAAGGACGGAGTAAGCATCCAGTTTTTTTGTTGCTTGCTTTTCCCTATCCTCCAGCCTTTATTTAGATAAGGCCGAAGCAGAATTTCGTATTGCAAGCTCTCCCATGTCTTTAGCACTTTTTTTAATAGCCCAGCTATCCTAGCAAAACTTTCTAGATCCGGGGCCAGCAGCTTTCTGGTTGAGCTGCGTACCCGTGTTGGCTGTAGTTGTTTCCTGGCTTGGCTTGTGTTTGCTTACATTGTTTGATAAAAAGATGATAGGTAGATCTTTGTCGAAGCAAATGATAAAAGGAACTTAGTAAAATAACCATGATACTTTTTTCTGTTCTTTCGAGCATTGCTTTAGTCTCTGGTGTTATGGTGATACGTGCCAAAAATCCAGTCCATTCCGTTTTATTTTTAATACTTGTTTTTCGCAATACCTCAGGTTTACTTGTTTTGTTAGGTCTCGACTTCTTCGCTATGATTTTTTTAGTGGTTCATGTAGGAGCTATTGCTGTTTTATCTCCATTTGTAGTAATGATGTTGAATATTAAAATAGCAGAAATTCACGAGAATGTATGGCGCTATTTACCTGTAGGTGGTATTATTGGACCTATTCTTTTGTTGGAAATCTTTTTCATTGTAGATAATGATTACATTCCAATATTACCAACAAAACTGAGTACAACCTATCTAACCTATACAGTTTATGCTGGCAAGATACAAAGTTGGACTAATTTGGAAACGTTAGGCAATTTACTTTATACCACCGTGCGACATGGAGACATTGATAGCAATGTGGGGGAAGTTCCCATCGGGCCACGGTTTCGGCCTGACCTCACCCAAGCATGCCTTAACTGAAAAGATTGGGTATGAAGCCTTGGGGACAAGTGTACCTCAATAGGGCTCTGGTAAGTCGAAGAGGGACAGCGTAAGCCAATGTATCTAAGCCTCGTGAAAAGGGACCGGGGCGGACCACTGGGTCCGACTGGATAGTCTGACAGATGGTGAACGGATTAGCCTCTGATGGTTGGGCACGCCGAAACCGTCCAAGTTCACCGGGGTAGAGTACAGTCCTAAAATTGGCATAGGTTTGGTGCTATCAATGGAACATGGTAAGCCCATACTTCTCCATCTGGAGGTGCGTTCGCAAGGGCACATAACGAGCTGTGGGTAGAGGAAAACCCCAAAAGCGAAGGCCGTGCTGTAATGGCACGGATAGGGTGGCATGACCTGCCCCGAAAGGAGGCTGACTTGGGTAAAAAGGGACAACATTCACCTCAAATGGATCGAAGCAAATCAGGGAGCGGCTCGGCTTTAAGCATAGAGTTAAACCCGGAAAACGGCGTTCAACTACAACGTCCAGGAACATCTCCTAGTGGTCTGGAAGGAAAAAGGCCTACGGATTTCAACGCCTATTAGTCATTAATCTCAGTGCATAGGCCTGTGGATCGGATCTACATTCCGGCCAGCGAATGTAGTGCAGATGCTATGGATCATGCTTTCCTGTGGCGGGCTTCGACCTGGAACCCCTGAAATGTCAATATCTGGTGCTAGACATGTTTGCGCATGAATAAGGCCCCCCTGCCTGTAGACACATTATTACAGTGCAGGGGCATTTGAAAATAAATTGGAGCTGTATGAAGGGAAACTTTCACGTACGGTTCTCGTGGGGGGAAAGCCCTAAAGGCCTACCTATCCAAACTATTTTATTTTGTTCTTGTTTTCTAGTTTCATCTTATTGATAGCCATGATTGGGGCTATAGTACTTACTATGCATAAAACTACTCGAGTCAAAAGACAGGATGTGTTCCGACAAAATGCTAGAGATTTTCAAAGTACTATAAGAAAAATCAGAAATATCTGAGGGGAACGACTTTCTTTTATGAGCAGACGAGGTGAACAAGAAAGAAGATTCTGTATTTCGGTGTTACGACGAGTATAATCAACCTTCGAACAAGGAAGCATCCTTTTTTTTAGACAGACAGCAATGAGCACAGCGAATCAGAGGTCGAAGAACGAAGTTGGGGGCAAAGCCCACTCTGTTGGCTTTACAAACAAAGGCGCGGAGCGCAAAAAAGCTTTACGTTTTCTAGGTTCCAGATAATAAGCTTCTTCTCTCTCGCTTTTTTGGCAAACGAAAAGTCGAAAAAACAAAGCGTGAAGCCTTTTTTTTATTTTCTTTTCATGGCCCTTAGACACTTTGTTCGCGCGAGCGAGCACAAGATTTACAAAGAAAAAACAAGATCTTGTTTTTTCATTTGCGAAGAACAAAAAGTCGAAGAAAGGATAAGGAAGGCTCTATTTGCGTAGCAATTAAAGCCCTTGCGATTCCAAGCCAAGAAGAAAGGAGCCCGTTGCAAACGAAGCAGGGAGCCTCATATGCTTGCTTTTCGTTAGGCTAATCAAACAAAAAAGGACCGTAGGACGAAAAAAGAAGACGAAAAATAAGAAGTGTTTCTCTTTTCTACCCTTGTCTCTCTGCCCCTTTCATTCGCGAAGCGAAGGAAGCGGCACTTTCCCCCAGCCGTAGCTTTACAGGATTAAAGTCTCGCCTTCCCAGCTTTCGCCAAAAGAAGAGAAGAAAACTTGTTTGCTTCTACGAGGAAGGCCCTCAACGAGCGAAGAGATTTTTTTCGAACCTTCGCTCGCCAAGAAATCTATAAGCGCGGCTGAAAGAAAGCCGCTGCGCCCTTTTCTTCCACAAGCCTTATTTATGGTCGATCTTTCATTTGCTTGCATTTTTTTGGTGGGAGAGAAGAATCTGTTGGATTTTTTTAGGCTTTCACCCGCTTGCTTTTGGGTAGTTATTTGAATTTGCTTTCATAAGGCTAAGCAAAGTAAGGCAGAGAGAAGCAAAAGTAAAACAGGGTCAAAGATCTTCTTAGTCAAAGATCTTCTTAGATCTTGGTTTCTTCAGGGTTTACTTCTCGAGTGGGCTTGGAGAACAAAGCGTGTGTGTTAGATGGTGAGCAGACGCCTCTCATTCGACGCTTTTTTTGGAATCTTCGACTTGGTAAAAGGATGAACCCCGGGGCAAAGCCCGCAAAGCGCCCCAACGTAGTAGACCGATTTGGAGGAAAGACCTGCGTGCTGTAATTGCCAAAACAGGGCGGAGCGAATGAAGGTGACATAGCAGTTCGTTCTCTTCTCTCGGTTACTGTATTGCCTTTGATGCCTTTCTCTTTTCTATCTAAAGTGCACTCCTTTACTGTGACTTTTGTCCTTACCGCTAATATAAAATAATAAAGGGTTGGCACTTTTTCTTTAGTAGCTCAGCGTTTAGAGCGAGTGACGGTTAAGTGCGCTAAATCTATTGGTACAAGTTAAGGAGACCTCACCTTCTTCATTTTCAAAAAATTCCTAAAATGCACTATGGTATAAACTAGGCCGGAGTTAGACCTCATATGGATAAACCTTATGGTTAAACACAAGTCAATTGGGTTTTTTGACTCCTACCCATGTAAGTAATAAGCACGGCATGGTGTCAAGCTATCGAGCATGCCATATCTGGATTTTTACTTTACTCAAAATACCTTTCTCTCTCACGGTTAACGGAAGGAAAAGTTCTACTCTGATCATGTAAAACAGATGCAGTCGTGCTAAGCACTTCTCAGAATTTATCTACGAGATGCATGATGCATCGTGTTTAGCATGTAGCTATCAAGCTACGTGCGTAGGCAGATGAACCTGCTACACCGGATGGCTGGACTTACAGCCTTGTCCATAGCACACGAAATAAGCTCAAGCGATCCAAGACCTCTCAGATTCGGGGCCTCTCTGGCAATTTAATTAAGCACTGAAGAGAGCCAAAAAAACACGCATTTCCGGGCTAGCATCTTTCTTTAATGGTCTTTTGGCTTTCTTTTGAGAAATGAGAAATGAGCTTTTTTCGGGTAGACCACAATCTGAGGAGCTTAGAGTCCTTGTCAAGTCGGGGGCGGGCCGCCGGGAACCAAGTGCTTTAAGTTTAGAGCCATCAGCCATGGCGTCAGAGTTTCCTTGTACAATATCGAAAGGGAAATAATCAGTATTTCAACATTATGTAATCATGGTATGAACTTAGTCTTCATAAGAACAGTGACTGTGGTTGAATGTGAAATGGGGTCGTTCCATAATGCTGCTTCCAAATCTGAAGCAAGAGCCGTGTGTCTGGAGATCTTGCAAGCACGGTTCCAGAGAGCTTTTGGAATGATTAGATCCTTGTGGGTCCAATTTAAGGAAATGTTTTACATGAACGCAATGTATGTATGATTTGCTTTCACTAACCATCTTGCATCATTCTCAAGGTCTTCGCCTAACATCGAGGCCCATGTTTTATCTTTTTTTATCTTTCCAAATGGCTTTTATTCATTTCGTAGATTTTCCTTTAACCTAGATAAACCGCAGGTCGTCCTTTGTTTGATGCACCTACTTTAGTCGATCTTTGATTAGCAACGCTGCGCTTCGCTTTTCGGGCACCATTAGCATCCAGAGCTCAGAGCAGAAACCAAGTTTTCTGCTCTTGTCATTCAAGAAGTCTTTTGGCTAAGAAAGAAAGGTGAACGAAAAAATGCCTCAACTAGATCACTTTACGTATCTGACGCAATTTGTTTGGTTACGTGTGTTCTATATAACTTTTTATGTATTATTATATAATGATGGATAACCTAGAACAAGTCGTATTCCCAAACTGCCAAAAAAACCACTAGTTTCACACTCAAATGTAGGTGCAGAACAGAGCCGTTACGGTGTGGAACAGGATGTGGTTCTCCAATAATGCTTTAACACCAATGTCTCCTATATATCTCAAGTATATCTATCTGAAGCATCTAAGTAGTGTCATGGAATGGTAAACCTCAATCGCAATGAATATTTTATGTGTGTTTCTCGTAGGAGATTAGTTTCTCACAAGTGATTAAAAAAAAGCGCACTTGAAATCCTGAGTCCTTCTACTTCTCAGACCCTTTTTCTAGCTGAACGTGAAACTGCCGCGCTGCTCTTAATAAAATCTAGGTTTTACGCGAACAAAGGAGCACTCTGGTGAATATCAGAAACAGGCCAATGTTATAGAAAAAAACTCACAATATGACCAAGATCTAGACGAGATTCTCGAATTCCCTTTCTAATCATATTTCTAGTAGTATCAGAAAATAGTTGGTCTCAAAGACCAATTCCATTCTACGAGCTTTTATTGTTTCAGGTTGTTTTACTCCCTTAGCTTAACTCTCTTAGCTTATGAAAATTTCGTGTCTAATCTTTAGGTATTCTTTTCAGTTACTACTGCAATAAGTACTTGACTTGTTTTATACGGGCTTCTCTTTTCTCAGTGATGCCAATATTGTTCTCAAAATGGAGCAACCTATGGTAGCCTTTACTGCACGCTACACCTTACCATTCATCTGTCTTTTTATTAGACTGATTTTGCACGCTTTGTATTATGCTTTTGTTTTGCTTTGTACCTTTTGCTTAGGTTAAGTTTTGCTGCAATTCTAACTTATTTCTCGTTTCTTAAAATATTTAATAAGTGCTACATTTCGAATATCCAAAAAAGTATGCAGTACGATTTAGTTTACGAGTGCTTTAGTCACGGCCTCGGTAGACGAACAAAGAAGTAAATCCTAAAATCATCCGAGACCATACTGTTAGTCTTTGGGAAAAGACTTTTCTAAGTCGCGTCGGCAGACACGAGTGATTAAAAACGTATCGACGCGGCAGGTGGCGGTTAAGGCCGCGGTCGAACGAAAGCGGCGCTTCAGCTGCGGCGGCGGTTTCCTCCTCGGAGTATACCGCAAAATCGTCTTCGGGTATGAATCATTACGTTACCATGGGGCAAATGGTTACTAGACTTCTGGATCCTGAGATGATGAAGAAGCATCAAACCATCCAACATACCAAGAACACGCACATAGGTCAAATTCACCAAAATTCTGGAAGGAAATCTTGTGAATGAAGTTCACATTTACGACAAACGACATGAAACATTCCCTTCTGTTGCCAAATTTCCGGTACCCATGGCCATCTTATGAGTTGAGATCCGACTGAGTCTTTGATCTAATCAAGTTCTGGATAAGGGTCTAAGACTTACAGAGCCACTACCGGCAGAGCCCTTCCGAAGAAAGCCCTAGAGAAGGCTGCCAACTAGCCAAGCGGCTCAGAATCAAGCTACAGAGGGTTCATCAAACTTGAGGAAAAAGTAGACAGAATTACGCGACGCTCTCATGAAGGCGGGGCACGGAGAATCAAAAAGCATTAGCGCCACGGCCCCATCGTATATTACGACGAATCTTTAAGGGAGGCCATGATAAGCAGGTGCTACGCCCTTTTTCAGCAGAGCTGAACGGGGGGCTTAGGCCCAAAGCCTAACAAGCGGCGAAGCGCGTAAAGCCCTGCGCAGACATGTTTTACGCGGTCAGAAGTTAACTCTGATGAATATCAGGAACAGACCAAGAAGAAAGAAAAATACGAATGCGTGAATTGATAATATTTGCTATTCTAATCTTTAGTGTTTTGAGTTCTAAACAAATCTTAATTTATAATGAAGAAATTATTGTAGCTTGTAGTTTTGTGGGTTTTGTTATATTTAGTCAAAAAACCTTTGGTGAAACTTTTGAAGCTACTTTTGATGCGAGAAGCGAAGCAATTCTTTCAGAGTTACAGCAATTGATAAGTTCTAAAGAAGCCCTGCCGTCCGAGTTGAAGAAACAGCATGAATTATGTAGTATAAGCTTGCGTTCAGGTACGCAAATGATTGGAGAATCATGCATAAATGATATGCTTACGCGCTGTGCGCCTAAGTGCAAACAGACAGTGCAAGCTGTATTGTGCCAACAAATAGAGCAGAAGTTAAAAACACTGTTAGCTATTCAAGAGCATTCTCGCATGAGTTTACAGGAGAAGATAGTCACTTGTTTTCGCGAAACAGTTTGTGACGAATTTCGCTTTTCCAAATTGCGGAAACATCAGTCTAGACTAGTTCAACAAAGCATGGTATTATTGAAAGATGGGGTTCTGAAATGAAAAATTTTGCACAAAGATGGCTTTTTTCCACAAACCACAAGTGCGACGCTCTGCATGCTATAATCGTTGGGTCTCGAGCAACCCACGCCGGGACGACAGGCGTTAAACCTCGCGCGACTTAGCCGAAGATTAGTAGGAGAGTGATGTCCTGCGTTGGGGTAGCCGGTTTGGCAAGTCTAGGAAAACGAATACCGACGATGCGCCCTCTATCTTTGTGGAGCGTAGACGGTTTGCTGTCTACGGCTTACGAGTGCCGATCTTATCTGAATATCCCACTTTGTGGGGAGAAAGGGGCGTTCTTGATAAAAAAGCAGATCGGACCAAAACGCTCGTATAGCAGTGAAGCTCTAAGCTCACCTGATGCGCTAGGTAGGACAGGCCATTCCGCGCGATTGGGAGATGACAGCGTTGAGGGCGGGACCCTTCAGTCACGCCCAGGGATGAGAAGTCAGCCCCAGGCCGAAAGCCAACGGGATAGTGACTCAACTGAGAACCAAAGGAGTATTCAATCCCCAGCTGACGCCAGCCAGGTGGACGGTGCCGGAGGCAGGCGGAAACTCGAAACTCTCGAACAGAACTCAACATCAAGGAAATTTTAAAATATTCAATCCTTATGTACGGATCCCCACTTCTGGATTGCAGCTTATCAACAAATCCAGTCTCACCCAATACCCAAATAACCACAAGGAAGGCGAAACTTCCAAAATCAGAGATCGAGCCTGGTTCAAAAGAACTGCCGAACTCCTTCGAAATGACAAATTTCACTTCAAAGCCGTACTTGTTTTAGTGTGCTCAAATCTAACAAGCCTGGAAAAATCAGATCCTTCCCTTTTCTTTAACCTTCGCGACAAGCAAGATTGTTCAACAGGCCATGAAAAAGGTTCTATAACCTATCCACGAACCTCAATTACTGGACACCCCTCACTGGTTTCATCTCGGAGTGCCCCTCGAGGTTGGAATAACTACGCTTGAAATGGACAGGAACTTGTTCAATCCAACGAACACCAAATGGTACGATTCCATAGACCAGCACAAATGAATCTCCATTCCTCGAAAGGACATGAAGATCAGAGGTAGATGAATTTCTTACATGAACTGTTCAACGCAGGACTTGTTGGCGGCAGCGGACTTGGCAGCCCATCTAAAATAGGAAAGAGTCCTACAAGGATCCATCCTCTCTTGTCTACTGTGTAATATATACTTGCACGAGTTAAACTAGGGAGTAACCCAAATAGCTGAAGAATATTCACGAGGCCTCCAGCCAAGAGCCCACGACAAGACTGCGCCTACAAGAACGTCCAAGACAAAGATGTTTGAAGCACTGACCCCTTTTTTGTTCTACAAGCTAACGAAGTTCTTAAAACCTTCATCCGTAAAGCCAACGAAGTGGACTTCGTCCCCAGAAAAGCAGGCAGAAATTATGACTGCCCGCGGCGGCGGACCGCGCAGGCCTGATCCCAACTCCCAGAAAGACCTAAAGTACGCACGCATATTCTATACATGATATGCAGATGATTTCCTCTTAGGTCTCGCTGGCTCTGAGCTGGTGACCAAGGTCAAGAGTAGAATCGTGCAGTTCGTTAATTCGAATTTGCACTTGGAACTCACCAAAGGCCATGATGATTCCACATAAGCGCCGCAAGCGTGATTTTTGGATGGAAAAATAAGAGGATGTGCCTACTTTAAAGCTTCTTTCAGAAGAAATTCAGCAAAGCCAGAAACGACGCAAGGTTAGAAATCGTATCCTAACCTTAAAAGCTCGTCCAAAAAGGCCAAGCCCCCTAGGTCCACCACGCTTTTTTCGTTTCGTAAGGGCTCTAGGAAAATTGTCTAGAAAGCAAAACTTCATAGAACTGCCAAAACTTTTTAATCCCCAATCTACCTCAAAAGCGGACTTGGCTAAATAAAGCCCTGTTTAGAGAGTTACAAGCTAAGAACGACTTTGTAAGCGCTATCCGTAACTCACAGAAAACCTTCTACCTAGCTTTATTAACAGATCAGACCTAATTCCAGACGAGGTCCAGGAAGTCATAGGTAACCTGGAAGAGAAAGAATCGAAAAGTGGTGCAACAAGGAAGGAGGAAAGGCCCCCTTTTGACAAAGATACAGAGAAGGCACGCCAACACGTAGGAAGGTACAGGGCTTTACTTCTTCCATTTTTGGCCCTATTAGATTAAGGAAAGTCTGAAATTGCGTAACTTTCTCACTGAAAGACAAAACCCGTGGTGTAGGTAATTTTATTTAACTTAACGGCGAAGACATCGTGCTCTGGTTTAACTAACTCCCTCCGTAGCTCACGGCCTATTGAATTACTACCGTTGGTGTGCCAATCTCTATAAGGTACGGGACTTATTTTGTACGCTGGTCCCTGATCCGCCGCATCTTAGCCGGAAGAAAAGGCGACGAAGGTCATTAAGATATTCTTGAGGAATACAGTCATGAAGAATGGCAGGAGGATAAAAATAACTAGTTTTTGAATTCCAACGAAATTCGACGAACGGGAAGGATATTTCTGATGGATACGTGATTCTGATGCAAGGGCTGGAAATCGTATTTACACCACGTTTAGGCACTCTCATCTGGTAATATTGCGGTCCTCTAGGGATTTCCATAAGAAGACCGCAGGTGCCGCGCGCAAACTGGATAGGCACCGGAATCTTTTAGTAGGATAATAGTAGTAACCCGAACAAACCAGAAGGTTACAGGAACGGAAACGTTTGGGGTAGCAATCAACTCCGCCCTTTGTGTGCATATTATCACGATGAACAGCTTCAAATTCACATTTTCGGAGCTAAATTTGGAATCTTCTATTTGAAGACAATAAGCCTACTCATTAGTACGTGTCGAGTAGTACACTCGGGTTTCCTTGTCTTTTTAGCCGAGTGAAGAAATTGCTCTATTTTTAGAGTGGTAGGTTCTTGGAGAGCCGTGTGATGGAAGACTATCATGCACGGTTCCACGAGAAGGGCTAATCCCTTACTCGACAGATATAGGTACTCTATATTTAATTTTCGGTGCTATTGCTGGAGTAATGGGTACATGCTTCTCAGTACTAATTCGTATGGAATTAGCACAACCTGGCAATCAAATTGGGCGACTAGTCTATTTCCTGCATGAACATAGTACGAGTCCAATTACGTACAAAAGGCGTTGCACTTACTCATGTGCGGTAACGAATGTGAGGACCAAAGCATGTGCAAGAAGCTCTGTTGAAGGCAAAGCCGCTTACCTCGAAGAAGGATAACTTAACAGTATGGAGCAAGCCGGCTTCCTGTATTGAGATGAGGCCAAAGGTGGCGAATCGCAGTATCTCTCGGGGCTTGCCGCCCGGCAACTAACTATTAGCGCCAGCCATGAGTTCTGTTAATGGGGACGCGCGCGAACGTACATTGCCTTGCTCTATGCCTATTGATGGAATGTGTCAACCAGGTCACAAGGGCGTGCGTGCTCTCGACCAAATCATGGCCGCGCCAAGAGAAGAAGCTAGATAGAGTAGATTACCCATATCATTAGGGACAAGAGACTAAGCGACATCTCAACGCAAGGCACCCGATCTTAGATTGGACAAGCCATGTAGGAAACAACGGTGAGATCCTAGGTATTTACCTCGGAAGTCAGAGGGCCTATAGTACCTGCCTACCCAAAGGGACCTAGTAAATGGACAGCGCTTGAGCCAACATTAAGCAGAAGGGAAGGGACCTATCAACTTGTCAGATCTTGACAAGTTTAGTTTGACGCAGCCTGTTATGCCATTTTCCTCGGATGGACTCCGGCACTCGAAAGAGAGGAAATGAGCTTTTGACAGGCCTTTTGGATTAAGTGCTTAAGAAGTAAGAAAGCGCACTCCTGCCTGAAGGGATACTTAAACAAAATAGATCCTTGAGTGGTGATGGTTTACAAGGAGCTCACCCCCAATCAAAGATCTATGACCCCTGGCCCCGACTTAAACGCTATTGATGGATGGCACTTATGAAAAGTGGCAAAACCTAGCTGGGTTATACATGGTAGTTCCTAATAGCTAGGGACACGGAAAACATACATAGCAAAACTAGGTAAAAGCGAGAAGAGACTCCTAAGGGTGTGCCCCAAGGACAGGCTGGGACGAAAAGCTGTGAGACTGAGTTTTTAACCTATATATGAAGCCAAAGAGTATCGCCTCGTTAACACTTTTGCCCGGAACGAAGTACTCACACTGCTCTTTTTTCTATCATACAGAACTCTCGGCTTAATCCCAGGTTCGGAGAAGAAGACATCAACAAGTTCTTTGACACAGTCCATATGAGATTTACGTGAACCTGATGCACCGACTCATACGAGACTCTAGGTCCTCTGGCTCGTGGAGAGCGAGCGACCTAAAGGCAAAGATTCACCTGCCGAGCGGCGTAGTGAAGTTAGCCAATGCAGGTACGGGCGGTGTTTCAAGCTCTATCTTGTCGAACATCTACCTAAAGGATCTAAACGAATGAATAGAAACCAAGAGTATCTCGTACCCTCAAGGTAACTAACTCACAGAGAAATACAGCCATGAGAAGGTAAGTTGGAAAGGACGCAAACTGGAAGCACAACAGCCGTTCTGAAGCAGCTGTCTGGTCCAAGCTACTGCCGCATGGAATGGAAGACATCCGATACGCAGATGACTGCCGTCTTAGAGGTATTAAAGAACAATAGAGAACGCCATCCAGATCCGCAAAGAATGTGAAGAGTTCTTTGAAACAGAACTCCTAACCGTAAGCCAAAAGGAGACATGTGATACAAAGTGGGGGAAAAAAAGAAGCTTCTTCTTCTCTAGGACTCATATCATCTTTAAGCGTATCCTGTTACTAGACTACCCACAAAACAGACTTTAGGCCTACGGTACAGCAAATGGGCGACAACTCCGCCACCGAACCGTAGGAAGCTACCCTTTTTATGGGTACCAGACCCCAAGGAAGTGCTTCAATCACTAGCTCGACTTCTACCGCCTACCAGAGAGCGCACGTTTTATAGGCTCACTAGCCCACAGGGCAAAAATGTGATCCAATGTCGGCCGGCGCAACTAGCCTGGCAGTTAGCACGCTGAGTGACCACGGGGCAGCGTGTGCTCTATGCGGATCTGAGACCCAAATAGATATGCACCATGCGCGGGGGCTCGAAAATATAAAAGGAGTCAGCGCCGCAGAGCGACGTATGATGTGTTCCGCAAACAGATCCCTCTGTGTGTGAATTGCCATCGTAAGGTCCATCGATCAAAGAGCGAGATCCAAAGAAAGTCAAATTAGAGAGCCGTGTAATGGGCGACTATCTAGCACGGTTCGGAGAGCACTTGATTAGCTCCTGTTCCAACGGAAGTGAAATCTTGACTCTATCTCAGTGGAAATCATCAACTTTATAATGTGTTAATAACAGCTCACGCTTTTTTAATGATATTCTTTATGGTTATGCCTGCCATGATAGGTGGATTTGGTAATTGGTTTGTTCCGATTCTTATAGGTGCACCTGACATGGCATTTCCACGATTGAATAATATCAGTTTTTGGCTATTACCGCCGTCATTGCTACTTCTTTTAAGTTCTGCTTTGGTAGAAGTTGGCGCAGGTACCGGATGGACGGTCTATCCGCCCTTAAGTGGTATAACCAGTCATTCCGGAGGAGCCGTTGATTTAGTAATTTTTAGTCTTCATTTATCAGGTGTTTCATCTATTTCAGGTGCTATTAATTTTATCACTACTATCTTGAATATGCGCGGCCCTGGAATGACCATGCATAAATTACCTTTATTTGTGTGGTCTGTTTTAGTGACAGCATTCCTACTCTTATTATCTCTTCCAGTACTGGCAGGTGCCATTACCATGTTATTAACTGATAGAAAGTGCGAGGTGCTAACCATAATGGCTGGCGGCTACTTTACCAGACTCAGGCTCCTTTCCCCGAAAAGCGGGCAAAAGCCCGCCTGAGGTGGTGGCACGTGGCCGCATTCCCTCTCCTACTGGCGCAAGGTCAAGTGGAAAGCACTGGCCTAGGGGAGGCCCCACAAGCAAAAGGCGAGGGGGGAGGCAAATGACCTTTCTTAGGGGCTTCTGAAATTAAAGGTGTAACCCCAAAGGGGCCACGGGAGGAACCATACACAGCCCAGTTGGCTGCCTCGACGTTGAGCGAATCCGGTGGGTTTTTGACCGGATCAGCGCGCCAGTCTCTCCATAACTCCAAGCCAGAAAGCTTGGGGGACTCACCGACTACGGTGAGAATGAGAAAAGTGCGACCCAGGCACTCCTTCCAAGGTTCTCACTCCCGGCACCTTATCAGTCGACACCATTTTGGCCAAGCATCGGGCGGCAGGCCACCTTCGAAGCCTGCTGAGGAGGCCCGCTAGAAACGGGGTCTTCACGACCCCACTACGCGGGCTAGGCGCAAGCGCTGGCATGACCTACTCTAGTCGACCCAACGAAATGAGTAGAGGAAAGACTTCAAGCAATCCTTCACTGTGGCAATGGTAGCGAACCCAGGCACATAAACTATCGGTTCTACGAATGACTATTCAAGAAGAAACTGATTAAGATGGCTCACGGGCTAATCCAGGCCATCCCCAGGAACATGACCCCTGCACTGGACGGGAAACCCTTGGACGGAATTGGACCTGCCTGGCTCTCCATCCGAAAACTACAGTTCAAAAGAATTCAGTTCAAGACTGGTCGAAGACTCTTCATCTTCAAAGAGAGCGGAGATTTCAGACTTCTAACGGTGGCCTCCTCCCCAAGGGACAAGATCATCTGGAAAGCCTTTAGGATCATACATACCTGAGGCAGTCTACAAAGAACCCATATTTCTAGACTCGTCTTCTAGCTTCCGTCTCTTCAGGTCCTGCATGCTTAATCTCTCCAAAACCACGACAAAGAAGGCCACTTTGGCGGATATAACTAAGTGCTATGACTCGATGGACCATCAACTTGTGAATCTACTGGAACGGAAGATGGAGGAGAAACGTTTCATTCGGCTTATCTGGAAATTACTCTGGGCAGGTTACGAGGAGATCCGACGCGACGAGATCAAGAACTGGTGGGAATTCCTCATCCCCAAGGAAGAACCTTTCCCCTTATCGCTGTTTACTTCTAGACACTAGACGTGTGGAGAGAGGGAAAAGGGGAAAGCTTCAGCCACCACAATAGTCGAAGATACAAACCCAAACGGGGTCTGAACAATCAGATCAAATACTTCAGGTGCAAAGCAAGAACCTCAAAGAGGTGAGAAGACTCAAGAAACAACAGTGTCTAATCTTCAGTAAGGTTTAGGACGACGGCCACTTTTCTAGAATGCTCTACGTATGGTACGCGGACGATTTCCTAGTGACCTTCACAGCCGCGAAAAAGTTCGCCAGTTCCAGTTAAAGAACTGACCAACTTCTTTCGTAAAGAACTAAGACTCCCCTTGTTCGAGAAAAAGACCAAGATTACTTACCTGAGAATCAGTAAAGCCTTTTCTCTGAGGAAACGCCCCAAACCGGCACTCTTATTATCTAAATGTCCTCGCGGCCTGCTTCTAAAAGATTACAACTGAATAAGGAAAAGCCTCACTAACCACTCCTCATTATGGGTGGACCATGGATATTGCCCACCAACCTCAATACTACTCATTATCGAAGCTAGTTGTAGCCAAAGGCTAACAGCCAAACCCGAGCGAAAGACGGCGGACGGCTAAGATCCTCTGAGAAGTGGGAAACCAATGTGCGGACAAATTCCTCCGCCCATCTGCGCAAAAAAAAGAGATTTTTGCGAACGACTTTCGAGGGAAGAACTATCCATCTCGCGAAATCGCCTGAAGAGAGCGACGCAACTCCTGGAGCAAGAAGAGAAGCTAGAAAGGGAAGAACCCACGTTCCTGAAAAAGCTCATAATCCCGAAAAGAGTTCCAAATAATACGGAGACCCCTTTAGTCCTTCCTAGAGATGATAGGATATTTTTCGGTACTTTGCAATCGAACTAGTCCAAGCCAGTTAGGTATCGAAGCACAAAGGAAACTAAACTTTCGACCACCCAAGGCTAACCCTTAAGACTTGAGAACCTCAAACCAAAAGCTTCTAAATCTACCCGGCGCTTCTATCATCCGGGCAATTCACAGGGGCTCACTATTGGACACTACAGGCTTCATCAGCAACCCTGATCGCTCAGGACTTGTGGAGATTTACCACGTTCGCAAGTTAGGCAAACGTAAGCCAAAAACCAACCCCCCGGATCCACGGATGGTTCTTTTGGTCAATCGAAAACAAGTACTTCTTCGTCGATTCTATCACCAAAGAGTCGGCCTCGGGCGCTATCCCGAGACTTATCTCAACTCTAGACTGAAAGACAGGCGGAACCTACTACGAAGAAGGACTGCGGTACTCTTCGACCAATTTAAGAAAAGGTATAAGTTTTATACCAGTTGACAACAGTGATAGAGATTAGATTGCGCGTGCGAGCCGTATGAGAGGAGACTTTCACGTACGGTTAAGAGAAGGGGTCTCGAATGACCTATGTCACTGAAAAAAAAAAAGGTCCCCATTCTACCTTTAATACCACCTTTTTTGATCCCGCAGGAGGAGGAGATCCCATTTTATACCAGCATCTCTTTTGGTTTTTCGGTCATCCAGAGGTTTATATTCTAATTTTGCCAGGATTCGGTATCATTAGTCATATCGTTTCCACTTTTTCAAGAAAACCCGTATTCGGTTATCTAGGCATGGTCTATGCTATGATCAGTATTGGAGTTCTCGGATTTATCGTATGGGCACACCACATGTTTACTGTAGGCTTAGACGTCGATACACGTGCTTACTTCACAGCGGCTACCATGATTATTGCTGTGCCTACTGGAATTAAGATTTTTAGTTGGGGCGCTACTATGTGGGGAGGTTCGATACAGTACACCTCACCTCTTTTCTTTGCAGTAGGTTTTATTTTCTTATTCACCGTAGGAGGATGCACTGGAATAGTCTTGGCTAATTCCGGGCTAGACATTGCTCTACATGATACTTATTATGTGGTTGCACATTTCCATTATGTACTTTCTATGGGGGCCGTTTTTGCTTTATTTGCAGGATTTTATTATTGGATAGGTAAAATAACAGGTCTTCAATATCCAGAGACTTTAGGTTTAATACATTTTTGGATTACTTTCTTTGGTGTTAACCTCACTTTTTTTCCAATGCATTTGTGCGACTACCTACCATCACCGCAAAACTACCTCGAGATACAACGCGGTCTCGAAGGTTAAAAATCTCCTGGCGCTGCCCGATCAGGCTCACTGGAGCTTTCGGAGTGGGGAGGTATCACCAGTGTCCAGTCTTTCTAGAGAAAGCCTATTGGGCTAAGCGGACATCTGAAAGGAAGGCTGCTATGTGCCTTTCGAGGTGAGCATTCGGAAGGTATAACTTTAAAGAGGCTATTGGAGGATCCAAACAGCTACGACCAAGCAAGGAAAATGGTCTTTCGGAAATTACCGTTCAATTAGGAAATGCAAGTGAACGGCACTCGGTAGCGCACCGAAGCTATGGGTTAAGACAGACCCTTAAGGATCCCAATCTAGAGACCTCTCCGAATAGCGGCGGTCATGCCAAGGTAGCGATGGCCGTAGTACCCAAAGGGGTTCCGGTTTAAGAGGCCTCTCTAAAACTGTGTCAGCAGCGGAAGGGGCTAGAATTCTGTGGTCAACGCGCACTCGGTAAACGTGGGTACTGCGCTCCTAGAGTAATCGAGCCCACTAAACCGAAAGGGCTTGACCGATTGTTTAGGGAAAATCGAGATAATAAGAACCGAGTCAATTCTAATCTGTATTGGCTATGGTTATCAGAGAAGCTGTTAATCACCGCAGCATATGGTGGTAACAAAATCCAAACCAACCCAGGAAGGGAAGAATGTCATTTCAGGAATCCACCCTCGACAGGATATCCTTAGATCTCATACAGCTTATCATGAGTCAACTTAGTGATGAATCCTTACAATTAAAGCCCGGGCGCAAGGTGTCCCTTCCTAAGGCTGTAAGAGAGAAAGAACTTCTGTGATCCCAGAGACAAAATCGTGTTGGAAGCCCTGAGACCTTTATTACAAGCCATCTTTGAATCGGTCTTTCTTGACTGCTGGAGTTTGACCTAGATTGCCACAGCGCCCTTAGAACGCTACGCTAAAAAGGCGAAGCAACTCCCCCGCCGGGCCATACCCTAAGACATCTTTCAATGCTTTGACTCTATCTGCCATCGGAAGCTCATAGAACTCATAAGCAGGCGCGAAGCGGGAACCAGCGCTTGATCCGTCTAATCCAGACAAAAAGGCGGGATAATACTTTGAATTTCGCTTTTGTATTCCTAGCCCAAGCCCGAGGCCACAAAAACTAAAAACTAAGCCCTAAATAAGTTTTACTTACACAAAAAAGACTCAGGGATTTTCAATAGGAAGCAATCCTTCAGAGGAGGATCCACAAGACCGTGGGTCCACGAAGTGGCTAACCAGTCAAGTCCAAGCGGCAGCTGTAGAAAGGGGTTTAACTGAAAGGGCAACCAACTACGATCTGATCGCTGAAGGAAGTGTACCTAGCAGCGACTTCCTCATCGTTTTGCAAAATGGATTATGTCTGCTACGCCGACGACTCCATAGTGATTCTTATCTGTTTGAAAAAGAAGGCGGAGAAGCTTCAACAGAGGCTCCTGGAGCATCTGGACAAAGACCTTCTCTTATCTTTGTCGAATCCCAGGACAACAATTACGACCCTTTATGTCACAGGAAGCCACCGCCCTATTCCTCAGCACATCGTACGTATTATAGGCACTGGACCTCAAGTCTTCACTGTGAAGGGAAAGCGCGATGTATACACACAGAGACTGTAACCAAGACTGCTAAGTCTCCAGGTTTCTTTTCCTAAGATTTCTCAGAAGCTTCACTAATTAGGACCTCCAAGAGTGCCGGTCTAGTGGTGAATTGGAGATCTGGTGAACCTTACGACTAGATTTTCCATTTTGACAAATGGCTGTCTCCAGGCCTGCTGAAGTACTATTGCTTCGCTGACAACTGGTTGACCTTTACCTCTAGTCCAAAACTTGGAATTCACAGAAGTGGTGCTCGTACGCTGTCAAGAAAATAAACGACTTCTATTAAGGCTATCCACCAGAGGTATATTGGGGCCTAATCTCGCAAGTATTAGTTCTGTACTGCTCCCTGACAATCAAAGGATCGTCGACAATAACCTCTCGAAACACCAATACACTATTTTGCGTTCTGGACCCGCAACCCTGAATTTTCCTAAATTCACCGACGTTACAGAAAAACCAATCTGGGAGAAATTACTCACTTTCTACTCTGGAGAAGGACAGAAGAATCGTGAGAGGTCCTTGTTTCAAATACAGCACCAAATCCGAGGACAAAGTGGAGGACAAAGTGGAAGAAACAATAGAAGTATTACGCAAATACTAAAGGATCCCAGCTGAGAAAGACCGGCTAAGTACGGGCAGGACTTCGAACTGCTTCCCAATGCACTGTGGTAGGGGAAAGGGGGGGAGGAGGGGGGGGAGGGGAGAAGAGGTCACAGCGGCCTCTGAGCTGCTATATGCAGGTAAATGTCTGATCGATGATTAAGATGCCATAGAGCCTGGGAAGTTCATCACATTTGCAAATAGGTTGACCAATCTTAATCTTAGTAATTACCAAATGCATGTCAGCGATTAATCAAAAAAAAAGAATGCTGTGTCGCAAACACCACAATCTTCTATCAAGAAGCAGTTACTCTGGTACGAAGCTAAAATTGCTTTCACTCTAGACAACACCATGAGGATACTGGGTGGGTCTCCCTCTTCCTCTCAAAGAGGAATAAATGGACTAGTGCTTTATCTATGATGAAGCACACTCGTTTCTTTGCGGAGTCCTCTTGTTCTATCTAAATGTTCACCCAAAGAGACATAAAGCCTTTTCTTTTCTCTTTGCCCCTAAACATTTTATACAGAATTGTGCAAGCCGTATGAGGTGAAAGCTTCAAGTACGGTTACGAGGGGGGTTCACGGGCTCTGATGGAAACTGCCAGCCACCCATCAGGGGCTGGGCTCCCACCCTATCCTAGGTCAATATTAGGCCCACTTCCAAAAGAAAACTTGGAGTAAAACCTCACTATATGCTGGAAACTCCTTAGAGCTCCCGGTACTCGCTTTAAGCAGTAACAATCTCGGAGATTGGACAATCAGCAGGAAATCAAGGTCTAATCTCAACTAGACAAGTAAGAACCTCAGAGACTGAACGTAGTGCCCCTATCAAAGAAGGGTGAAGATATGGTCCGGCCTTGGTAGAAATATCAAGGATATTCCTTATTTCTCATTGGACTGGTTTGCTCTTTTAATTAGAAATAACTTTTAGTTGACCCTTTACTCGCCGTAAACCAAAAGGTTCTACTATTCAGGATAAGCATAACTTAAGCGTACGTAAATTAGAGTACCTTTGAGTGAGAGTCCTTTCACTTCTTCAGTTTCAAACCGAAAAGGATTTTCAACCGGCGATCAGTTGAAGTTTTATGGTTATTCAAATCAAAAGACTATTAAAATCATTTAATTATTCATTTTAACAGACTAGTGACAGTAAAAGTAGATAATGAATTCTTAATTCATCACCTTTCGAATTTCATAAGAATTATTTACCAACCAAACTAGTTCAAAAGGTATATGATAACGCTTCGGTAAATAGAAACAAATGCTTCCTGATTATCTAACGGAGACTGGAACCTATCCTTGGCATAATTGACTTAGTGGTAAAGAAGTATAGGTAGTAGTTATAAATCAAATGATAGGCTTTTTCCTTCCTGTCTAAATTCTCCGATAACCAATATGTTTATAATTCTTTGAAATGAAAAATAGGGCCATGACCATGTTTACTGTAATTATTCTTGAGTCACATGGTTAGTTCATAGAAAGGTGCAAAAACTTAAAAGAAATTTTTTAGCTCGAGAACAATATTATGTTTATTATGCCGAGTTTGAAGAAGCCACTACTGTTTATCTCAGTATAGTGGTTGTCAAAAACTCTCTTGGTATGAGATATGATACATTAAAGAATCTTCCAACTTAAGTTGAGTCGACAACGCAAGTCTTTCACCACGATCCATGAATCTTTGATAGATAAGGAGAACCGCTCGCAGGTATGCCACGTCGCATTCCAGATTATCCAGATGCTTACGCCGGGTGGAATGCTTTTAGTAGTTTCGGCTCATACGTTTCTGTAGTAGGGATTTTCTGTTTCTTCATAGTGATTTTTCTTACTCTAACTGGTGAAAACAAGTATGCTCCAAGTTCTTGGGCTGTTGAACAGAATTCAACCACACTTGAATGGATGGTACAAAGCCCTCCAGCATTTCATACCTTTGAAGAAGTTCCAGTTATAAAAGAAAGTATTTAGACGTCTTAGAGTGCTACTCAAGCACTTACCCGCTCTGCTCTCGTTGGACCTAGTCCATGGAGAGCGGAGCCCCCCCCAAGGATTTGTACAGGGCAAGAAGGGTGAGCCGTACGAGCTTCCCCTTCCCATACGCCTTGGAGAGCACTTGTTTACTTTGTAGGGAGGCCGTAGGCCCGGCTCAGCGGGACTGACGGTTGACTCTATTCGTTTCTTCATTTCTGGATGACCTTTTATATACAATGGGACGATTACTTCAAGGTCGAACCCTTTTTTGTATGTTCGACCGTAAGCCCCGACATTCCGCTAATCTTTCTAAAGTCGCGTTGTGACAAATCAAATGGAGACGAGTAAGCACTTTTGCTTGGAACCATCTTGAAATATGTAATTACTATGAATGAAATAGCTGGCTTAGTCAGTAGTTCTACAACACGCTGAATAATTCGCTTTGCCCGTTTGAAGCAAACTCGGTCTTTCCAAGCCGAAACAGCGTAGGGATTGCGCACAAAAGCGAAGCGCTTCGAGTTGAAAGACTAAGCGGAAAAAGATGATGCTTAGATAGTGCCTTGAAGGCACACACCTAAAGAGCCAGAACGATAAAGTTACTTGTGAATCATTAAGCAAATCCAGTCTATATTCTTTTCTATTTCCTTTCTCTAGTTGTGAATATACTACTTTACTTATAAACATGATTAATGAACTATAAGAAGTAACCTCACTTATAAGGTAGGGCTCCAGCTGCCTACATTTGGTGTTACTTCTCTCACCGTTCGGCAATAATGGATTGCGCAAGCCACGGGCCGGCCGCCGTGAAGCTAGAATTTTCTCCTTTTTTTTGTTTCGCTTCATCTCGATAATGTACAGAAATATTCTTGTTGAATCAATTAGGTAGCTCTTAGTAATTGTCAAGCTCTTAAGACTGGATGGTATGATCTAAGAGAAAAGGGGAGAAATCTAGACTATTAATTATTCTCTCTCTCTGGTAAAAAAGACTCTATTTGTTAGATATTGAACCAAGGTTACATTGATAATGAATGGAATCACCCTTCCCTTCCGAGAAGAGGATTTGCATTGAATACCAGGACTGGAGAGTCGATTCAAACATTCGGGTATGAGCGGTATTTTTGACAAAGGTTCTTGGAAAGACTTCAATTTGCTAATTTTTCACGTACAAATCTTTTCTCGTACGTGTCTATGATTGTCATTCTACTGATTTTTGCGTTCTTAGCCGGCATCTTTCCTCTCTCAGACGATGATTTTTTGGATAGTCCTCATATTTAGATTAAGTGTCGCTTCTTTGTATTTTTGCTTGAGGTTCTGGTTTCAATTCAATTACGTAAAAGTGGAAATAAATATGCTGGCCTAGGGAGGTGCTCTTACGACTTCAGCACCCCCTCCTGAAAACCAAGAGAGTGACATCGACCACTCATGAATTTCCTAAGATTAATCTTGAAAAAAGGAGTACTAGGGAGTTCTTCGAGATTGGAATGCACTTCGCGAATGAGAATTCTCAAGCCATTACAGGCAGTACTCCTTCTGGTTGCGGGTACTTTTGCTGCATTTCATTTTTACTTGAGGCGGTGGAAGTGGTTTCGAAGAACAAGCTAGAGCCGCCCGTGCGGAGGGCACAACACCTACTAGAAGCTAGAAAAACACGAAAATGGGTTGAGAAAGAAACCTAGTGGATCGGATGTTGAGACAAATCCAGGCGGTAGATGCCAGGCTGCGGAAGGCGGCTCGAAAAGATCTAAAGACTTTAAGTAAAGAAGTTATAGAAGACTTGTTGAAGGATAGTAAGCGTCTTGTACTGAAAACCAAGCCTATGCTATATATTATACAAACCCTTAAAGCCTCTTTTTGAACCCTATACTGCTGAAGGGCCTGAACAACTCGCCGATTATACTTTGGCAGAAACGCAGGTCGTCACAACAAACTCCACAGTTGACTCTCGGCTCTTAAAAAAAGAGAGTCCAGTTGGTTCTTTTGCTGCCTGCCTCGTCGAGTTGCCGTTTTAGGGCTAAAGATCCGGGCTGAATTCCACAGGGCTCCGCTTTGAGCAGAGAGCCCTGTGATGAAATACTATTATTACGTACGGATCTATGAAAGGGACCCGGAACGGAAATGGGCCGACCTGCGGCTTACTTCTGAGTTTGGATCCGTCCATGGAAGCTTGGGATTCCTAGCGAGTCAATCAAAGCTTCATAGAATATTGAAAGAGAAGAATATAGAACAAGATAGAAAAAAGCCAGCAAAATGAAACTTTATATCATTGGTATTTTAGCGAAAATACTTGGAATAATAGTACCACTTTTACTAGGAGTAGCCTTTTTAGTTTCAGCTGAACGTAAAGTAATGGCCTCTACGCAACGTAGAAAGGGTCCTAATGTAGTAGGATTGTTCGGATTGTTACAACCTTTAGCAGATGGTTTGAAATTAATGATAAAAGAACCTATTCTACCGAGTAGTGCTAATTTATTTATTTTTATAATGGCTCCAGTAATTACATTTATGTTAAGTTTGGTTGCTTGGGCTGTTATACTGTGCGCCGTGCAGGGCACCTTCGCCGCTATGGGGCATGTCCTGGTGCCTGATCTCCAGTCTGCGTCAATGGAGTAAATCACCCAGAGGTAGCGTTGCTGCAATGCGCGTGGAAAAGCATCTGGGAACCCGAGTCACGGGAACCCGTATTTCCAAGGATGGCTCGGAAGATACTGTTGGGGTTGATGAGGTTGACGAATCCGGATTACGTAGCTGCTGAACGACAGCATTCGCCAAGCCAGCGGGTAAAGACTTGGTCTCGTTATCGGTTCTTCTGCTAGGTATAACAGAGGAGTTTCGCAGTACGGTTTCGGGAGCATTCTCAGTAAAAGAATAAGACTATGCGGACATCTCACCCCGACACACAGGTGAAGAACAGGCGAAGACGTCATCACGGGATCGGCCTACTCTCTAATAAAAAGAAGGTCGACGGAGTCGCCGTAGTAGGTGGGAAGGGAAACAACCCAGCCTGGTCTTGGAGGGCGGCAGTCACGATTCGATGGTAGAGGGCGTGATCCTTTCCCTGCCATAAAGGTGGCGAAGCCGGTCACGCTTTAACTTTATTGAGAAAACCAGATGGTCATAGCAGACACTTAAATGCAGCTACGATCTCATTCGAGGTAAAGCGGGTGAAGCGTTCATAGAATTTTGTTTTTTTTGACGCGTCTCAAGGAATCAGTGGCGGAGAGCTCTATGACGGGAAACTGTCACGTATGGTTCGGAGGGCGGGGAAATCCCCGACCCCTACTTTCGATTATGGTATGGTATTGTCAGATTTAAATGTAGGTATACTTTATCTATTCGCTATAGTGCGGGGCTAAACGTCACAAGTCCGAAAAAAATGCCGGAGCCGTGGTATTAAACCTTTTTCAGCATGGAATGCGATGACTTGAAAGGAGGTAAGTGCTTGCGAGCGTGTAGGTGAACGAACCTCGTATCGACGTCCTCAATGAAATAGAGGCGTACATCGACTCAGAGGTACGGCCTGGTCAATCAGAGGTTACATGAGTAGATCTAGATATAGGGACGAAAGGGGGCTCCTAACCGAAGAGCCAGATTTACCAGGCGGCGGTGTCTACATGCCCGCTTACATGTCGAGAGGGCACAAACGCAAAGCGTGCGAGCTGATGACGATGGCCGCAAGGACTTACTTGAGAGCTTCGGCTTACGGCCTCAGTGAGTCCTGAGAACACTTGCAAACCCTTCCCCCATTCCCTGGGAAAGAGTGGATATTAGGTGTAGCAGAATTAGGAAAGCACGAGTTTGAGACCCAACTCGCCCTCCTTGCGTATTTGAGCTCCGTGAGGTCGGTCCTGTGGTGAGCCGTATGATGGGAAACTATCACGTACGGTTCAGAGGGCGGCTCTCTTGTCCGACCCTATTCTTCTCTAGGTGTTTATGGGATTATTACGGTGGGTTGGGTTAGTAATTTTAAATATGCGTTTTTAGGAGCATTATGATCCGCAGCTCAAATGGTTTCTTATGAAGTATCTATTGGTCTCATTATTATTACTGTATTAATCTGTGTAGGTTCTCGCAATTTTAGTGAGATTGTCATGGCGTAAAAGCAGATATGGTTCGGCATTCCTTTGTTTCCTGTATTGGTTATGTTTTTTATTTCTCGTTTAGCAGAAACTAATAGGGCTCCTTTTGATCTACCAGAAGCAGAAGCGGAATTAGTCGCGGGCTATAATGTAGAATATTCTTCAATGGGGTTTGCTCTCTTTTTTTTAGGAGAGTATGCTAATACGATTTTAATGAGGTGCGGAGCTTTGCATCTGACATTCGTTGGGCTTCAGCCCTCTGCAGGAGCCAGTGTCCTCTCGAGGGCCTTGTGCAGTAAACCCCTCTGGGCGATCCAAATACTAATAGGTCCCGCGAAGCTTTCGGAGAAGGGGTAGCCTGGTGTGTAAGCACAGCAACGAACCGCGAACCCATCGGACGACCTATCTAAGATTAGGGGATATCCTTTTCCTCGTAACTTTTTCCCAGCCCTATACGTGTACCGAATGCTCATACGGGAAAGTGCGCTCCTAGATCTGGAACCAGGAAAGGTTGCTCCGAGAGAAAATGGATCGTCTTATCTTGGGGGTGCGGACACACTTGCGCGGATTACAGGTGACGGCTACAAGGATGACGGGGAAGGAAAAGGTACCCGCCATCCAGGGATGGATGTAGACCCATGAACGGGGATAATCATTCTGGTCCTAGGAGAGAAGAATCACCGGCGGTAGTAGACACCAGTCCGAAAAGCGGCGCGAAACGGCGCCGCCGTCATAAGTTACTGAGACAACAGGGCGCAAAGCGCGCCCATGTACTAAGAACTATGGCAGACAAAAGACTGCTACTGGCGTCCTATGAGCGAATCAAGTGCAAGCCAGGCTACTGAAACTTTGGTGAAGAGGAGGGCTCAACGAAGAAAACAAGTGGGATTCCTAATCTCTTTCTTTAGAATAGTTGGAGAGAGCCCCACAATGCCTCTGGTCAGGCGCCTATCTAAGTTCCAGCCTGCAAAAAAGGCCGAAGGCATACCGCTCCGCGTCATAAAATAAAAGGACCTGCTGCGGCCCTATGGCGAACAACGTTTGTCAAGCTCACGACAAACTGCTGATTCTCCTCTTTCTTTCGGACTTTACCTTAAAGTTCGGACCGCTAACAGTAGTATCACCGAAAGACAAGATCATTCAGGAGGCGATCAAAAAAAACGGTACTCAAATCCATTTACTAGCCCTAATTTCTAAACACATCGCACGGATTTCGTCCAAGTCGAGGCTACCACTCGGCCCTGAAACAAATTAATTAAAAGTTGGCTGGAACCTCTGGGTTTGTTTTAAGAGTTCGACATCGGAAAGTGTTTTGACACTATCGATCGACATGAACTTCTCTCAATCTTGAAGAAAGAGATCGACGATTCAAGGTTATTTGACCTTACTCACTAACTGTTTCCCGCCGGACTTTTTGAAGGTGGTGAAAAGGGTGGCCTGGGGTCCTAATGAGGTTACACTATTACCCCTACTATGCAACATTTACCTACGTAAGCTTAATTAAGAGAAGATGGGGAGAATCTGACAAGAGCACCAAACTCCGAAGACTTAGAGAGCAAAATCGGGTTTCTTATCTCGTCGAGAGAACTTTTCTAGAGAAGTTTCGAGCTTATTCTTTCCTCACGGAGCCCTCCTCGTGGGGCCGAACGAAGGAAGGCCCACCTTTCTTGGCTTGTAGAAGAAAAGGGCAGAGTGCGAAAAAGGCTTGACGGTTTCTGGTGGACGCATAGCGTATTCAAAAAAATGTAGATTTTCCTTGTCGACAAGCGAACAAAGGCGTCGAAGATCGGAGCGAGAGCAAACGAAATAAAACACTATGACTTAATCAAGCTGGACGAAAAGACGAGACTAGCTATCAGGTTAGGAGTAGACGCCTAGCCCCGGGGCTGGGGCTAACCCCCGTGGACTTCAATGAGCCAAACTTGATCAGCAGGATCCGTTACATTCGAGATGCTGACGACTTTCTCCTAGGAATCCGTAAAGTTCAGAAGAGAAATCCAGAACCGTATCACGCACTTTCTACAATCCGACCTGAACCTGGAAGTAGGCTCTGCAAGAGTCACTCACATAGCAAGGACAGTAGAATTCCTCGGTACGCTTGTTCAGGGAGTACCGGCTTCAAATCACCGTGGCAGGAGCTGAAGAAACGTCGGAAAGTGAAGCACCATATCCATCTCACAGCTCTACACTGAAGCTCTGCCATCCATTCTAGGTTAGGGTAAGGAAGAAAGAGTCTCCTAGTCCGACAGTTGACAAAGGAAGGAAGGGAAAGCGAAAATATACAAGAACACTGGCCTTCAATTAGCGGAGACTCTGGAAACAGCAGAGGCCTGTCCCCAAGTAAGCCCTTTACAGGAAACCATCAAAGACAACAGGCATCCAACCAATCTCAGGAGAGATTTTGCACCTAGGTTGGAGCAACGTGCCATCAGACGTTCAACGAGAGGCAGTCTCACGATTGGACGAATCGTGGAGTGTCTGGATGTCTTCACTCACTAGAGACTCCCAGAGCGCGAACAAGTCGAAAGTGATAGGAAAGGGACGCTGGGAACAAACGGGAAGCCAGCAAAGGCGCGGCTTTCCAGGTTTGGTTTTTCTTTCCTACATAGATCCAGGTGCCTACGAAGAAGAGAATCCAATTCGGAACCAAGGTCTCCTTAGCCATAAGGCGGCGGCCCGTTCCACTCACATGGCCCGCTTGACAAACGTCAGCGACGGAGACATCGTCCATGGGAGGGAGTGTCACAAGAGGTCTTCTGTCCTACTATGGGTGTTGTTAACAACAACCCCTACCAAGTCTGAGCGATTGTCGACTACCAGCCAGATTCGTTAGTCTGCTTCTTCACTCTTGCCAACAAGCACGAATCTTCATTCAGCGCAAAAGATCATCCTCAAGCACTCCAAAGACTTAATTTAGTCGATGGAGAAGGTGATATCCTTGCCTTTCCCACCGCCATGCTTAAGAAGTTTAGACGAGTTCCTGACAAATCTCTGAACGACGAGGACGCAGACGAGACAGGTGTGCGTAAGATATTCAAAAAGCGTGATCGGTCTAAATCCTTGCGCAGTCCTGGTGAAAGAGGCCCCAGTGCAGATCACCATGTACGCAAGTTGGCCCAGCATTTGATCATTTATTTCGGACGCGGCGGTGATTCCGAGACCATAAGGCTGCGTGTTTACACGGGCTCCGAGCTTTCTTGGTGGGCCCGCTTGAACTGTAAGTTCATTCTACTCTGTGCCAATCACCACCGGGGCGGCATCCATGTGGGGCTACAGGAGTTTGAAGACCTCAACGTGGCGGCGTTGGTTAGAAGAGAAGAGACTCAGTATTCCCGGGGCGGAGCCGTATGACGCGAGAGTGTCACGTACGGTTCTTTGAGAAGGGGAAGGGGGGCGGATACCTATCGGTCCGAGCTCGGGCCCGAGCAGGCCACGGGGCTGCACCCTTACTCTCCTAGTCTATGTACGTTGCTTTTTCTAGGAGGTTGGTTGCCTATCCTAGATTTAACTATTTTCCAAGGGATTTCGGGCTCTATTTGGTTTAGTATCAAGGTTCTGTTCTTTTTATTCATATATATATGGGTCCGTGCAGCATTTCCAAGATATCGTTATGATCAATTAATGAGACTTGGCTGGAAAGTATTCTTGCCTTTGTCATTAGCATGGGTAGTCTTCGTATCTGGTATTCTAGTAGCCTTTGACTGGCTCCCGTAATTCATTGAGCAATTTCACGACAAAGGCTTCGAAATAACAAATTAAGAAGGCCCGGATCTCTTCTTTTTTTTAATAATGACATCAAAGGTGGAATAACGCAAAGCAATACGATTATTGTGTATCAATGTCCCAGGGCTGCTCGGCTTTTCCGCGTCACTCTAGGATGAATTTGAGAAACATCGGGCCTTGGGGAGCTCTTCGCTTCCTTTGCATCTCAGGCTTCCTGGGCCAAGCAAGTAAGCTCAAAGAAGCAGACAAGAAAAAAGCAGAGAAGAAGTTTTCTATGAATAGGTAAAAGAGATTGCGAAATATATTATTGATCGTTCGAATAGAAACTCTGACCAAAAGTGACGAAAAAGACTCCTAGAAAACAGACATTTCGGTACTGCTCTTAAGGTTGCCTAAATGGACGTTTGGAAGTTACTTGTTTGTCAAGCTGCTCTGTAAAACTGAGAAATTCATAAGCGCGGCATGGAGTAAAATCTAAGGGCCGAAGCTTCGCCCTGCTTTTGACGCCGGATAGAGAGCAGGAACGCAAAGCCAAGGCCGAAGGCGAAAAGAGCCAAAAACTCCTATAGGCGGCCTTAGGGGAATCTCAAAAGAGTAAAATAGCCACTCGAAGAAAGAGGGTTTTATTCGTTCTCTGGACTTTATTAATGCTGATAGAGTGGTCGATGAAAGCTTTTGTGGCCCACCTGGTTGCTCAAGCCACTAGGAATATTTCTCGAGCTCTCTGGACTTTCTTTGCAAGAAAGGCCAACATAGACCTCAGATTGCGTTTTTTCTGGTCTATGTAAAATAAAAGCCTAAGATCTATATGAGAACGCTTGCTGCTTTCACGAAATGGTGGTATGTCACCACCACTTTTTTTTACTACGTATATCAGGTTATGTTTGAAAAAACTTTCTTTGGCCTTTCTAAATTCAATTGCGTGCTTCATCTCTTTGTTTCTTTTCAGTTGTAGCATACGCTGACCAATTCTGAATGCCAAATTGGAGAAATCATTTCTGTTCTAGCTGGTATGTGCTATTATTCGTTTTCATTATATTGCAAATACTCGTCCATTTGAGGGGAGCCGGTCCAGAATCTTAGGGAATTCCCTTTAGAGTAATAGCGTCCTACTGCGGTTTTTTATGTCGACTGAAGGATGATGGGCAGGTTAGGGAAGCGCTCATCCGAAGAGAACAGCAAAGGTGAACCAAGCAGAAGGGCAGCAGCCTCAAGCTCTCAGCTTACAGCTTAAGATCGTCCGCAAAGCGGGCGCGTAGTGCCCTGGCGGGCACTACCTTACTCTGTTTTTTTCAAGCTGTAGCCTAGAGCTAGAAAGAGCAACTGCGCATCGCAATGCCAATTTAGAAGTAATCCTTGTGAGTGCGCAGCTTCGCACGTTTTCAGCTATCGCTACGCAGCTTGTGCACTTCGCACTTTATTAGGCTTTGCTGTGTAAAACGAATCGTTGGCTCGGGCTTTATCGTGTTTTCTAGCGCTGTTGTGCTTCAGACAGCTTCGCCCTCTCTTGAAACTACTCAGCAGAAGGCACCCCTGACTTTTCTTTAGACGCAACAATCTTAGCCTTAGAGAAACAATAACTTATTCTGCTTTTTGGTATAAGTCTAAAACTCAGAATATTGTAATTGATCCCAAATGGAACTTGCTAAATTATAATTATCGCGCTGGTGAAAAATTTATTCAAACCTGTTAGGCATTCCATTGGACCTTCGGCCTTTTCATAAGAAAATTCTAGTTTCTAATTTTTCAGAACCTATCGTAAGCTGACACAGTAAAGCATCACTCAATGTACTAGCCATTTCACTAGCTCTCATCGTTTGATAACAGAAAGTCACAGTTAATATGACAATGCCAGGATTTCATCACAACCAACTCATAGCACCAATGGCGCGTTTACCGTACTCTTATTCGATCCAAAGACCCACAGAAACAAAATACTAAAACGTGTTTGGCAAACTACAGTCCATGCAGACTCAGTTTCGACCAGTTGGTCTTTCTCTACCTCTGACGATATCAGTAATGAATGAAAATAGAGCTACATGGAAGGAATAATGGCAAATGACGGGACTTGTGGAAAAAAGGGAAATAAATGAGAAAGGAATAGGTGGAAATTAATAAAACATTTCTTTTCTTTATGCGGTTATTTGGGAGTTCTGTCTCCCTGGTCACACCACGAAGAATCCGCACGTTTATCTACACAAAAGGAAAGGAATTTGCACATTTTTCTTTTTTTTTATTTGCTGGCTTGTTTATTTTATCTCGCTCCCACCAAGGTCACAGTTCATCCTTGATCTCAGTAGGCTACTCATTTCTACTTCAAAGCCTCGGCGTAGCCTTCGCTGATCATAACAACTATGCTCAACCGCCGATTACTTAATTCAAGCGAACCCTTTCCTTATCGACCTGCTTCGCATGGCTCAGCAGACAACGTCTTTACGCGGCCGCCCCATTTCGTTTTATCGACGCGATTTTATATTTCGTTTACTGTAGATTTCAAGCAAAACAAAATAAAGATGGGGGAAAAGGGGAAAAGCTTATTTTGATAGTAACATGTGAATTAATACGATAATTAATCATAACCATTTAGAATGAATCTTCTTCGATTTCTCAATAAAAGTCGGGAGAACTTTGTGAATTAACATCAAGAAACGGGGAACTGCCAACCCCGGGATAACTAGAGTGAGCCAAAGGGACTAGTTCGATTCTATGGATGGGCCTTGGCTTGGTTCTGATGGAGAGGGGAGCACAGCACCTTGATCAGCAGTCATATTCGTGCCAGCTGACTCCAGCCCCAAACTTTTGCTTCTTTTTTCTTGTATGGGAGTTGTTACAGAGAAGGGCTCTCCCTCCGAGCACCCCAGTTTGTCTTTTTCAAGATTTAGTTGTTTGATTAGTATGTTTTACATAAAAAAACCGCGGTGTAGATTTCTCATTTGTTCAGTAGGTGCTGAGGTTTCTCCATAATTGAGGGCTTAGACCGAAAGTGGCTAAATAGACGAATCAGATATTTTGCTTTCAGAAATGCTCCAAGCCCAACAAGGAAAGCCAATCAAGGTTGGGCACGACGCTTGGATGCAAACACAGGAACCTATAGACTGGGCGGTACGCTACCGATTGCATAATTTCCATTCTGTTATAAAGGATATGGTAATTGTAGATCTGGCTAGAGTGATGTATTTTTATTGACAAAAATGAGAAAGAAACCTTTGGAGGCTTTTTGGAGTGAGGCGTCCATCTGTTCATTATGGCCAGATTCCTGGAGCTCCGCCCTCGACTCCGGTTCCTCATTCTTGGTCTTTAGTTTCCAGCTGTAGCTCCTGTGAGTATGGGGATAACTTTACTCTTACCATCCAACGGCTATTCTTTCCAGTCGTGCCCTTAGGTCTTTAAACGAAGATTGGAAGCAATTGCAGGGCTTTCTTACGGCCCTAACTTGATGTGGAATTAGACAGCAGGGAACTCTAAAATGAATACTACCCGCGTTTCGCTACCAGGGCAATTGTACGCATAGGAGTGAGGTCACTCCACCTGACAAAAGGCAGGTCGGAAAAAGAAGTCCGGAGAAAAGTAGATTGTAACGCCCTTTCTTGGTTTCTTGCGGGGTTGGTTAAAAATAGGCCGAAGGCGCATTTTGAACACGATCCATGTTAAGCTTCGCTTATGCGAGCTCCAGCCCTTAGTATGATTCATCCCAGAATCTTTTCCGACATGAGCCTCTTGTTTGTTGCCGAAAGCAAGACCATTACTCGACTTAACAAGAAGTCAAGCGCGAAGGCTCATTATTTTCTCGCGTTTATCGTAATCTTTGTCATCTTTCTTGTTACGGAAAATTCCGGTGGTTATTTGATTAAGGAAAGGTGCAACAAGATAGCCCATAGGACCAACCTAAAAAAGAAAAGAAGAAATAGGTTTTAGAAGCGACTGACTCTTTTGAGGTCTATGTAAATATGCTAGAAAGCCAAATAAGGCGCGGTCTGTCTGCTTGAAGTTCGGTCGCTACGCCCTTATTATACCTACAAGCCTTTGGCCAGGACGAAGGCCGAAGGCCTTAGAGTCCATAAAACAGGTCTAAACATATATCTATCGAAAATAAGCTCGACCTTATTATTTGAAAGAGAGGCAGAACGTTGATGTGGACCTCTCCTCGTCCGTCGTGCTACACCACCATATAGTTGGAGCTCCTTGGGCCTGCGGCCTTAAATCCTAGAAGCTTTATCCAAATCCCTCCCAGTGAGACTATATCCGTCGTAAATTGCTTTGGAGGGAGCGTAGCCTGAAGCAACCTTCAGTGAAGGCTGCGACCCACTCCTCTGGATTCCGGGAAAAGTGCAGAGCGGGCTATAATCCAAGGAATCCTGAAGTCTGGAAGAAAGCGCCTTAGGCTCATCCACGCTTGATCACAAAAGAAAGAAGGAATAGCAGTGGAGGTTGTTCAAGCCTCGCCACAGACTAAGATAATCCTTGCTAAGATAATCCTTGACTGACTTTCGCAACATAGCCAATACCTTCGGCGAACAGAGACAATCTTGGGGCCGACAAGGGATGTTTACAGAGTTACTGAAAACAAGTTTGCTTTTGTGTACACTTCATATTTCCAAACTTTTAAATCAGGTATTCCGAGAGCTATCCTTCGGTTGTAAGATAAGAAGCTAGACCCCGCCTCACCTCATATTAGCCCATTTAGACGAGAGAACCCTATTAACATTCTATGGAAACATTGCTGCTGACTGTACGGAACTTCTCCAATAAGAGGCTAAGATCGTGGCTCAGATTTTGGCTTACAGTTTAATGACTCGAAATTCAATGAGTTTCACTTTGATTAGAAGTGGGGAGGCCATTGAATTTAACTCTCCTCCTTCTAAGAGGACTTCTTATTCTTTCTTTAGTTTTGCGTGATTTGCATGATTTTTTGGATTTTGCAAAACCATCTGAGGTAGACATTTCTGAAATTCCCTAAAAAAACCTCTATTCATGTTCAACAAGCATCTTCCAGGTTTGCAACAGAAGATGGAAGATGGAAAAGTCTGGCAGCAGGATATCCTTTAGATTGACATGAATGACTATCTTTAGTCTTTAGATGGACATGAAACTTCCTAAAAAGAAATAGAGATTCCTCTTATGAATCAGATTGGTCGTCTCTCGACTCTTCTTCAACATGGAGTGAAGACTTACTCTTATAGAGATATATACTATATGGTAATGGTCAACTCTAAGTAGAACTTACTTTGATTTATTTAGATCCTTCAGTTATTTTATTCCACCGGTTGATTTTGAAGCTAACCTTACTTAGGGAAAGGGAAAGCTTTGAATTAGATCTGAAATTTCTTTCAAAGAATCCTCCATTTCCTTGCAAACTTGGGGATGCTAGGAGAAAATGGAACGTGATGTTTCAAACTTCCGGAACTTTCAGGAAAGGGTCTCAGCTAATTGCGCGAATTCACGCGAATTCCGCAAAACTGAAAACAAATACGACAGTCCAACGGCTGGCCTTCGGCCGTCCTCTTCGTCTCTTTAGAATGATGGAATTAAAACGACCCTCTAAATCAGGTTTTCGGGTTCTGGATCGTCAAATCTTTATAGAAAAAACAAGGACCTGAATCACGGACAAGAGACCTTTGAGCTTATTAGTAAGCTTGACCTGCTTATGTTGATTCTAGTTCGTAGGAAGGGCCGAAGGCCTGTAAGCCTGGTCACTTTTGGTTAAGATACTAATTCAGAACACGAAGATCGTGGATTATCCATGTTATTACGATAAACTTGTGTACATTCTCCATGTACAACCCCAATAAGAGTGGTATTTGGACCTTTTATTTCACGAAAGTGAAGTAAAGGTTCTTTATTGGACACAATACTTGAATGCAATATAACTAGAGCGCTAGAAGAATTACCGGAAATTGAGGTAGCAAAAGTTAGGAAGACCCTTATATCCAGATTTATTACGCCCCGCTTCTGGGATCCCGCCTCAACACAAGTTGTCTTACTGATGGCGTTCTCCATTCAGTTACTGGAAATTTTCTAGATCACAGATCGGATTTTGGAAGCGCCTTCAGTTTTGGATTTCCATATAAACTAAACCAGGGGCCGAATGCCTACTTTGGATTTTATGTAGAATTTAACCGGTAATGGCAGGGATCGGAGAAATTTTATAAGGCCCGGACAAAAGTCTGGCCTTGGAGCAGCTATCGGGCCTTCTCAGTTGGGTTGAAACCGGCAATAAGGTCCGAGTAAATAGAAAATCCTTTGCTTTTCAGCGACACAGATTACTGAATATATAAGAATATAAACCCTTACGCCTTACTTACTACCGGGACCAAAAAAGAATCCCGGGCGACCGATTATAACATTATCATTCGTGGGAGCCCATATAGAAGGAAAATGCGGGAGTCATTGGCTATTTCTTAATACTGAGAATCATTGTGGTCATCGGAATGGCGTATTTCAGGCCGAGCACTGCAACAAAAAAACAGATCCGGACAGGGCCACGCATTGTGTTTCACGTAAGGCCTAAGATGGGCCGACGAGCCATGGCCCTACTGACTGAGTAGGGCTTACGTTCGGACAGCGCCAAAGGATAACAACATCCTAGGGAGATCAGGGCGTAGTAGCGGGACGCAGCTCAGGCCGAGTAGACCGCCGGTCTTCCAGCCTTTGTTATTTTATGAAGCCTTTATGCTCACTCGTGAGGGAATATAGTTCTTGTTAACTCGTCAGGCATGCGAATGTTGTGGCTTCGAATTCCACTCCTGCCAAATGTTCTAGATAGTCGGCAGCGCAAACGGCCAGCGCTGTACCGCTAAATCCCTCCTCTCTCCTTTTCTTCCCTACCAAAAAAAATGGGGGGGGAGGTCAGCAGGAGGCCGGCCACATCTCAGGATAGATTGTGTTCACATGGATAGTTATACAGAAGCTATATCGCTGTCTAGCTGCGCTTCTTTCTCTCCGGAGATTAGAGATGGCCGGAAAGGGGAGAGCCTTGTTCTTCGAATGAGGTGGCAGCTTTAGCTAGGTTTCGCTCAAAAACAAAAAACCGTGGTGTAGCTGTGGGCTCTTTCTTAGACACGGTTTGAAATGAAATCCAGTACGAGCTAAAAGAAGCAAAAGAACAAGCCACTCATTTGCTTTATGGTTAACCTTTTCGCTAGCATGAGTCGATTTATCATTTCTGGCTCTAGCTCCGCTGTTGAATCGATCATAACTCTAATGATAAGTATTATCATGCATCATTACTTTGCCGAACGACTATGAGCTTAGATATGAGCTTAGACTAGTTCTTCGCCTTTTTTTTGATTTTTCTGTGAGTCAAAAAAAGAAGTCAATACAGCCCGATAGGCCTCAAATTGATTTCAAATGTCGTAAGCTATCCCTCGGGCTCCCGGTTGTTTCTCTCTCCACTCTTAAAGAACAAGAAGCAAGTACGTGGCTCGGACGGCTAGAATCAAAAAGTGGAGCCTCACGTTGTTCATATACTTCTTTTTCTTTCCTTGTAAAAGCTACATACATGTGAGGCTTCAATCTCACTAATTACCAATTAGATTAGGGAGGGGTAAAAGAAGTAAGGTGGAGTGAGGGCTAGGAGAAGAGTTCAATGGCTTCTCTACATGTAACTCGCTGACTGACCCACGCTATAAAAAGAAAGAAGCCTTTCACCTTTTCAATGGTAAGTAAGACTCACCCAAGGAAAAGAAAAGTCTATCTACTTCTAAAAAAAAATTCTGCCGGATAAGGATAATGAAACATATGTGTGCCGCTAGGGCGCGACGGCGCAAGCAAAGGTAAGCTCCGCCATGAACAAACTGATCTAGGTGTAAAGGTCGGTCTATCAGCAGCGTTTGGATCGATCCGTTTCTTCGGGTCTATACTTGTACTCTGCGCCGGTGTATCTAAGTTGACCTTTAGATTACTATAATAGAAGAATTCTATTTAGCTGATCTTTCAGATTCCTTGTACAGAATGTAGGTCCGTGTGTTCTCCGAGTTGTGGTCAGCCTCTCTTTGGATTTATGAAGATTTCTATCTTAGCTAGTTTTACCAAGGTGTCTTGGCTCTTT